TGATCCTGTAATGAACCATACTCATGAATCTGAAGCTGAGAAAGAAAACTGTACATTGTGTGGTGTTCAAAAAATAATCCCTGAAGCAATTAAAGGATACGATCTTATAGGAACAATAGGTCAGAAATTGAAAAGTGGTGAATTCAGATTCCTAAGAGACGCTAGTGATTACTTTGTCTCTACAACTGGGCACCAATTCATGTGTACTTGTCAATCCTGCTTTAATTTCAGAGAAGCACTTAAATGTGTTGTTAGACTGAACACTATCTTCGAAAAACTGTCTTCTGGTGCTTTAGTTGAAACTAAAGAAGTTCGTACTGTTGTTAATATAGCTAGTGCACTAAGGGAAAAAATGTTAGAGCCGACTATACTTGAGGATATTTCTTTACTGCCAGAGATTGAACCAGCACAAGCCTATACAAGTGGAACCTCTTCTACAACCACTAGTCAAATGGGCACACAAAGTGTTGAAAGTAGAGAAAGTGAAGCTGTAGCATCTAGCTCAAGTGATACTGAATCTATCAGATCTAAAAGATCTAAAAAAGAGAGATTAAAACAAAGATTTAAATCTTTTTTAAATACTCCGGTAGATAAAATTAATCCCTTTAATCTACCTAAACATTACTCTTCTTTAGCCACCCAAAGATTGACTGTGAACTCCGCAGAAAATGAACCCAACCATTTTAGTGTTCAATATCATGTAAACAATTTTAACAATTATGATTTCCCACATAAATATATTATGAAATTTCTTTATGTTGCGAAAGATTTAAATAATCATAATTTTACTAATGATTTTGTAAAACAATTAGCACAAGATCATTGTATTACAGTTAAGATTAAAATTAAATCGTGTGGTATTACTAATCTTATTGGTAATAATCATAGACATATTGTTAAATATGAAATTGTTGAAAATAGACCTTTTTATATTATTAATAGTATACCTATTGACTTAGAAAATGATAGAAGTAATTATGAGCTAACTCTTTTTTTAAGTAATATTATTATTAATTTTACTAAAAAGATTGATTACTTAGAATTTGGTTTTGGGTTGGATATTATCTTCGAATATAATTTTATTTCTATTGAAGATTATTTAGCTAAAGTTTAACTTTAACTTTTTTAAACCCCTGTAATAGGTATAATTTGTTATAGGGTTTATATTTTATTTTTACTTCTTAAAAAAAAACATGCTTTTTAAAAAATAATCACATTCTCTTTTAAATTAAAACTCCATATTTTTACGAAATTATGTGGGATTAAACATAAATTTTTTCTTAAATGTAGAAATTAGTATTTAAAATTACTACTAAAACCCTCCCTCTTACTTTGTCTATTTTTCTTTTTATGAAAGTTATTATAGGGTTCTTAACGGGGGGTGAGAATTATGTTACATTATAGTTTAAATTTTAAAATTTTAATTTTAATTTTAATGGATAAGAAACTATTAGTCTAACATATTTTCCTTTTCACCCTATTTATTGGGGAAGATATGTATTAAGATTCCATTTAGCTACACAAGATTTTTATCTTTTTTTTTTTCTGTTTGCAGGCAATAATAAACTAATATCACTATTATTTTTAAACATAGCATTTACTTTTTCCCTGAGAATTTATTCTTTCTCTTTCAATTTATCATTTACAGTAAAATTGAAGTAAGTTCTAATATATCCTCTACCTAAACCCCACACAGTGGTATCTTCCCAAATTACAAAAACAACAACTCTAGTACCTACTATGTTTTTAATAAAACCATAATAAGAAAAAACTATATTAAAATATTTAATAAAAAAAATATACGTATTCTACAATACTTTCTTGAGAAAAATAAGACCATCCTTTTGGGAAAGAACCCTTAGGTTGTCTAAATTCATATCTAACATATTTCTCTCTTGATTCGACTTTTGCTAATTTTAGCACTTTTAATAATAATAATTCTTTATTCTTGCTTTTATGGTAAATAATGACAAATATATTAATATTTCAGTAAAAATTTAACTTGTTTTAACAAATAAAATAAAAAATTTTTAATTGTAAAGTAAAAATTTAAACTACTTTTGTTTTTGATATTTAAACTATTTATTTTTAAAATTATCAACACCTAACTATAAGATTGTTTTATTTTCGGAAATTTACACTAAAAAGAGTAGTATAAAAATTTATTAATTTTAGTATAGTAATTTATAAATAATTTTGTCATTATTTTAAGTAAAATAACTTATTAAAATTTAAAATAGCTGTAATTAAAATTAATTCGTAACCTATCCTCAATATTTACCTTAAACGAATTTTCCTTCTCAATATTTGATTTTTAAATAAGATTTATAATTATTTACTACACATAGTCTTTAGTAGGTTTGTGCTATATAAAAAAAGAAAACTTAAAATTTAATATAAATAAATATATGAACAAACCGTTAACGAATAACGATTTAATATTATTTGCACCTTCAGACAAACTAATGCTCGCAAAGATTAAAAAAATAGCAGGTTATCCATGTAGGTTAACTCGTTTAAGAGCGGGACGTTACCTTAAAACAGGTGTAATTAAACATAATTATGCTGTAGACAATTTTAGTAGAACATGGACAATACCAGATGTATTAAGTCGTTTAATTATTATATACAGTAATAATAATTGGTTTGAAGTACGAAAAACTTGCGGTAAAGATCAATTAATTAAAGATAAAATAATTAGAATATTAATTGAAGGCTATATTGTTCACAATCGTGAACATTTTTATGTAGAATTTGGTTACAAACTAAATAAAATTAATTTACCAATAATGAAATTATATCATGACTATAGAAAATTTTGTATTAAAAAAATTAAAAGTCATAATCCAAAGTGTCATACTGAATTAATAAGCTTGAATACATGGTGTTTCTTCCATAAAATTAATGTTAAAATTGTTTAGTTTTAAGTAATTAAACCCTATAAGTGCTATTTGTAATAATTAAATAAAAAAAACACACAAAATGTTAAAGAAACTAGTAAATTTAATCCGAGTATTTTTCGGTATACTCTATACAGTTTTTCTTTTTAAAATTATAAACTTTTTAAAACATCCATTTGAGGGAATAAAAAGTATTTATAATAAAATAAGAAATTATTTTAATAATAAATTGGTAAATATTAGTATTAGTTAAAAAAAAAAAAATCATACACATGAGGATATATTCACTACTTTTTATCATATTAATAATTTATATAACTATGATTTTCCATTTAAATTAATATTTAAATTTTTAAACACTATGGATAAAGAAGAAGAATATTGCGTGTTATTAGAGATTAAAGTGAAATCATGTAGTTACAAAACTATTGTAGGTAATAAACATGAGTTTCCTCTTTTGGGAACATAGAAGGACAGTTTACTTCTTCTGAATCTCAAACTAGAGAGTTTCTACAAAATAAAGCTGATATTATGCGTCTTAACGCTAACTAATTAGTTTTAATTATAGGGATATTATTTATCCCTATTAAGTGCTATTTGTAATAATTTATAAATTTAAATTTTATGCCAGTATTATACAATCATTCTCCAATGTTTTCTATTGCTAAAGTTTTACTTAGACCAATCGTAGGTGCTATATTTTATAATAGTAGACTTCATAATGCTTTATGGGGTTTTACTTGTTTTGCATTTACTAATGCTAGTTTTTTTAAAACAATTCTAATTTTACTTAGTATTAGAAAATACATTTATGGTATAATTAATATACCTTCTTTATCAAATATAATTCATTCCATTAATCCTATTATTGGTGTTATTTTTGATTCTGTGTTAAAACCAGAGTTAAATAACATAAGAATTAATAATGTTCAGTATCAAATAAGTGTTAGAAGATTAATTAATTAGATTCTAGTTAATTCTTTTTGTCTTGTTTTTAAAGTTATTTTTAGAACAATATTCAAAGTAATTTTTATACTAATTTGTTCTACAGTTGCTTTAATTTGGGTTGCTACATTTGAAAATGCTAGAACCTTAGCCTCTGTAGCTATAGAAATGAAAAATATTATAGTACATTATTTAAATATAAATTTACCTGTGCCGAATAAAGTTAGTACAACTAATAGTTGGTCTGTAAGTTTATATTATTTTATTAAAAATATTAAAAATGTTTATAATAATATTAAAAATTATTTCTTTAAAGAAGAAGTAAATTTACCTCACGTTGTTAAATTTGAAAATAATGTTTATAATCAAGAATTAGATTCTTTAATTAATAAAAATAATCTTAAATTAAGTGATCTTAATTTATATAACAATAATCTTTATAATGATTCTGTTAATTTTATTTATAATGATCTTAATAGTACATTAGTTGAGAATATTATAACTAACACTGATCTTATTAATAATTTTTTAGTAATTGAAGATCCTTACGTTAAATTCTTATCTTATTTCTTTAATGAATTTAACTTATTTATTTAATAATATTTAACTCAGAATAATGAAATTAAGACAGATAATAATAACACTAGTTATAGTTATAGCTACTGCTATGATTACTATATTCCCTTTGGGTTTATTAAATAATCTAGAGTCAGTTAATATTGTTACTAGTCAGAATAATACAATAATTAACAATCAAGTTTCAACTAGAGATTTAAATAATATAACTTCTAATTTCAATAATACTAACTCTACAGTTATTTCTAATAATGAGACTTCTCCAACTAGTTGGATTTTAGCTGTTGCATTATTAGGTGGTGCTGTAGTAGTTGGAGGTTTAACTGGTATAGCTTATTGTTCAGGAGCTATGGATATTTCAACTACCTCTGAACCTGGTACTTTTGAATTGGCAGAAAGAAATTAAATTATAAATAATAAAATTAAATAATAAATAAATAAAATTTTATTAAAGCCCCTATACTTAGTATAGCTTAATTGGTAAAGCAAATAAATAACTAATTTAACCTCTGGATATAAAACTAAAATATTTTTTATATAAAATATTTAAATTTTGGTTATTTTAAACAAAGATTTTAGTTCGAATCTGAATACTAAGATTTTTAAAAAGACTAAGGATTAATTAAAGAAAATAAGATCTAAACAAGGGGTAAAATTATTTATATTAAATTTTATTTTCTTTTTCTTTCATACTTATAATTTAAGCCAAAAAATAAATTTGTTTTTATTTAGAATAAAGTGTAACCTTATCGCCTTGTGGGAGGCTCCTTAAAATTATTTACCTTCCTAATTAAATATTTAGAATTTTGAATTTTGAAAATAAAAAAAATTATTTCTCAAAAACCCCTATTAATAAGGGGGATGTATTAACAAAATTAACCTGCTAATTTTAAATAAAGTAGTATACTATCTTTACTTATTTCAATAATTTTTTCTAATTTGTTAAATAAACTTATTTATTTTATCAAAATCAGCTTGAATAATTAAAGTAATTTCTTCATTAAATTTAAATTCATCACAATAATTAAGAATAGTATTAAATTGTTCTAGTGGTAAATTTACATTAATAGCTTCAACATTTGTAATAATTTCTTTTTTAACATTTTTACTAATATTCATTAAATTATCAAAATCACAAAGACTTAAAAAAACTAATAATTCAAAAGAATAAAATAATCCTGTATTTTTATACACTTTACAATTATTAAATCGAAGTGTTTCAGTAGGATATTTTGAAAGATGATCTACAAATTTAACTAAATCTAATTTTTTAGTATATTTTTTGGTAAATTTTCGAATAAAAAATAGTTTAAAAACAGTATGTTCATTATTATCATATAAATCTTCCATTATTTCACTCAAATTATTTTCAAAGTTATTATTTAAATAAAGATTTTCATATACTTTATAAATACCATTAATTTTACTATTAATAGACTTACTGTTACTATTATCCAATATTACCACAGGTTTGTCGCCAGAATAAATATTATCATTAGGAATATTTTTATCAATATTATTGTTATTAAATATAACATTATTCTTAACATTAAATTTATTAAAACAACTTGTACTAAATTTACAATTCAATTGTTTTTTATTAAATAAATTATTTTGTAATCCTATAAAAATTATTGAATTTTTACTTATATTTTTAATGTGATTATAAACCAGAACATAATCATCAATATTCATACCTAATTCATATGTAATATATAGAGTACCTAATTTAAAAAGTATTAAAACAATACTTATATAAATTAACATTATTTTTGTAAATTTTTCATTAATTTCAACACTAGTAGCTGAATATTTATTAAACCAAGCTATAATATTTTTACTAAAATATTTATTTATTAAATTTGATAAAATTGTCATAATTAATTTATAAATATATTTATTAAACAGTATTACTAATAATATTATTAGTAATATAATTTCTAATACATTAAATGTAAATAAAGCATTTAATAAAGTTAATAAGGGTATATGAGCATCACCACTCTCAATAATACAAGGAATCATATCTTGATCAGGACTAGGGATTCTTTCTACATTAGGGTCACCATGTTTAGAATTTTTAATTGAATCAGAAAAATTAGCATTTTCAACTATAGCTTTTCCAGCTTCCAATCCTAAAATAGTCCCAGCAGTAGTAACACCACTTACACCTGCAATTACAGCACCTCTCTGTAAAGGAGGCATTCCAGCTGTGGCTTTAAAAGCAGCAACAGCTGCTTTTCCACTAGCTGCTCCAGCACCTATATATGGTGCAATTTTTTTACCACCTTCAACAGCAATATCTTTACCAGCTGAAATTAAATTATCACCGGTTTCTTTCTCCACTTCTAATTTATACATTCTTTGACCTTCTTTTTCAATTAAACTTGCACTAAATATTTTTTTATCATTATTACTATTAAGATTCTCATCACTAGTATTATTGCTATTATTATTATTAATATTATTATTATTATTATTGCTATTATTACTACTATTATTAATACTATCGTTACTACTATTAGTATTGTTATTACTATTATTATCATCAGTACCTTCACAACTAGCTTGAGATATTAAATTAATATTGAAACAATCACAAATTATTAATGCTACAATAAAAAGAATGTTAAACAGAACAAATTTTTGTAAAAATCTAACTAATTTATTATTAGAAAATTTATAATTATTTACAATAAAACTAGAAATTAAAACAGATATAATAAATGAAATAATAAAAGCAAATAATCGAGACACAGTTAATCCCATAATAAAATTATAACCTATAAAACATAAGAAAATTAAAGAAATAGCATTTAAAATAAATTGTTTAATTTTATCTTTATTATTATTATTATTATTATTATTATTATTATTATTAGAATTGTTAGAATTATTAGAATTATTATTGCTATCTAATTTAGTAAAATCAGAACTATTAGAATTTTTAGAGTAATTAGTAGAATAAAATTTTACAGAATAAAGAGAAAAAGATAACAAACCTCTATGTATTCGATTATAATTTGTATTAAAATTACAACCCAAATTAAAGTAAGATCTACTAAATAATTTTTTGTACTTTTTTTTTCACCATCATGTTTATTTATTATAAAAAGTTTTTGGCGAATTTTGTCGTGCCGATATTTTAAATATCCCAAAAAGTTTCGGTAAAACTAATCCAATACTTTTCACAAAGTTTGTTAAGGCTAACTCAATCTAATAATTAAATAATTAGTTTAATTAACTTTATTAAATTTACTTTCTATTAAATTAAATTTACAAATTTATAAGCAATGTAATGAAAATAGAAATAAATAATAAACATTGAGTTGTAATATCTATACCAACCTTTAATAAAATTTCACTAGAGGAAGCACTAACTAGAATAAAATTAACTATAAAAGCTGAAATTTTATTTACGAAAGACAATTTACAAATATAGATAGAGCAGTTTAAGGTCAGAAACTTACTCAGGACCTACCGAGGGTATTAAATTAAATTAAAAGAGCAACCTTTTTATTAAAATCGTATCGTATTAACAAAATTGTTAATAATTATTAACTCTTATAAACAAGTTTCTCTATATTTGATCTGGTTTGAACCCTTTCACTTTTATATTATCTTATTTAAAAGATTCTTTATTTTATATTAACTGATATATTTTTGGTTTTAGTAAATCTTTTATTTTCAAATACACATATACGTTTATTGTTATTTAGTTTCAGGTCATAATCGCTTAATTTAACTGATAGAATAGCTCTATTCATATCTTTAAACCATTTTTCATGTTTTAAAGTATTATGACTAGATTCAACTAATAAATTTTCAAGGTTTTCTAAAGAAACTTTATCTTTAAATCCTTTCACTTTAGTTTTTTCTAGTCCTTCTGTGTTTAGAGTTCCATAAACTTTTGGTCCTAAACCAATGAATTTATAATAAGAATCTTCCAGTTTAAATTTACCCAATTCACTTGAATTAACTAAATAATCTGGCAGTTTACCTATTGTGTATGCAGAGTCCGTATCTGAGTAAAGAAGAATTATATCCTCTCTATTTTTTACGAAACTCATTTTATAGCGTGCAAAGGAGGTAACTGCTGAGGCTATAGCTACATTTGAAAATATTCTATTGGCTTTATCTTTTTTACCAACTAAAATAAAATCCCCAAATTTTACCCAATCATCATAAGATGAAGCATTAAATTCATTTTTATGAATGAATTCATATGACAATAGATTAGGATCAATACCGAATCTACCATATAAACTGTTCATTAATATTTTAAGAATATAATTCATTGGGTGTGATTTAGGATATTGTAATCGTAAATTATAAAGGTCCGTAACAAATTTACTGAATAAATCATCAACTTCAAAAATAAAACCTTCTAGAATTTCAAATTTATAGCCTACTTTCATTGCATTATCAATTTCAAATGAAGTATACCACCCAATCCAATTTCCAGTGGGATAAATTGCTTTACCTTCTTGGTGTATTGGTAAAATAGGGTGTTTAATATCATCCGGTGCAATAACTTTAACTTTATAAATACCAAATTTAATTTGATATTCATCCATTAGAGTAATATCACCTTTGAAATATCCAATCAAATCTGTTGGAAATAAATTCTCTTTCATTACAGATGGATAAAGTGCGTTAATATCATAAGAATTAACAACTTCTAAATCGTCTGTATTTTGAGCTTTTATTTTATCTTTGATTTCATTAACAGTAAACTTACTATTACTTTCAGGTACATATAAATCTACATGTCCTCCAAAATAAGATTTAACTAAAATATTATATAAATCAGCTGGTAAGTATGGAATAATTTTATCTTTCAAATAATTAGTTCTAAAAACTCTCATACTAAGAGAAGCAGCAGTAGCTGTTTTAATAATGTCTACTTTAAAATATTTTAACATCAAGTCTCTGAAAATTATTATTATTTGATATAATAAGATACAATCGTTTAGACAATAACTATTAGTTACAATTTTTAATGACCAATTGTTATTAAAATTAGCTTTGTAATTATTATAATCATTTAAAGAAACTTTTTTAGCATCAAAATATTTATATGCTGGTACTTCTCCGATATAGTCCAAATTATTTTATTTTCATTTGGGAAATAATATGGATAAATACCTTTATGATTATCTAAACTAAATTTATCAGTCAAATTATCCAAACCTGATAATAAAACTAACATAGAATCTAATAAAGTTAGTTTATATTTTTCTCCATTTAAATTATATATTATTTTAATACTTATGAATTTACCATCTTTATAGATAGGAGTTAAGGTAACACCTTCTCTTTGTAATAAATGTTTAACAATGAAAATAAGATCAAATTGAGCACTATTATGTGCATACCAATAAGATTTATTGTTTTCAGCGGTTAATAAATTATCAAAGAAATTTTCTATAAGATCATCGCTATTTGGAAAATCACTTAAATATAAAGAATTACTTTCTAAACCATCAAACATTGACACTGAAAGTAAGTTAATAGAACCATTGTCTCCGTAATATGTTTCGAAGTCATATGTACCTATTTTTACTTTATTTTTAGCATCTGGTATTAGAATAGATAGTACATTTTCTCTAACATCTGTAGGATTTCCTTCTTTATCTAGCACAAATGTTTTAGGTAAATAATTTTGATTAAAATAGAAGTAAATTTTATTATTATTGAAATAAATAGTTTCTTTACTCTCAATAAAATATCTAGAGAAATTATTATAAACTTTGCTATTATCTTTATCAATAAAATTAAAAATCAAACCACTTTTTAAGAATAATTTAATATCTTTTTCACCAGGTTTAATATATTCTACCAAAATGTATTCAATATTATCATTAAAACTAATGTTTTCAATTCTCAAAATTTTTGTGTCTAATTGAATTTTAATTTTTCCCCAAGTATCATAATCTATATTCCATGGAATATCAAAATAGTTAGGTACTTCGCTTAATCTTATTAGATCTTTTTGGTTTCTTTGAATTCTATCATAAATTATTTTATTTGATTCTAACCAATTGATAATTATTTTATCTCCAGTTACTGGATGATAACCATAATCGTGATCATTAAAATATTTAATTACATTATTAATATAATTAACTTTATCTTGGTTATTACTCAAATTAATGATAGTTTTGTAAAACATAGTTTTATATTCAAATACTTCTTGGTAACTAATTTTAACTAATACAAAAATATAATTAGATCTAAAGTTAGTATTATTAAAGAATCTAAATAAGTATTTTCTTAAATTAACTTCATTTAAATTATGTTTTAATAATATTTGTTTAGTATTAAATCTTTTCATTTTCATTATATTTTAATATTTAAATATTTGGTTAGATTTTATAGACGGTAATACAATTACCTCACCTAACAATTGAACATCTTTTTAATGTTTTAGGTTGAAAGCCTGAATAAGGTGACTCTTAATTATAAGAGCAGGGGACTCAAGTCCATTTATTTTTTGCATAAATATATTCAAATTGAATATATTTAATGGTCATATTAATTAATTAATACACCAACTGATATAAATCAAAAGAAATTTATTAAATAAATCAAATGATAAACACAGTTACACAATCGCTCAAATTTTACTTCGCGCGAAGAAAAGTTTTCTCTTTTCAAAATTTTAGCCTTTGTAAGATTCAAACTTACTCCTCTAGATAAAAATCTAGTATGCACTCTTTACACCAATTATGCTATTAACAAATAGTGATTTTATAAAAATTGTTACTAAGCTATTGTTATAAAATTTATTTTTAAACTCTCTTATAATATTTTATAAAAAGAATTAAAAAGACTTTAGTCAAATTTATCCCTCCAACATCGTATCTAATTTGGTGTTAGTGTGAGGTAAAAGACCCTAATTAATTCCATGTAAAAATGAAGGTGTACTTTGAATTGGGTATAGATATACCTACTTTCATTAACTGAGCAGTTTTAAGTCAAGTGTCGAATAACATATTCCAAGTTTATTTTCTTTTACAATTAATAAACAAAAATTGTGATGAAAATTTCTATATTACACATCGTTACTTTTATAAAAGATTACTCTGAGACAGAATCAGTATTCTTCAATAAACCATTACCTGGACATTTAGTTGATTCTAAAAAAGTTGGAATGTTTAATCTTGAAAGAGTTTTGACAAAATTTGTAGCCTTAGGACCTAAAGTTTATGGAGGGATTGAGATTAATGGTAATGAATTTACTAAAGTTTAAGGATTAAAAATTAAAATGAGTGTGAATCTATTAGAAGTATTATAACATATTTGAGAGTAAATAAGATTTGAGGAAGTTAGATTTTTCTTGAATATATATAAAATCAAGTGATTTATAAAAATAAAACAATTAAAATTTTAATATAAAAGAAAAAATCAAGATTGATAGTGTAAAGGGTGCACGCTTAAACTTTAGGTAAGCAGAATAAGTTCGAATCTTATAATATTTGATAAAAAATTTTTTAATCAAAAAGCGCCAAGAAGTCGAAATTTTTAGGTCAAGAAGGCCCGGTTATATAGAAATATATGATTTGTATCTACCTATTTGCTAGAACAACCTAAAAACTTAAATACTAAAAGGTAATAATTTTAAGTTTGGTTTATTAGCAGGTAACCGAAATGGAACCTCAGAGACTATACGGTAGATATCTATAAAATATATTCAATAGATAAAGAAATAGTCCAACTCTATTAGAAAAGATAGGGAGAAGTAGCTTGTTATATATATATATCAGATGATGATAAATGCACTAAAAAATTTAATTAAATATTTAGAAGATTTAGGATATAATACTACAGCTATTGGTAACAATTTAAAAAATATTGGAAAATTATTATCTAAAATTTTTCTTTTAAGTTATATTAGCGAAATGAAATACATAAGTCCATTTTGGAAAATAATAAGACTTATGACTAAATGGAGTATATATACTACAATTCTTACAAGTTTTAGTTCATTTATTTTATCTTTAATGTCATTTGATTTTGAATTAATATATTTAATAAATACAATAATTGGTTTCATCACTGGTGCCTATATTTTATTAACTGAAATAGATTATGATATGTGGAATGATATTTTGTTTACAATTATAAATAGTTATAATAAAATATTAGCTAAAATTATCCTTAAATTAGAAAATTTACCTAATAAAAGTCAGAAAGTTTTAGATAAAATAAACAAAATAAAAAATATGTTTATCAAAATACCTTCTGATAAAATAAATCATGAAGTTTTATCTGAAATTCCTAAAGAAGTTAAAGATAAAATTAAAGATAGTTTAGCTAAAAATCAAGATAAACAACCTATTGATTATTATTATATTGAATTAGAAAAAATGATGGATCCTGAATATAGAAGAAGAAAATTCAGAGAATATCTTAAAGAAGAAATGGAAACTAAATATAGACATTTATTACCAAAAGATAAACTTCATTTTGAAAAAGCCTCATTCAATTTTTATGATTATTTAACATTCCAAAATCTAACTATTTTATCTTTCATGATTTTGGCTCCTACCTTAAATTATTTTTTTCCCTGAAGAATTTAAAGAAATTAATGAAATTTCTAAAGAAATCTCTAAAAAATTAAAAAATTATTTAAATCTTTATAATATGATTAAAAATGTTTGGGGAAAATTCTCTAAGAAAGATAAAACAAATGATACTACTACTACTACTACTAAAGATGAAAAATCTATTGGTTCTAACTCAGATATAGTTACTGAAGATGAATTATATGATAATACAAATCATAATATCATTGATTCACCCAAATCAGATAAAACTATTGTTCCTGGAGATTCTACACCAAAAGCAGAAAAAATTATTGTACCTGAAAAAGATACAAGCAATTCTGATGATGCTGAGGAATCTTCAGACGAACCCCATTCTGAGGAGGAAGTTTTTGATAGTGAATTTGATAGATTTTTCAGAATTCCCCATTCAAGGAAATAATTTAGTTTTAAATGTAAGGATCAAGTTATTTATATTCCAAACAAATACCATTTCTATGAGAGTTAGAAATGCTTGTATTTGAATAAAAAGAAAGTTTTTCTTTTATTTAGCCCCCATAATGTAGTATAACTTAAAGGTAAAGTATTTAGTTTATATACTAAATTGGTTCGAATCCAATTACTACAAAATATTTACCCTGCTCGAGATCTAAAAGTTTACGCAGAAAGAAAAACAAAAATTTGTGTGTATTGTGAAAACATAGGATTTAAGCAAGTTCGAAATAGGTGTACTTATTGTGGTCTGTCTTAAAATTTGTCGTCTCTCATAAGTATCCCTTCACTAGCATATGAAAATAAAGTCTCTTGCTAAAAATATTTGTTACCGCTTAAATACGTTTGTTTTTAAAATCTATCTAATTTGTCCTTACTTATAATAACTCCCTAAAGAACTCATCTAATAATAGAACCAACGAGCCTCTTCTGTATATCCCTACCTGCTTTTATATTCAAAATTTTCTTATTAATTATAAGAAAAAAAAATTAAATTATATAATTATATTAAGATAATATAGATTATTGTAAAAATACCTGATTATATTTAATTTCACAAATATATATGTACATAGGGGGTAATTAAACAAATCTATATTTTTGTTTTAGAAAAAAAAAAAAAAATCGGTAATAAATTTTTTATATTCATCTTCGTTAGATTCTTTATAATACAAAGTTATTTTATTAATTTTATCCTCTTTACTTTGATTGTATAAACATTTTTCAATTATTAATTTAATAAATGCTTTTATATCCTCTTTATCTGTAATATTTACTGTAAATTTATCTATTGAACTTACTAATTCATAATTTTTATTAAATATTTTTGTTATTACTGTAACATAATTCAAAAATTCAGTTTTTTGAATTTGTTCTAAATGATAACTAATACTATCTTTAATACTAAAACTATTTTAAATTCTTTTTCTAAAAACTATTGATTTACTTTTCATATTTATTTATTTCAAATCTTTTAAGCTACTATATAGTTTTCACTCCTCTCTAGTAGACAGGAAGGAGTACTCAAACACTAATGTTAAGTCCATTTAAGACTTATTTAGTTATTTATTAAAAGCAAATTAGAAAATTAATATATAAGAATGGATATAAATATGGAAATCTTAATATTAAATAGCATTCGCTTAGCTGTAGTTAGTAATATTGGTAATTACCTTAGATATAGTTTTACACAACATAAGAATGCAAACGGTAAAATAATGAATCCTTTACTCTGGAAGATGCAAATGAATATGTCTGGTTGTTTGTTAAATATTTTGAACCACGTTTTGCAAAATATAGTAATAATATTGATATTAAAAATAAAATTGTAGTAGTTAAATTTATTTGGGAAGATGCAACCGTGTGGGTGGATGAATCTTCATATAGAAGATTAAGATTTTTTAGAACATACTTTACATTTGACTGTTCTGAAAGAAATTTAAAATCTAAAGATAAATTTATCTCTAAATATTATAATTCTTGTCTTAGAAATAATAATAGTTTTATTAGATACAATAGATTCATCCAATGCCAACCATTTGATATTATATTAAATAATATTCAAATTGAAATACAAACTAAAAAAACTTAAGCTAATAATTATCTTTATATCTAACTTTTTCAATAAAAATTCTTGTACCTTTATATCCGAGATATGTCTAATTTCTCTCGGTGTATTAGCCTTTAATACATTTATATTCAGTAATTGGGTGAGAGATGGGGGTATATTGTATAGGTAAACTCCTAATGTTATGTTTTTTGTTTTTGTTAAAAGGGTGACAATATAAAAAATTTTATAAGCTATATAGTGTAAAGAGTGCACACTAGAACTTTAGGCTAGTAGAGTAAGTTTGAATCTTACAATAGTTGATAAAAAAATTTTTAATCAAAAAGCGCCAAGAAGTCAAAATTAAAAAAGAATAGCTTAAATTATGACTAGATGGCTGTTCTCTACTAATGCCAAAGATATTGGAACACTATATTTAGTGTTTGGTCTTTTTGCAGGTATGATCGGAACTGCTTTTTCTATGATAATTAGATTAGAATTAGCTGCACCCGGTGTTCAATTTTTACAAGGTGACCATCAATTATTTAATGTAGTAATAACAGCACATGCTTTCATAATGATATTCTTTATGGTCAAGTAAAATATTTATTTTTAAAGTAAATAAATTTATTTATTCTAGTCTTTAGAATAAGGTATGGCCGGGTTATATAGAAATATATAACTTTCATCTTGCTATATGCTGGAACACCCTAATAGTTATATTTAGAAGCTAAAAATTTTATAATTTTAAAAATAAAAAATATATCAAATTAATTAGAAAACAGAAATAATTGGGTTACCAGCAGGAAACCAAAGAATTCTTTATTGACCTTTACTTTTGTTTAATTTAATTCAAACAAGGTAAATTTTAATTATTTAAATTAAGAATTGAGTAGGATCCTCAGAGACTATATGCAAGATATCTATAAAATATATTCAATAGATAAAGAGATAGTCCAGCTCTAATAGAAATTTTAGAGGTTAAAAGTATGCCTGCTTTAGTAGGTGGTTTTGGTAACACAAAAAATTCTATTTTTATTAAATATTTTAACAATAAAAAAGATAATCCTTTAAACTATTACTTACGACAAATAATGTTTACCTCCTCATTTCAGAATCTTTCAAATAGTGAGGTTTCTAAATTTAAATCAAGTAATAAAAATTGTTTTGTAACTTTGGATAAGAAAGATAATATAACTTGTAATAATGATATTTTAGGTTCTTATTTAGCTGGTTTAATTGAAGGTGGTGGTACTTTTGCGGTACATAATAAGGAATCACTAGCTAAAAAATATTATCCTATGATTATTGTTGTTTTTAAGAAAAACGATCTACCTTTAGCTCAATTTTTACAAAATATAACTGAATGTGGTAATATTTATATTAAATCTGATAGAGGTTATGTACTTTGGCAAATTCAAGATATTGTTAGTGCTTTTACTGTAGTAAAATTAATTAACGGTAAGATGCGAACACCTAAAATAGAAGCACTGAAACGTACAATTGATTGGCTAAATAAATATATTGAACTTAATAAATTAAGTAACTTCCCAAAAACTAATTTAATTTTGTCTAAAATTCATCAAATAGAATTAAAATCTTTAGATCGTTCTCCAATTGAGAGTAATAGTTGGTTATCTGGTTTTACGGATGCTGAGGGTAATTTTTCTATAAACATTCATAAACGAACAAATAACAAAAGTACAAGAGTTCAATTATATTACCGGTTGGAAATTAGACAAACTTACCATAGATTAGATTCAGAAGAAAATAAAACTAGTTTTTTCTCAATTATGTCAGTCTTAGCTAAATTTTTAAATGTAAATGTGTATAGTAGAAGCAGATGTTTAAACAATAAACAATTTTATAGTTACACTATTGTAGCTCAAAATAAAAATAGTCTTAAGATTATTGTAAATTATTTTTTAAATTATCCACTTTTGTCTTCTAAAATTTTAGATTTTAAAAATTGGCTTTATATTTTAGAACAAAAAAATGAAATAAGCCAACATTTAAATAATCAAAGACTACCTAATTCTTTTTTAGATGAAGCAACAAAAATTAGAAAAGATTTTAATAAAACTCGTACAACTTACAACTGGGATCATCTTAAAAATTGTTACTTAATAAAAATAGACTAAATAAAAATAGTTGCCGTGGTTGATTGTAAAGTCGATCTTATTACACCACTGTTTGCGAGAAAGCCTTAAAATCACAACATAGAACTAGCTGAAAACTTAAAATAATTTATTATTGAAAGAATCAAACAATAAATAAAAATAGAAATTAAAAAAATATTTTTTTTTACTTTTTTTGTTTCTAGAGTTATATTAAAAATATAATTATTTTTATAGTATAATTTTATTTAAAAAGCGTACAGCAGTCTTAATTATTATTGTGAGTATTAAAATATTATTATTATACTTACCTAATCTTAATTTACTTTATGTTTTTAATTTAAAGTTAAACTTTTCTGTATAATGTAAATTATATTAAGTTTTATATGTATTAGGTAATTTGGTTAAGAACCGTATTTTTGTTATAGGTAATTCGCAGGAAACAAAAATAAATTAAATTAAAACATCCTTAGCGACATAATTTTTAATTTAAAATAAAAATTGAATTGTTTTATGTCACAAAGCAAAACAACGATTAATTGTTTTTAGTTTTTGTAACTTATTTATTTAACCCCTTTTTTTATACTTCACCAAAACAAATAAGGTAATAAAAAAATGAAACTAAACAAAAGGTTAATTCTTGTTTTATATTAATAAAATTTAATTTATTGTAGGATCCTCAGAGACTACACGTGGTGCGGTAAAATTTAAAACCTTTTACCTGAAGAAATAGTCCAAACATATTTGAAAATTTATGATTTAATGAACTATATGTTACCTGTTTTAGTCGGGAGTCCTGATTACTTTTTTTATTTAACTAAGCTATTGATCTCTTTTCATTTTATCGAGAAACTAAAATTAATGCGCGGCAATTGTTCTAATTTAGAGTCAGAAAGGAAACTCAACCCAGTATCTAATTATTCTAATCTGATGGTAAAAAATAATCATTCTTATTTTATAGGGCCTTACTTAGCTGGTTTGGTAGAAGGAGACGGCCATATTGTTTTATCTAAGATATATCAATCAAAGGGTACAATAAGTTATCCTTACGTAGCTATCACTTTCGTTAACAAAGATTTACCTTTAATAAATAAATTATTAGAAAATTTTGGAGGAAGACTTAGATTTAAAACCAAAGAAAATGCAATAGTGTGGACAATAAGTAAACATAATGAATTATTAAGTTTTATAAATTTAATAAATGGTTATTTAAGAACACCTAAAATAATTAAATTTAATAAATTAATATCTTGGTTTAACAAAAGATCTCATTATAATATTCCAATTTATTCACCTGATGATAGTGATTTAAGTACCAATGGTTGGTTGGCTGGCTTTATAGACGCTGAAGCAGGCTTTAAGGTTCGGTATACTGAAAAACGTATAGACGAAAAAACCAAAAGAGTTTTAACTAAAGGTAGAATAGGGGTTTGTTTTGCGTTAGAACAACGACTAAAATTATCTGATAATAATAATGAAAATGGTTCATATAAACCTATAATGTTAAAAATACAGTCTTTTTTTGGTATAACAACTGAATTGAGAACATCCAAACATAATATAGACAAACATTATTGGATAGTTGAAGTAGTTAGTCTTAATAAATTAAATTTTCTAATTCAATATTTAAATAATTTTCCTTTGTTAACTGCTAAACGAAATGACTATGAAGATTGGTTAAAAGTTTGCAAATTAATAGAAGCTAAAATACATTTAACTGCAGAGGGCAAATTATTAATTAAAGAAATAAAATCGAAAATGAATAGAAAACGTAAAAATTTTCACTGGGATCATTTAGCCTTTTTAAATAAAGTGCAGTAGTCCTAATTATAGTAACCCTATAATTAGAATCGGGTAAATTGCAAGAAAATTTTATGTTTATGTTTGTTTAGCTAATTATTAATGCTGTAATATCTTTTGTTACTTAATTATATTTATAAAATAAGAGTTATTGGCTTTGTGTAGTGCAGCAGTTTAAATAAATGAACATTAAAATAAGAAAATTTGCAGCGAAGTTTAATCTAGCATAAGTTTTATATAATTATAACTATTTTATAAAAAGGATTAAAAACGTTCAACGACTAGAAAGTGAGTAGTGCTAACAATAAACTTTCCAAGAAAGCCCGACAACTTTATATTTTTATAACGTTGATGACATAGTCTGAACCACTTTGTGAAAAGTGGAAATAAAAGATAAAAAGCTTTTATGTTAACAATATTGATGGCCTTCCCTCGATTAAATAACATCTCATTTTGGTTGTTACCTCCTTCTTTAATCTTGTTATTACTTAGTGCCTTAGTAGAAAATGGTGCTGGTATATTTTGTCCTAACGTTTATAATTTAAAGTTGTAAACGTTATGAGACCTGTGCCAGAATAGTAAGTAATTACTATATAGAACTTTACTATGTGCTTGAAAATCCTAAAAGCTTAAATACCTAAACAGTTTAAAAAAGTGGGTAACAATTTTAAGCTTGTAACAATGGACAATTAGCAGGTAACCAAATAAAATTTATTAAAATTTTTAGTAGAAACCTCAGAGACTATACGTAAAGCTCCTTAAACTAAGGATGAAGAAATAGTCCTTTATTATTTGAAAAAATAATAATCAAATTTTTTCTTGCAATTATAAAATTTTGATAGGTGTTTTTATTGTAAGTAATAAAATATTTTCAAGTCATTTATATTTAAAATTTATATTAAAAAAGTATTTTAAATATTATATTTTTAATCCAAAAAGACTAGTTTCCTATTCTAATAGTTTATTGACAAAAAAATTAGGTTGTGAGTCTGTCTTACAAAACCAACTAGGTTTTTATTTAGCTGGTTTAATTGAAGGTGATGGTTCTATAATAGTACCTAAAACTATTCGATCTATAAAAAATAAATTATTATATCCTGTAATAAAAATAACTTTTGTAAATAAAGATTTACCACTTGCTAATAAAATAAGAGAAGTCTTAGAAAGCGGTACTTTAAGTTGGTCACCTAATAAAACTTATGTGAATTTATTAATACAAGATACTAAAACTTTATATTTCTTAGCTAATTTAATCAATGGTAAAATGAGAACACCTAAAATTGAAGCTCTTCATAGACTTATAGACTGGTTAAATAATAGACCTGAAAATAAACAATTAATTAAATTGGGTATAGATTCTAGCGCAATAAGCTCTAATAGTTGGTTATCTGGTTTTATAGAAGCCGATGGTAATTTTTATAGTAGTATTAATTTAAATTCTAAAAACATAGTTGATTCGGTTAAATGCTATATGAGAATCTCTCAACGTAAATATTACCACTTAACAATACAAAATAGTAATTATACTAATTCTTATTTGCCTATTATGGAAGAAATAAAAAATTTTTTAAAGGTCTCTCAATTAAAAGTAATAAATAGAAATCGAGATAATTTTATAGAACAAGGGTATGAAGTTAGAACCGTTAAAAACGATTCTTGTGAGATTTTAATTGATTATCTTACAAAATACCCTTTATTTAGCTCTAAACACTTAGATTATTTAAATTGGTTAAATATTATTGAAGTTAAAAAAGAAAGCAAAAATAAACCTAAAACTATTGAGTATTCTAATTTTATTCTTAAACTAAAAAAAAAAATGAACACTTCCAGAACTATATTTAATTGGAAACACTTAGATAATTTTTACTTTAATTAATATTTATTATTTTTTTATAAAATAAAAATAACTTATAAATATTTAATTATAAAATAATTGTAAAATAAAAATATATTTTTTTTGACAGGTTGGACGGTTGTGATTTTTTTACTAATTTATTTGCCTGAATTAGTGATTTTGGATAAGCTGTCTTATTATAGTAATATAATATATGAAAACTCTACTCGATGCGAGGAAATTCTTCAAATCGGAAGTAAAAGCTCATCTTATTTTATACAAGATAGAAAAATTTTTACTGACACGGAGATTATTCGCCTGGTTAAAATTTTATTTAATAATAAATATTTTAGCCATCAGAGACTACACGTAGGGCATCTTAATTTAAAAAAAAATTTTTTTTCAATATTACATAGATTCTCTGAAGAAAATAAAAGTTTAAAAAATTTTAAAACTCTTAAAGCTGTAAAGGTTAATAAAATTTCAATCTCTGAAAATAAAGATTTATTTTATCAATGGTTGGTAGGTTTTACAGACGGAGATGGTTCTTTTTCTATCATTCGCCAAAATAATACATGGAATTTGACTTATAAATTAGGTTCAAGTACATATAATTTAAGAATTTTACATTATATAAAAAAACAATTAAAAGCAGGGAATATATATATAGAAAAAAATACAAAAAGTGCCCATTTTAGAATTCGAGATTTGCAAACTTTAAATAAAATAATTTTTCCAATTTTTGATAAATATCCTTTATTAACAAGTAAATATTTTAATTATGTTAAATTTAGAAAAGCTTATAATATTTTAAATAATAAAAATTTAACTAAAGAAGAAAAAGATAAACTTATTAATGAAATAAATACTTCAATACCTGAAAATTATATTTCACCTGTTTTTACTTCATTAGGACCTGAGATTCAAACAATAAAAAATTTGATTAATTTTGAATTTTGTTCTAGTGTTATGAGTAAATCATGGTTAGTTGGTTTTACAGAAGCTGAAGGTTCTTTTTATTTAGTTAATAAATCTAAAACTAGAATAATACATGCATTTGAAATAAATCAAAAATTAGATGAAATTGTTTTAATTTGTATTAAACATTTATTGCATATTAGTACTCAAGTTCAATTTAAAAAAGTAGTTTATTATTCTCTTAGCACAACTAATTCTCGTGCTATTGAAAACATTATCTTTTTTTTTAAAAATACAATGAAAGGTATGAAATCAGTTGAATATAGAATTTGGGCTCGTTCTTATTTTAAAAATAAAGGTAACTATATAGCTTTAGATAAAATTCGAAAGGATATTAGAATTATGAGAACTAAGTATCAAACACTAGAAAATTTTAAATTTTGACAAAAAAAATTTTTTTAATAAGATGAAGGAATAGTCCAAACTCTAGTGAGAATTAGAGAGTGTAATGATAGTACTGTTATTTAATGTTAATATTTTTTTTTCAGTATGAGATTGCCAAGTAAAAAAAGTTATCCTCCTTTAGCTAGTATTCAATCACACTCAGGTGCTTCTGTTGATTTAGCTATTTTCTCTTTACACTTAGCAGGGATCTCTTCTCTGTTAGGTGCTATTAATTTTATAGCTACAGTTTTAAATATGAGAGCACCAGGTATGTCTTTACATAAATTACCCTTATTTGCTTGGGCTATTTTTGTAACAGCTATACTATTATTATTATCCTTACCTGTATTAGCCGGTAAACTCATTCTGCCGGCTTTAAATCCGACTATATGCTGGAAACTCTTATGTACTGTTGTTATTAATATAAGACAATCAGCAGGAAACCTATTTTGTTTGGACGATTTAGGGCTCCTCAGAGACTATACGTTGGAATGTTTGAATCTTCTCTGGTTATTTGAAATGACTAAAGAACTAATAAGTAAAGTACTATCTTTAGATTTTATTATTAATTGTCAACTCAAATCTTATAATTTAATAGCTAGTATTTCTTGTTTTAATTTAAAATTAAAATTAAAATTAAAATTAAATAAAGATAAACGTTATTTTAAACAAGTTAATAATAAAAATAAAGAATATAATCCTTTATTTTGTTCCTATTTAGCTGGTTTAATTGAAGGTGATGGAACAATTATAGTACCAAAAACAGAAAGATCATTAAAAGCTAAATTAAATTATCCTTCAATACAAATATGTTTTGATCTCAGAGATTTACCTTTAGCTATTATGATTCAAAAAGAATTAGGTAAAGGGTCTGTTTCTAAAACAAAAGGAGTTAATGCTTGTCGTTTAACTATTAATGATTTTGAAGGTATTATTTTATTAGTTAATTTATTAAACGGATATCTTAGAACACCTAAAATAGTTATGTTTTATCGATTAATAGATTTTTTAAATTTAAGATTCCCTGAATTAAATATTTTAAAAAAAGCACAAAATTCAAGTTCTTTAGATTCTGATGCTTGGTTGTCTGGTTTTATAGATGCGGATGGTCATTTTCGTGTAAATGCCACACAAAAATCAGTCACTTGTATGTTTGAAATAGTTCAAAGCTCTAAAAATCATTTAGGTTTAAGTAAATTAGAGATAATGAAAGAATTATCAGTTTTTTTAAAAGTGAATTTACGGTGTCAAACTAGAAAAAATAGAGTAAATTATTTAGAATACGCAATTAAAACTAATAAAATTGAAAATAATTTTATTTTAATTTCTTACTTAGAAAAATATTCTTTATTTTCAAGTAAATATCTTAATTATAATGATTGGAAATCGGTAGTAAACTTAATCGCAAATAAAAAACATAAGACAATACAAGGTAAAGATGAGATTAGATTAATTAGAGAAGGTATGAATAATAATAGAACTCAATTTACTTGGGATCAATTATTATTATTTTACAAATTACAAACATAAGATATAGTCCCAGCCTTATTGAAAAATAAGGAGTATTCACCTTAAACAAATAGTGGTATTAACCTTATGTTTTTGAGATGTAATAATTGTAAACAATATAAAAAAAAAAATAAAAAAATTTTTTATTGCTCTTTAAAAAAGAGAAATGATATTTTTATTGAGTATCTTTTCTATAATTAGAAGCGGTTATTAAATAATAACCAAATTATTACATCATGAAGTAAAGCTTAGTGAATCAAGATAAACTAGGAATAACAATGTTATTAACAGATAGAAACTTTAATACTAGTTTTTATGATCCAGCTGGTGGAGGTGACCCTGTGCTTTACCAACATCTATTCTTAATACCTGACATTACTTTTGCTTTTTTAACTAATATGCCATTGCTTATTGTGTCAAGTTCTAATTCTATTGATTTTGATTTTACTAAATTTAAACAAAATTATAAATTATTTTACGGTGCGGATGCTCTTAATAATATAACTGATGAATTTTTAATTTGGTTTATAGGCTTTACTGAAGGTGACGGATCTTTTGTTTTATCTAAAACAAGACAAAATGTTTTACAATTTGTAATAACTCAATCAACTGAAGATATAAAAATATTAGAGTTCATACAAAATACCTTAGGTTTTGGTAAAGTAATTAAACAAGGTAAAAGAACATCACGTTTTATTGTTCAAGATATAAAAAATATATACTTATTAATTTTGTTATTTAATGGAAATATTGTTTTACCAACGAGAAAATTTAAATTTAGAGCTTTTTTAAATAGTTTTAACGAAAAAATAAATAAAGGTAAAATTAAATCCTCTTCTATTTTTTCTTCAAATAATAATGAATTTAAATTAAGTTTTAATTTGTCAGATTTAACGAGTCCTAACGTAAATAATGCAAATTTGAATATTTTGAATTTAGCAAGTCAAAAACAAGTTAAGTTAATAAAATTTGTTGATTCTAAAATTTTACCTAGCTTAAATAATAGCTGGTTATCAGGTTTTACAGACGCTGAGGGTTGTTTTACAGTGTCTTTTTTAAGCAAACCTTCTAATGCCTTTAGATTAAGATACATTGTTTCACAAAAAGGAGATGAAAATTTACCTGTTTTAAGTCACTTAATTTTATTATTTAAAGGAGGGGTAATAGAAGCACACTCAGCTAAATCTAATTATTCTTACATTTTATCTGGAAAAGATAATTGTTACAAAATATATAATTATTTTAATAATTTTCCACTTAAAACTAAAAAAGCTCAAAGTTTAGAATTGTGGCAAAAAATTCATGATAAAATTAATAATAAAGATCATTTAAATCCGTTATTAAGACAAGATTTAATAGAAATGGCTAAAAAAGTTAATTCTATTAAGCGAAAAAGCAAATAATGTTAAACACTAGGAATAAAGGATACGGTTAAACGTAAGTTTTGAAGCTGTCAAGGCAGATGTTATAAAAATTTTTTTAAGACCTTTAACAGCGAACATTTCATTAATTATACTTAATGGTGTGCCATATTCTAGTCCAATATTTTAAATATTCTAGTCCAATATTTTAAATATTGTAGCCCTTGACGAAGGGTTAAAACAAAATTATTTCTTAATTTTGTTTGGCAATACCAGTGAAAACGGTCAAACCTTACCTAAGCAAGACCGTCGGTGCCCTCTTCTTAAAAAAAATTTTTTTTTTTTACTCTGTTATCTACAATTGTTTTAGCATTGAATGCTAAAAAGACTTAACTAATTTAAAATTTTAATTTTAGTTATATCAATATTGTTTACTAAACAGTTTAATTTGAGTAAAAACACAAAAATAAAAGGTCCAAAGAGCGGAATCGCTACAGACTGGGTCACTGGTAGGTGCTTAAATTCTCTATTAAATATAGTGATTTTTTTTTTACTGTGTTTAATTATTGCAGGTTTTACAGTGCTTAATGTACAGTCGTATTCTTCCGGTAGCGAACTCTATCGTATTATGAACTACTTTTTTTGTCAGCTAAACATAATTCAAATTTTACTAAGGTTTAAATTTTAAATTTGAGAAGAATAGGGTTTTTTGGTCAACAGTGGCCCGATTCAAAGTCAATTTTGAATATGAACTGCGCTATATGCTGGAAATGTTCGACTTCTCTTATTACTACTATGAATATAAGTGATTTATTACCAAATCGATCCCGTTCTAGTAAAAATGTAATGAAGATAACACAATCAGCAGGTAACCAACGACGCTTTATAAGCAGTTTAGTAGGAACTTCAGAGACTACACGCGTAGCAACTTATCCTAAACACTTTTGTGAATGGCTAGCAGGTATCATTGATGGTGACGGTAGCTTACAAGTAAGTAAACAAGGTTACACTAGTCTTGAAATTACTATGGGACTAGAAGATTTAGCTCTTCTTCGATTCATCCAAAATAAATTAGGTGGAGGTATAAAAATGCGAAGTGGTGCTAAAGCTTACCGTTACCGTTTACATAATCGGGCTGGAGTGATGAAACTTATCCTTTGCATTAATGGACAAATTCGGCACACTTCACGTCTTGTACAATTACACCGTGTTTGCCAACAATTGAATATTCCTGTGCTCGATCCTGTGCAATTAAATATTTCAAGTTATTGGTTTGCTGGCTTTTTTGATGCAGATGGAACAGTAGGTATTAGCACGAAAAATCATTGGCCTCAATTAAGTATACGAGTTGTAAATAAGCTACTACAAGACATACAGTGCTACAAACAAGTTTTCGGTGGAAATATTTATTTCGACAGTAGTCAAAATGGTTATTATCATTGGTCTGTACAAAGTCGTGAGGATATATTAAATATTCAAAATCACTTCAAAGGTAAATGTAAAAGCCAGAAGTCACACCGATTCTTTCTAATCAAAGAATACTACAATCTGCGCGATTTAAAAGCATTTCAACCTGATAGTATTCATCATAAGGCTTGGCTAGCTTTCATAAACAAATGGAATAAGTTGAAAATATAGTCCAATCTCTTTCTACAGTAAATTATATTCTGTAGAGAAAGAAGCACCCAGAAGTTAAAATTATAAGCTTCTTAATGTTGCTATATGCGGGAATAACTTCATTTAGTTTTAAATACTCCAGTTTAGCAAATAATTTAGTAACAAAGTTAAAACAGAGAAGTCAATCCGCAGGAAATTTTGCTCCTTCTAATACTACTAATCTTACAACTCAAAAAGTTAATAATTATTTAGAGGAAGGTTTATATTATATAAATAATAATAGCAAGAGCTCCTCAGAGACTTTACGCAACAAAACTAATACTTTCATTAAACAAGTTTCTATTCATGTGCCAACTCATTTAAAACCTAAAAATGACAATGATTTTGGATATTATTTAGCTGGTATAATTGATGCAGCAGGTAATTTTTCTATTAAAAATTCTGATTTACAATTAGTAATAAAATTTAATGAATTAGATGCTTCTTTAGCTTATTTTTTAAAACAAAGATTAGGTTTTGGAAGAGTTTTCAAAATCAAAAACGAAAAAGCGATAATTTTTGTAGTAAGTAAGTTACAGGGTATAGCTAAAGTAATTAATTTAATAAATGGAAAAATAAGAAGTCAAAATAAATTAAATCAAATAAGAAATAATGTTTTATCTAATCCTTATTTTTCTTCCGGTTTTTTTCAGCCTAATACAACTCTTGACTTAAATCAGGTTGTGAATAATCACAATACTGTTAAAATTTTTAATTTAAATGAGAATTCTGATTTACAAAATTATTGGTTGTGTGGATTTTCTGATATTATTTCTAAGTTTAATATTCAAATTTTAAATAGTTCTACTTGTAGTATTGATTCTGTTCCTGAAATAAGATTAACTTTTCAATTAGATTATAAAGAAATTGAATTGTTAACTCTAATTAAAAGTTACTTAGGAGGTAATATTAATTATAATAAAAATCAAGATTATTATTGTTATAATACTATAACTTTTGAATCAGCTAAAAAAATTATTGATTATTTTAATCAATATCATTTGCTTTCTTTAAACCATGTTAATTATTTAAAATGGAGAAAGACTTATGTTATAATTCAAAATAATGAACATTTAACTGTTTCAGGCTTTAATAAAATAATTAAAAATCAAAAATCCATGAATAAAAATTAAAGAATGAAATTAAAGTTTAAGATATAGTCCTAACAAGGACGTGAGTTCTTGAGAGATTTCACTAATTAATCTTATTTTTATTTTTAGTAAATCTTAAATAATTGTTATATTTTAATTATCCCAGCTTTTGGTGTTGTTAGTCATGTAATTTCAACATTTACAGGTAAACCAATCTTTGGTTACATTGGTATGGTTTACGCCATGTTCTCTATTGGTATATTAGGGTTCATAGTATGGAGTCAGCCGGTGGCTCTCCTTTATTGTGAAGTAAAGGGAATAAATCTCGCTATATGCTGGAACAGTTTTATGCTAGTAAATACTTTTTATAGTAAAAATTTTACTAGTTATACTCAATCAGCAGGAAATCTTAATGTTTTGAGTTCCTCAGAGACTAAACGCGAGAAATCTTTCAATTTTGATTTGTTTAATTCAGAACGTAAGTCTTTAGGTTTGAAACCTATAGATTTTAATTGGTTGACTTGGTTTATTGGTTTTACTGAGGGAGATGGTGCTATTTTATTAAATAAAAACACACAAATAAATTCTACTTCTTCACGATTACGGTTTGTTTTAACTCAAAAAGAGGGTAACATACTTTATGAAGTTCAAGAAAAGTTAGGTCTAGGAGTCGTGCGTTTTTATTCTCAAGGTAAAAATGGATATTTTCGTTTTATTGTAACAAAAAATAAAGAGCTCTTTATTTTAGCTCTATTATTTCATGGTAATCTTGTACTACCTCACCGTATTAGTCAAATTGCTTCTTGGGTTAGATTCTTAACTGAAAAGAAATTATGGAAATATGGTTCAATTCAAACTGAACCAGTGTTCCCTACACTTAAAGATAGCTGGTTCTCTGGTTTTACTGATGCGGAAGGATGTTTCAATGTGAATATTTTTGCAAGGCATAATACCTTAAGTGGAAGTAGAGTCAAACTTCGATTTGTGTTAGATCAAAAAAATGCAGATGAAATACTAATTTATATTCGTAATTTGTTTGGTTTTGGAAGGGTAAGTCTTCGAAATAAAACTAATAATGTTTCTCGGTATTCTGTAAATTCTTTCAGAGGATTAAAATCTGTGCATGATTATTTTATTACTTATCCTCTAAAAACTACAAAAGCAATTTCATTTCTGAACTGGTGTAAAATATATAATATGTGTTTAAACAAGGAACACCTTAATATAGAAGGTCTAACAAAAATACGTGAAATAATTAAAACAATTAATGTTAATAATAGTATTAATCTTAATACAAGACCTGCTTCAATAAAAAAAGAAAACCCCACAAACAAATACATTGAATTGAAAGATTAAGAGATAGTCCTATTTGTTTTTTTGTAATTAAAAAAGGAATAATTGTTTCAATTTTCAAAATGTAAAAAAACTAATTTGCACCACATGTTTACTGTAGGGTTGGACGTGGATAAATTTGTGTTCACGGAAAAAATCTTGCTATATGCTGGAAACTCCCGTTTTTGTAGTCCACTCGTATTTGTTGCGTTAGGGAAAATCTACTTAAAGTTTAATTCGGGACAATCAGCAGGAAACTTTAGTTTTAGTACAAAAGCTACGGCAAGAACTAAAAATACTTATAATAGTTATATTAATCTACCTGAAATCTCCGAACATGTTCCTAAACATAAATCTAATCTGACTGATATTGATTTTGGTTATTTTTTAGCCGGTTTAATTGAAGGTGATGGGTGGTTTGGTAAAAAAGAATTACACATAATTTTTGCTGAAACTGATATTTCTTTAGCTTATTTTATAAAAAAACGAATTGGATTTGGTAATGTTTACAAAATTAAAAACAAAAAAGCAGTAAGATATATCTGTAAAAATGCAAAAGGTTTATTTATTATTTTATCTTTGATAAACGGAAAATTAGTAAGTAAGCCTAAATATGATCAACTAATAAAACACAATTATAGTGGTGATTTTAACTACACTTTATTACCTCCTTCTAATAATTTAACTTTAAATAATTATTGGTTAGCTGGGTTTGCTCAAGCTGATGGTTGTTTCCATATCAGTGTTGTAAAAAGTAAAACGCATAAAACCGGATATAGTGTAAGATTAGAATTTTCTATAAAACAAAATGATGCTATTCCTTTAAAGCTTTTATATAACACTATAAAAATGGGAAATCTTTCTCAATATAATTCTGGAATATGGTGCTATAAAAGCACAGGTTACAAAACAGCAGCATTGTTAATCAGTTATTTTGATTCATTTAATCTTTTTGCAGGTAAATATGTTAGTTATCTTAAATTTCGAAAAGTGTACATTATGATTACTAAAGGTAGACATTTAGAAGATAAAGGTATAACAAAAATAAAAAGTATTGCAACTAAAGGTTCCTCAGAGACAAGTACGCAAGAAGTTTAATATTAAAAAGTTATTTAAAGCAATTACAATTTAAGGCGTTAATTTTAATTGTCTAAATTTGCTTTATTTCTATTTTAATTTTATTAAACTAAGAGACTGTCCATTTTTTGACAAGAGCTTACTTTACAGCAGCTACGTGCGCCATTTCATTATTTAAAATCTTGAGTATAGCTTTAAATATATATAATTATAAATTTAAGGTGAAAAATACTCCGCCTTTGTTCTTATCTAATAATAAATTATATAATAATCTTACACACAGAAAGGAAATTAAACCCACTCAAAATAAAAATGAATTAATACTATGGAATCATAAAAACAATAGTTATTATAGATTACAGAAGGGTATTTTAACTAAACAAATAAGAGATGGGTTTTATATTACAGATTATCATAAAAGTATAATGATTGGCTTATTATTAAGTGATGGTCATATTCAAAAAAGACAACATTGGAATCCTAGAATAAGCTTACATCAAAGTATAAAAAACTTTGAATATCTGTGGTCTGTGTTTAATATATTATCTGTATATTGTTCAAATAATCCTTATTTAAAAAAAACCATAAAAAGAGGTAAATTAATTTTTAGTCTAGAATTTCAAACTAGACAGTTAAAGTCTTTAAATGAGATTTATAAACTTTTTTACATTGAAAATAATAAGATAAAAAGTATAACTTTTGAACTATTTCAATATATAGATTATATTGCTTTAGCACATTGGATCATGGGGGACGGAGCTAAAAGAAATAAAGGTGTTATTTTATGTACTGATTGTTTCTCTATTAAAGAAGTTGTTTTGTTAATGAATATCCTTTTGGTAAAATTTAATATAAAATCAACTATTCATTTTGACAATAATAAGGCTAGAATTTTTATTAATAAAGTTGAATTAGATAAAATTAAACCATTTATTAAACCTTACTTTGTAAAAAGATTTTTATATAAAATAACTTATTAGGGTGTAAAGCATTAAACTTAGGTATTCAAAGTAATTTGAAACTGACAATAGCATGTTTAAAAAAGAGATTTATTAACTTTTTTTAGTTAAATGGTCATCTCTGAGCTACGATTTTCATGGTAAAATTAGTATTCGAATTTTATATTATAAATAAATTTTTAAAGTAATAGTTCTATAATTCTGTTCTCTTCTGAAAGTTTTACTTTTCAATTTGAGAGCATTTTTTTGGTCTCACAATAAAAACAAAAAAATTTTTTTTTGGTTTTTGGTTTATAATTTATTTAGTATAAATAAGTATTGGATTGGGTGAGTAGCTGCATTCAATTATTAAGAGCCAATAATTCGAAAGTTAAAGGGTTTTACCTAAAAAAATATTAATGGATTTTAAATAAGAACTTGGGATCAACCTATTTCCGAAAGATTTAGGTTGACGGAGTTTCCATAGTAAATAATAAAGATAATAACTATTTTTATCTAAAAATTATTGAAGGGAAACAGCCTAAATTTTATTTAGGTGGAGAGCCGTATGCATCGAAAGGTGCACGTACGGTTCGGGAAAGGCTTTTTAACTAATCTCTTTAATTTTATTTTCATTAAGATGGTTTACAACCTATTGGTTTAGTTACTGAGAGGGTTAATCTGCTATTTCACAATGGTAATTGCGGTCAATTGGGGCCCTTTTTAAATATATCTTATTTAAATCGAATTTTGCCATATGCTGGAAACTCCTAAAAACTTGAATACTCTTGAAAGGTGTTTTATTTTAACAAGATAACTTACACTGTTTACAGTAAAAATTTTAAGTTTGTTACAATGGACAATCAGCAGGAAACCAAATATTGGTAAACAAAAAACACAATAAAGTAGGTTCCTCAGAGACTAGACGCAAAAGAACTGTAATAGTTTAAGGTATAGTCCTATTTTTCTTAAGAAAATCACCAAAAGGGAACCTTACTTAACTCTAAATTTGTTAAACTTCGTAACACACAAACTATCCCCCAACGTACACTTTCTTTACAGCAGGGAGTGAAACCAATAAATCCCCACTGGATAACTGGATTCTGTGATAGATCTGCATCTTTTTTAATTATACCTTCCTTGCGCAAATCTAATAGTAAATGGGAGATAATAACCACTTTTGAGATATTAGTGGAGCTTAAAAATAAGGAAGTTTTAGATCGTATTCAAGGTTTTTTTGGTGTTGGTAAAATTTATGTAGTAGGTAATAGAGTATATTACCGAGTTACTAAAATTGGAGATCTGTGTAATTTTATAATCCCTCACTTTAAATCTTTTCCCTTATTAAGTAGAAAATCCTCTAATTTTTTATTTGGTGTAAAGCTGTTGAATTAATTAGTGCCGGTGCACATAAATCAATGACAGGTGTGAGGGAAATTTTAAGTTTGTATGAACGTTATACTATAATTTTAACTTAACTATTTTAGCAGAAGGATGGAAACTAGATGTTTATAATAAATTGCGACATACTTTTGGTTTTTCACGGAATATTCTGGAATTTGAGATTATAAATTTAATCGCTGAGTTTTTTGTTGCAAAGGCTTTTATTAGAACAGACAATAGTCGAGTGGACGTGATTATCTTTAATCTAGAAACTTGTGATTATCTTATTAGTTTTTTAGATAAGTACCCACTTCAATCTAGCAAATATCTTGAATATTTAATCTGGCGGGCTTTTGTTATTAAAGCAAAAGCTTTTAAAAACTCAAATGCTAAAAGTCGAAGTAAACTAGATAAAATTCTTTCCGATTTTTTTGTTTTAGCTGAAAGACTAAAAAATATTCGTGGTTAAATTAAATTTTCTTAAGAAAAAAAAATAGTCCAACTGGAATTAAAATCTTCTCTTGGTTGTCATTCTCCTTCAGCAAGAGAAATTCTAGTCAAATTACGTACAAATCTGCTTATCAAAGGAAGATAACAAATAATTATTTTCAAACTCTCTATAAAAATATTAAATTTAAAACAATAGGGTCCTTCAATCGAAGCTATCATAATATACCCTCTAATCAAGCTACTCCAGTTAAAGTTTATGAAAATGCTGATTTGGCAAAATCTGAGATCATTTCAGATAATAAAGATCAATCAGGTGTATACCGGTGGGAAAATCTTTTAACGGGGAAAAGTTATGTAGGAAGTTCTGTTAATTTAAGAAAGAGATTTTATGATTATTACAATTTATCTCAATTAGAAAAACGAAGAAACAGTTCAATTATATACTCTTCTTTATTAAAAAACGGTTATTCTAACTTTAAATTGGAAATATTAGAATATTGTGATAAATTAATCGTTAGAGAAAGAGAAATTTATTATATAAATTTACTTAAACCTGAATACAACATTTTAAATAATGAAGGATTGGGTTATCTTCATAATGAAGAAGGTATAAAAAGTCGAACCGTTTATAAACATTCAGAATTAACTAAATTTCAAATTAGTGAAGCTGCCTTTAGTCGAAAGGAAAAAAGTAATCAACTATTGAACAAGGACTTGGCTTTGCAAGAAACAACTAATTATACTGAAAAGTATAAACAATCAGATAAATTGCAAGCACACCTTACTTCTTTAATAAAATCTAATAGTCACAAAGTTGAAATAACTAATCTAGATACAAATATAACAACTAGTTATGGTTCAGTTAGAAAAGCAGCTAAGGGACTTAATATAAGTCCAAATACTTTAAGAAAATATAATGAAGGAGAAAAACTACTTAACAATAAATATAAAATTATTATCAAAAATAATAGTTTGAACTCTTTTCCAATCGAACAGGCCCTACCAGGGGAGTTTAAAAAGCAGAATATAAAACCTAAAATGACTAGAGATATGACCAGCAGAATTGTAAACAAAAACTTAAGCACAATAAATCTTTTTAATAGATTTCCTAGAGCCAATAAAAATTATTTGCCTTCAAATAATAGTTGTAAAGATTTAGTGGTATTTGGTTCTAATATTTTTAGTACAGTAGGTTATCCTGGTTATACGATTATAGTTAGACACATGATTAAAATACCTAATACTATTTTAGCTGGAAACAATTTTGACATAAAATCTATTTTAATAGGTATTATAATATCAGATGGTTGGTTGCAAATAAATAAGTCAGGTAATACAAGGTTTTTTTTTAAACAATCATTAGATAAAATTGAATATTTTTTGTATGTTTTCAATAAATTTAGTCATTATTGCTCAAGTTATCCTATGTTATCGAAATCTAAAATTGAAAATAAATATTTTTATGGTATTTATTTTGCTACTAGAACTTTACCTTGTTTTACTTATTACTATAATATTTTTTATAATAAAAAAACAAAAATAGTTCCTTTAGACTTATATTATTTATTAAACTATGAGGCTTTAGCTCATTGGATTTGTTGTGATGGGACTAAAACTTCAGGAGCTCTTACTTTACAAACACAGTCTTTTACTATCAAAGAAGTAGTGTTTATTGTTAGTATTTTAATATATAAATTTAATTTAAAATGTAGTATACACATGCAAAGAAATCAGCCTACTATATATATTAGTACTAAATCCATGCTAAGTTTACAGCCTCATATTTTACCGTATATTTGTAAATCTATGAGATATAAATTAAATTTGCCTTTTAAAGGTTAAAAATAAAACAAAAAAATTTTGTTTGTTTTTGTTACAAAATTTAATAAATAAATTATTTGATTTAATCTAGCTAGCTCTAGAAAAAAAAAAGCAAGTTATAATTGTTTAAACGTTTTTTGTTTTTACAGTTCTGAGGTGGCAAACTCGAGGGAAATCTTAAGTTTAGAATAAAAATAAATTTAAGACTATCGTCGAACTAAATCACAATTTGGAAACTGTTGTGTAAAAGCGTAGAGGCCAGACGCCACATGATCGCCTAACTATAATAAAATTATTGCTGTAAATTAAAAATAAAATTTTATTTTATTTTAGTGAAATTTATTAAAAATAAAATAGTGCAGTAAAATTTAATTATATATGGGATTATAAGGAATGGTCCATTTCACCGGTAACGGGTTTTAGATGTAACAATCTAAATAGGTATAAATTAATATGTTTTTATTTAATTCATTTTTATACTGAGAAGATAAGCCAGCTGAAACTGAAAAGTTTAAAGGCCTAACTATGAGCTACCTGCTATGGGGGAAGTATAAGAGTAACAAGTCCTTTACTTTTTGTTATAGGTTTCTTAGCTCTATTCACATTAGGTGGAGTAACTGGAGTAGTTTTAGCTAACGCAAGTCTAGATAATGCTATGCACGATAGAATTAAAAAAGATCCTTATTATGTTCATAAATTTTGGGTAGGGTTAATGGACGGCGATGGGAGTGTTCAAGTTAATCATTGGAGGTCTAAGTTTCTTCAATACAGATTGGAAATAAAATTAAGAACCTGTTTTGAAAATATCGCAATGTTGAATTTAATAAAACGTTATATTGGAGGTAGTGTTAAATTAGTTGGAAAGGATAAGTTTGTTATTTGGGTTGTAAATGATAAAAAACAAATACGTAAAATGATTCAAATTTTTACTTATTATCCGCCTTTAACATCCAGATTAAGGGCACAACTAGCCTTTATGTTAGAATGTTTTAAACAAGAAAACGTTGATTGGTATTTAAAGACTAGAAATAAAAAATATTTAAACTATAATATTAAAGATCCTAACTTTGATAAATCCTATTTTAATGAATGGCTATCTGGTTTTATAGAAGCAGAGGGTTGTTTCTCGATTAGAACTAAAGATAATAACCATTCGTTTTCTATAGGGCAGAACAAAGATAAATATATTTTAGATTATATTAAGAATTATTTTAATATTTCAAATCAAGTAAGAAATATAAACAATAAATTTTGGTTTATTGAAGTTTACCGTAAATCAGTTTTATTAAAAATTATAGACCATTGTATTAAATATCCTTTACTAGGAGAAAAAACACTCTCATTTAATAAATTTAAAGATCTTTTTAAATAAGTGTTGTGCTGTCTTACCACTGTGATAAATTATACCCAATAATTTGTCGGTAATATTTAAGTAATTTAATTTGATTGTTTTATTATATATTGCTAACGGTAAAATCTTTTAAATAGAAAATTAAAGCATTTCTACACTACATGTTTAAAAGGCTATACCGTGGAAACCAAACTATCCTATTTAAAGTTAATATTACTAAAAAAAAAGGATAGAAGTAGGATCCGTAGAGACTATACGTGGTAGTCGAACGTTAATTAAGTTTAATAATTAGATAAGATATAGTCCGATCCTCGTTGTGAAACGAGTTCAGTTATTAAACCTTTCTTTTTAAAAGGTAAATAATAACATTATTGTTATTAATAAATATAATTTAAAATACCTTGCTTTAATAAGTGTCAATAAAGAAGGTAATTTGACTTATTATGTAGTAGGACATTTCCATTATGTACTATCAATGGGGGTTGTATTTGGATTATTTGCAGGTTTCTATTATTGGACACCTAAAATAATAGGTAAAAAATACAACGAACTATTAGCTAAAGTACATTTTTGGTTATTGTTTATTGGGGTTAATTTAACCTTTTTCCCTATGCATTTTTTAGGTATTTCGGGTAAATTTTATTCTTTATACTTTAATGAGATTATATTTAATATATTTAGAAAAATGTTAGTTTTTATTTTAGTTAATTTTTATTTTATCGTTGATGAGAAATTTTTACTTTATTTTGTTGATTTTCAAGATCTTACTGTTTTATATTTTAATCTTGTTCCTCTTTCTATTTCTGTGAAACATAGACGTAATAAGAATGTTAACTTTCCATTTGGACCTCATATAAAACCGCAATGGTTAAACACTCCAATAAGAGTTTATAGTAATCCTAATTATTATAGAAATTTAATAGGATCTGAGAATAGAAAACGATCTATTATTTATCAGTGGGTAAATCTTATAACAGGAAAAATATATGTAGATAGTGCTTGGAACGGTTCAACAAGATTATTAAGTTATTGGAGGCCTAGTTTTCTAAAAAGAAATTATCCTATTTATCATAATTTAAATCATTACGGTCTGCATAATTTTGCTTTAGCTATATTAGAGGATTTAGGTACTTCAGGGTCTGTGACAAAAGAAATTTTATTATCGCGAGAGCAATTTTATTTAGATATTTTATTTAGTAAATATAAAAACATTGTTTTAAATTTGGCTAAAGTCGCAGGATCCACTAAAGGTTTTAAACATAAACCTGAATTTGGTTTAAAACGATTAGGTAAATTAAACCCAATGTTTGGGCATACTAAATCTAAAATTTTTATAGAAATGCAAACTAAAGATAGAAGCGGTAGTAATAATCCATTATTTGGTAAAACAAAATCAGCTGTTACTTTAGCTAAAATAACTAAATTAGTTTATGTTTATAATTGCGTAAATATGTCTTATCTCGGAGAATTTTCAACTGTAAATTGTTCTAAACAATTTAATATGGGAAAAGACACCTTAATTAAATATATTAAAAGCGGCTTACCTTACAAAGGTAAAATATTTAGCCGTAAAAAACTTCATTAAAGTATTTATTTTGCCCCGGTAATATGTAATATGTAATATGTAATAAAATTTATTTATATATTACCGCTAAATTGGGTGAATTGCAAGAAGTACCTTAGTAAAGGTTAACTTGCAGCTTATCTTATTACGAAGTATTATTTTATATTATATTATATTATATTATATTATATTATATTATATTATATAAAATAAGTAATAAGCGAGTTCAACGATTAACGAGTGAGTTACTTCAACAATAATCTCGATACAAGCGCCCAACAATAATATATAAAAATTTATATATTTATTGATGACATAATCTGAACCCAATAGTAATATTGGGATATAGGGTTTAAATTACCCTATGATAACAAATTGATGCCTAGAAGAATACCAGACTATCCGGATGCATTTAGTGGATGGAATGCTGTATCTAGTTATGGATCTATTGTTTCTGTGGTTGCAACTGCTTTATTTGGATATATAGTATATGATTTATTCATTAACGGTAAAGAAGTTAGTGAAAATCCTTGGGCTGTGCCATCCTACTTTACTACCAGTAAAACCTTTTCCAGTGAAACAATTACATCCAACTCTATTGAATGGGCAGTTAAAAGTCCCGTTCCGTTTCATGCATTCAACATGCTACCTGTTCAATCTTAAACAAAGATTGGCTAATTTAAAATCTAAGTTAAATTTTAATCTAACGTTTTATTATTTAGAATTATTTTTTATTTCTCAAAGATTAGGTTTAATTTTAATTTTTATTTATATGTCATTTATATTTCATTATTTATTGTACTCAGTCGTTGCCCCTGTATTATTACTAAAAATTTTTGAAATTGTTTCACCTTTATGGTCCATTTTCATTCATGTTGACTCTTTATTTTCTTTAAATATTGTAGATAGTTTACCTTCGTTTGTTTTTGCTCTTTATCATATGATTGTTTATTATGATATAAATTTTATTCTTAATAGTGGATTTGCCTTTTTATTTGATGGTTTGAAAGAATCGCCTAATTATTACTCTGAATTAGAAATAGGAGAAAAACCTTTAAATTCTTCTCTTTTTAATACTAATTTTAGTAACCATGTTAACAATATAGAAAATTTTGCTAATAACAATCCTAATAATACACATCCTGCTATTTTAGAATTTGAACAAGCAAAAGCTGAGAAAGCGGAACTTGTACAATTTATTAATAAAGATTTAGTTAATAATTATACTCCTATGGAGGTTCTAGAAGATTGCAAAGAAGAATTTGCAGCTGTTCTTCAAAATCCTAACGCCACTGAAGGTGAAAAACTGTTAGCTTCTTGTAATATGATATATATTGACGGTGTGATGCAATTTCAAAATCCTGAAATTGAAACATCTGATATCAGTCAGAATCACATAAGTCAACTAAGACATGGTTGTGCTAATGGTCAAAGTTTAGCTTATACAGATCAGAATTACGGCTATGACCTTGAACCTGAATCAACAATAGGAAATTGATTATTTGTTTTTAAAGAACTTAAATTTACTAGGGATTCAAATTTATAAGTTTTAAATTTGTTTGGTAAAACCAATTAGACAAAAACAATTTTTTTTTAGAATAATTTTATCTTACCAATATTTTTAAAACTTTATCTGAGAATAAATAATACATACAATTAAATCTAAAAATATATTTTTATTTTAATCCCTTATTTAATTTATTTACAACATAAGTTGATTTATATCAATAAACTTGTAAGTAATTAGATTAGACTAAGTTAAAAAAAGTGGTTTTTTGTTTTTAGTTAATTAACCCCATTCATTCTTACCTTTTCATTTAAGGTTTTGCAACAAATGATAAAGAGAGCCTATTTTCTTAGGACTTCTGTCCTTAATTTATAGATTAGAATAATCAAAAGATCATTTTATTGTTCTAACGAGAGATATTATATATGAAGTGTTGAAAGTTAATTTATTTTAATTTTATTTCTCTTTATATTTTTATATCCCTTTTTGTTTTTATAGCATCTCATACCCCTATGGTTATTAGCAACTAAAAAAAATGAATCTTGCATTGGCATTATTTTTAATAGGAATATTAGGTTTTATTTTAAACAGAAAAAATATAATCCTAATGATAATTGCAATTGAAATTATGCTTCTAGCTGTAACATTGTTAATACTTATTTCAAGTTTTGGTTTTGATGACAACATTGGCCAAACTTTTGGTATTTATATAATATCTATAGCGGGAGCAGAATCAGTAGTAGGTTTAAGTATTTTAGTTGCTTATTATCGATTAAGAGGAAATATTTCACTTAGATCTTAATGTATTTATCGATATTAATTTTACCTTTTCTAGGTTCATTAATTTCAGGATTAATGGGTAGAAAAATAGGTGTGACAGGTGCACATTTTATAACTTGTACTTGTTTAATACTTTCATCCTTACTTGCCACAATATCTTTTTATGAAGTAGGTATTTGTGGTTCACCAGTTTCAGTTAACTTAGTAAGTTGGGTTGATTCTGAGTTTATGTCTATTTCTTGGGAATTTTTATTTGATCAATTAACAGTATATTTATTGGCTCTCTATCTAACGGTAGAGATTGGAGCTGTGTTGGTATTAATCCAACTGTATAAGATATTTATTAAAATAAATTTTATTTTATTTGTAAAAAGGCTAAGTTCTCTTTTTGTCTGCAATGCCCAGGTCGAGAGACCTCTCTTCACTTACTCAAAAAATAAGGCTACACGGTTGACAACAAATATAAGGAAATATTCCACTTTGAACCGGTACGATTCGTTAAATGAAAAAGGTTCTATTGACTCTAAATTTTTAGAGTGGTTTGTAGGGTTTACAGATGCTGAGGGGTGTTTTATCATAAATCCTTTTTTAAAAAAAAATAAGTTGTCTATCTCAAGTTTTGTATTCAAGTTTAAGATAACTTTGCATAAAGACGATGAAAAAGTTTTAAGAATTATTAAAGATCGATTAAGAATAGGGGGTGTTCGGATATATAAAGACGAATGTATTTTTACTATTACAAAACAAAAAGAGATTTCTATACTAATCTCTATTTTCGATAAATTTAATTTAAACACTTCAAAGTATCTTGATTTTTTAGATTTTAAAGAAGCTTATTTTTTATATTTTGATAGAGCTCCTAATTTAAACCCTGATAGCATAAAGGATCGCATATTAGTATTAAAAAATAATATGAATACTAATCGTATTCTTTTTGATAGACCTGAAAATTCTAAAATTGTAATCACCAAAAGTTGGCTTTTAGGTTTCATTGAAGGAGACGGCTCCTTTTTCTTAAGAAGAGATAATTTAACACCTATTTTTAGTCTTGAAAATACCGCAGTACAATTACCTGTATTGCTTAAAATAAAGGAATTCATAGAGGCTTCTCTAGGTTTTGATACATTTTCTTTATATAAAGTTCAAAACACTCAAATTATAGCTATAGCTTCAAGAAAAGCTATAACTATTAATAGTAAAAGTACTGTCTCAATTACTATTCAACACATTAATGTTTTGAATAATTATTTAATACCTTTCTTTGAAAATGAGGAATTTTTAACTAAAAAAGGTAAAGATTTTTACGATTTTAAAATTATTTGTAAAGTTATTTACGAAGGTGGTCATAGAATAGAGAAAATCAGAGCCTTAATTTTAAAATTATCAAATACAATGAATAATTTTAGATTATCAAATTATAAGGGTGAAGTTAAATTTTTAACTCAGGAAGAATTAGAAATTTTATTAAATGCTGAACCTACAGTTATACGGCTTCCAGATGGAAGAGTTATAGATAGTACTACTAAAAAAATACTACCTAAACTAGTTTGCTGTGTGTATGAAATCTTAACAGAGTATGGGTCTTTTTTATTAGCAAATTCTTTAAGCGAAGCTGCTAAAATTGTAGGCTTATACCCGGATACTTTAAGTAAATATCTTGATTTTAATGCAAGCCTCGCCCTAGCGGAGCGTAGCGCACCCAATTCAACAGAAGACCTCACAAGACAGGGTGGATCTGTCGCAATTAAAAAGCATTTTATCAAAAGAGTAAGAGTATTTACTGGACAGCGCGAAGCAGCGCCGCAGGCTTCGCTGCGTAACGAGTACGGGGCGTGCAGACAAAATAAGTTCTTTAAAAATTAATTTCCCACAAGGGCAAATTTTCCTATAAATACTAGATCTAAACTGCTACCTTTTTACAACTAAAGCTTTTATTTAACAAGAAGCTAAATTAATTAGCTTCTATCACAAAAAAATTTTTATTTTAATAATATACGCGATCGAATAAAGATATTTAAGTATCCACTTCACCTATTACAAAGCTATCATAAACAATTATCAGTGCTAATTTGTAATAAGAAGTAATACTAAGATTAACAAAGGATATCGCTATTAGGAATTGAGCAAGACTATAATCAAACAATTCTTTGCTTATACAAGTAGGTGAATTAACGGTTAATGAGAATATACTTCAAGACCGTCGGCAGTTATAGATGTCGCTACAGACTGGTTCACCGGGGTTAGGCTGAAATGTCTGTCCGAATGTACAGTCGGATCCTAGAACGAATGCGAGATCGTAGGGGGGAAATATTTCTCGCAAAAACACTACGCATAGTGGAGAGCCTTTGCCAAGAGGTCAATAACCCCTGAGTAACTAAACTACTATTGATGTCTATTCCTCTAACAAAATTACTAGAGGAGACATCAATGCCAGGTTAACTAGGATTGTTCAATGTTTATTCCTGTTTTATATATTTCTAGTTTAATTCATATATATTCTATAGATTATTTGTCTTCAGATCCTGCTAAATGTTCTGGGAAAACATTTATTGGGTATAAACTATCAAACTCCGGGGACACCCTAAAACTTATGGTACCAAACTATAGTCGAAAGGCTATAAGTGGATGGACTAATCACCCTTGTATGGTAATAAGTCATAAGATGAGTGAAAATGAAATGGGTTATCGCGGATCTAAGTCAGTTTTAATTAATTAAACTGTAAAAGAGCAACGAGTAGACGGTAGTTGGTGTAATAAACTTAAACTAAATTTATTGCACTTAAGGTATACTCTAATGGGTTTCGAAAGAAACTATCAACTCAAAATCCCTTCTAAACAATTAAATATTAGCAAATTTTCTACCCTTAATAATTCATCTAAAATTAGTCCTTGGTTTTGGACTGGTCTGATAGATGGTGAAGGCTCATTTAGTATTATAATAACTAAGAGTAAAACTCATAAATCAGGTTGGCGGATTGAACCTAAATTTCAAATAGGTTTACATAAGCGGGATCTATCTTTATTATTACAATTGCAACAATTTTTAGGTGGAATAGGTTCAATATATAAAAATCTAGCTCTGAACAAAGTAAATTATTCAGTTTATAATAAAACAGATTTAAAAAGTCTAATTAATCACTTAGAAAAATATTCTTTACTAACTCAAAAGGCAGCAGATTTTATTTTGTTTAAAGAAGTAGTAAAGCTAATGAACAATAAAGCTCATCTTACAATTGAAGGAATAAAATCAATAGTTAACATTAAAGCTTCTATGAATTTAGGTTTATCTGATTTCTTAAAGTTTGAGTTTGTTGATTTTATTCCGGTTGACAGACCTTTCATCAATACAGAAAACATTCCCGATCCTAATTGGATTTCAGGTTTTGTTACTGGCGAAGGGAATTTTGATGTTAGAATTTCACAGGATCCAACTTATGTAATTGGACATAAAATACAATTAAGATTTAGAATAAGCCAACAAGAAAAAGATAAAAATTTGATGGAGTGTTTAATTAAACATTTAGGATCTGGTAAGTTATACAAATATCCAGGAGGAAAACCTGCGGTTGTTTTAATAATAACTAAATTTTCGGATATAATTAATATAATTATTCCTTTTTTTTTGGAAAATCCTCTTCTCGGTATAAAACTTTTAGATTTTATTGATTGGTGTAAAGTAGCTAAATTAATAAGTACTGGTTCCCATCTTACACTAGATGGATTGGATTTAATTAGAAAAATTAAATCTGGAATGAATAGAGGTAGAGATATTACTGATATTTAATTGCATGATAAATTTGATGGCCATGCACAACCAACGGTTTTTTTCTTATTTATCTTTATTCACTTTCTTCATGTTATTATTGGCTTCTGGTGCTAATTATTTAGTAATGTTTGTAGGTTGGGAAGGTATAGGAGTAGTTTCTTACTTACTAATTAATTATTATTTTACTAGAATTCAAGCTAATAAAGCTGCCATTTTAGCTTTAACTATGAATAGAGTTGGTGCTTTGAGAGGTAGGATCTCTCTAATGTGCCAAAAACTATCAAACTCCGGGGACACCCTAAAGCTTATGATACCAAGCCTTATCCGAAAGCATAAGAGTGGCCAGAATAATTACCTGGGTATGGTAATAAGTCATAAGATGAATGAAAATGAAATGGGTTATCGCGGATCTAAGTCAGTTTTAACTAATTAAACTGTAAAAGAGCAACGAGTAGACGGTAGTTGGCTTCTAACACTTCCAATTAGAAGCTTAAGGTGTACTCTAATGGGTTTCAAATGAAATTATCAACTCAAAGTCCTTTCTAAACAATTAAATCAAAAGTTTTTTTTGTGCCAGCGCCTATGCGCAAGTTCAATCCACTAAAGTTAGGCTAGATCCATGGTTTGTGACTGGGTTTTGTGACGGTGAAGCTTCTTTCAGTGTATCTGTCTATAAAGAAAAACGGATAAAAGGAAGAGTAGCTTGGGCCGTAAAACCGAGTTTTCAAATCTATTTACATACTAGGGATATGAAATTATTATTACAATTGCAAGAATTTTTTGCCAGCGGAAACATCGTAAGTAAAAATAATCGAAGCGAAGTAAGCTTTAGAGTAAATTCAATTCATGATTTAACAAATTTTATAATTCCACACTTTGTAAATTATACTTTACTATCTCAAAAGGCTGCGGATTTTGAATTATTTAAACAAATTGTTAATCTTATTAACACTAAGGTTCACTTGACTGACGTAGGACTACTGCAAATTATTAATATTAGAGCCTCAATAAACTTAGGTCTATCTGATTTGCAAAAATCTGAATTTATTAATTATAAACCAGTGCCTCGACCAATTATTAATTATACTGAAATTCCAAATCCTAATTGGATTGCAGGATTTTCAAGCGCTGAAGGTTGCTTTTTAGTTAATATTTCAAAAGCCGCAAAAAATAAAATAAGTCAATTTGTTCAGTTAAAATTTAAAATTTCGCAACATCATAGAGATAAAAAATTATTAGAATTAATTGCTAAATATTTGAATTGTGGACAAGTTATTTCTCACAGTGAAAATGCTAAAGTATTTATAGTGGGTAAATTTGTAGACATAAATAATAAAATAATCCCTATTTTTAAAGCCCATTCAATTCAGGGGGTCAAACAATTAGACTATCAAGATTTTTGTGAAATTGCTACTTTAATCGGTGAAGGTAAACATCTAAGCCCTATAGGAATAGCTAAAATTCAATTAATCAAAGATAGAATGAACACAAAAAGAAAATAACCAAAAATTTAATTGCAAGATAAATTTGATTGCCATGGACATGGGTCTAAGTATCGGTTTTTTTGCTTTATTTGCAATGTTCGGATCTTTAGATTATTCAACTATATTTTCTTTAGCGCCTTTTGTGAATGAAACAGCTATCACTATAATAAGCTTGTTACTTTTCATGGGTGCTATGGCTAAAAGTGCTCAATTGGGTTTACATAGTTGGTTACCAGGTTCTATGGAGGCTCCTACTCCTGTTAGTGCTTTACTTCATGCTGCTACACTAGTTACAGCAGGGTTGTATTTATTAGTACGGTCTTCTCCATTATTAGAATATAGTCCAACAGCATTATTAATAATAACATTAATAGGAGCTTCTACTGCTTTCTTCGCAGCAACTTGTGGTTTAGTTTTAAACGATATAAAAAGAATAATAGCTTTCAGTACTATTAGTCAATTAGGTTATATGGTAATGGCTGTCGGTCTTAGTCAATACAATGTAGCTTTAATGCATGTAGTTAATCATGCTTTCTTTAAAGCATTATTATTCTTAGGTGCTGGTGCCATTATTCACAGTGCTGCGGATGAGCAAGATATTAGAAAATTAGGTGGTTTAATAAAATTTTTACCTTTTATTTATTCTGCTATGTTAGTTGGAACTATCGCTTTATTAGGTTTACCTTGGCTATCTGGTTTCTATAGTAAAGATTTAATTATAGAATTAGCTTATTCTCAATATAGCTTTAGTTCAACATACGCTTATGTTTTAGGTAGCATAACTGCAGGTTTTACATCTTTCTATTCATTTAGATTAATTTCTCTAGTATTCTTAACCTCTCCTAATGGTTCTCGTTCAACTTATGTAAACGTACATGAAGCTAAATTAGCTGTTGTAATACCTTTATTATTTTTATCTTTATTTAGTATTTTCTTTGGATTTGTATTCTCAGATTTATTTGTAGGAATAGCTACAGATTTTTTTGGTAATGCTTTATATATACATCCTAATAATATTTCTTTAGTAGAAGCAGAATTTTCTATGAATATTGGTTTAAAATTATTACCGTCTATACTAAGTATAATTGGTGGATTACTTGCTATATATTTATATCATATTTCTCCAAATATTATAAATAATTTCTCTGATAATTCATTATTTAGAAAAATTTATAGTTTCTTAAATGGTCAATATTATTTTGATATACTATATAATCAATTTATAATCAGTAAAGGTTTACACTTAGGTTATATTATATCTAAAGTATTAGATAGAGGAGTGATTGAAACTGTAGGACCTCATGGGATCTCAACTGTATTAAAAAATACAGGAGATAATATAGCTAAATTAGATACAGGAGTAATAACAACTTATGCTTTATATATAACATTAGGTTTATTGTTTTTATTATTTTTAATATTTAGTCCTATATTACTTGATACTAGTGGTATTTTACCTTCTACTTCTATTTTAGGTGTTGATATTTTTAGATTAATGATTGTTTATATTTCATCTTTAATTTTTATCTTATGGTAATTTTAATTAATTAATTAAAAAAAAAATTTTTTTTGTATTTTACTTTTTAAAATTTAAATTTAAACACCCCTATATATTATTAATCTAAAATAAAATCAAATTTCCAAAAATAATATTTGCATAAATATATAAGTAGTATATATTTTTTATTCTTTCTAAAAAAAAATAATATATGCGTTAGACACTATTATTTATAATTTTAATAAATTAACTATGTTAGCAGCAGCAAAATACATTGGAGCAGGTTTAGCTTGTTCTGGTTTAATCGGAGCCGGAGCCGGTATCGGACTTATATTCTCTTCTTTAATTGCATCTACAGCTAGAAATCCTCAAATAAAAGGACAATTATTTAGTTATGCAATTTTAGGATTTGCTTTAGCCGAAGCAACTGGGCTATTCTCATTAATGATTGGATTCTTATTATTATATTCATAATTAAGATAAAAAGTTTAAATAAAAAAAACAGTTTTAATTGAAACCCTATACTTAGCAAGATTTTTTTATATATTAATATATATGTCTTAATATAACTTTTTATTGTAGTTTAAAATTAAAGGGTGGAAGAATTTGTGTTAATATTAAATTTTAAATAAACCTTTAAAAGGTTTTACCATAATTTTTTTATGTGATTCTTAACTAACTATAATTGACAACAAAAAACAAAAATTTTTTTACAAAAGTTTTTTTATATTACCTTTCAATAAAAAAAATTCTTTTCTAAATAATTAGAGTTATTAAAATAATTATTATTCATTTAGTTTTTTAAATTTTAAAGAATAAGTATTTTTAATTAATAAAAATATTAGATTGTAATAAGTTATTAAATTAATTATATTTTTATTATTATAATACAAAATAGTTCTTTTTATTTAATAAATTTAAATTGTGAAATTTATTGAAACGACTTTAGGCTTATTTTAATATAAGTTGGATTATTCCGCTTTTTTTACACAGAGGGAGCTTGGACAGTAAACAAAGGTTCGAATCCTTTACTTCTTAGATTTTATTATTAAATTGTTCCTCTAAACTTTTTTTCAACCCTTTCAGAGATAAATTTTTGTTATTAAAATAATTAATAACAATTAATTATTTAATTTTTTAAACTTTTTAGTTTTAAGGTTTTCTTACTGCCTTAAAACATCTTTTTTTTTTTTAGATTAAATTTTTTTATTAAAAATAAGGTAAAGTTAAGATTGTTTAAAAATAAAAAAAATTTTGTTTTATTTACAATCAGTTTGCTTTAGAATCTGAATGTTTGTGCTTTGTTTTAGTATAGGAAACTTGTTAATTCTCAAAGAATAAGCAATGTTAATAATAAAAGAATTTGTTTAAGCTTAATTTTAAATCTGTTATTTTATTTTAAATTGATTTTATTAGTAAACTTCCTTTATAACTATTTAAGTTTTAAATTAAACAATCTTAAATAATGAAAAGTAAGAAATTAATAGTAAAATTTAAAAATAAACAGATTAAAAAAGATGATTTAAATATAAACTAAATGATTTTTAATTTAATAGGCAAAGGTTTTGATTTAAATGTATTATTTTTAAATAAAATTTTAAATGATGCTCCTGAACCATGGCAAATTGGGTTTCAAGATAGTGCAGCTCCAGGATTTACAGGTATCGTTGAATTGCACAATACTTTATTCTTCTATATAGTGATCATTTGTATATCTGTTTTCTGGGTATTAGGTACTATAGTTTATTCATACAATTATAAAAATAATCCTATAGCACATAAATACCTTAATCACGGTAGGTTAGTGCCGTTTCAAAAGTGTTTTAAATCTAATAATTTAGTGTTAAATAAAATTTTTATTTGTTCTTACAGTACTTTATCTACGAATCAAATTATTAACGGTGAACCGTACCCGATAAAAAGATATGAAGATCCTTTTTCTATAAAACAAACTATAATTAAAGAAAATAAAGGTAAATCAGGTATTTATATGTGGACTAATAAACTTACAAATGATATTTATGTGGGACAATCTAAAGATTTATCCAAAAGATTTATTAAATATTTTAGTTTTAGTTATCTAAAAAATAGAGACGCTTTAATAATAAGTAGAGCGTTAATTAAATATGGTTATTCTAATTTTTATTTAACTATTTTAGAGTATTGCGATAATTCTGAGTTAAATCAAAGAGAACTGTATTATTTTGATAAGTTAGAACCAAAGTATAATTTACTAAAAGTTGCCGGAAGTTCTTTAAATCATAAACATTCAGAAGAAACTAAAGCTAAAATAAGTAAAGCATTAAAAGGAGTATATGTGAAGGACAAATCTCCTTTAATAGGCAAAAATCATTCAGAAAACCCTAAAGAACTGATGAGTTTAAAAAAAAGAGGTGTAAATAACTCTTTATTTGGCAAATCTCACTCAGAAGAAACTAAAGAACTGATGAGACAAAAAGCTTTAGGAAGAAAACATTCTGATGAAACTTTATTAAAAATGAGTGTAGCAAATGGTAGTTCTGTTAATATTTATGAAAAATGTGATAAGGAAGGTTTTAAATTAATAGGTTGTTTTATTTCAATAAGAAAAGCAGCAAATTTTTTAGGGATAAGTAAAAGTACTGTAACGAGATATAAAAATTCAGGTGAAATATTTAAAGATCGGTATAGATTCTCATCTCAATAATTTTAGATTTAAAAAAAACTGTGAATATAAATTTTGCTATATGCTGGAAACTCCTTAGAGCTTTAAGTACTTTTTAATAGTGACAATCTTAGAGATTGGACAATCAGCAGGAAACCAAATCTTTAACAAAGTAGAGAGAGTAGGTTCCTCAGAGATTAGACGCGAAACATCCTTGGCCTCAAAGGGACACAAATTAAATAAGGATGAAGATTTAGTCCGTTTAAATAGGAAACTATTTATTTGATCGACATTAATAGAATTAATTTGGACAATTACTCCAGCTTTAATTTTAATCGCTATTGCTTTTCCTTCATTCCGATTACTTTATTTATTAGATGAAGTAATTTCACCAACAATTACAATCAAAGTAACAGGTTTTTGTTTAAATGGCCTGAAATCATATATTTTAAATAAAAAAAAAGACACCTGGAAAAACAATCTAGGTAAAAACAAATTAATACAATCCTCAAAAATACTTTGTCCTTTAAATAAATTTTACCATAAGAAAACATTAGGCTCAAATTATTTATTATATGGGTATAATAAATCTTTTCACACGCAATGTAGAGCTATCAAACGGATAGGTCCACATAATATTGATGTAATTTCTATTATTTTTGGTTTATTACTAGGAGACGGTTATGCTATAAATAGAAGTGGTGAAGGGGTTAGATTGTGTATTAAACAAAGTATTATACACAAAGAATATTTATTTTGTTTATACGAATTCTTTTTAAATAAAGGATATTGTAGTAACAATAAACCTAGAAAATATACAAGAACAATTAAAGGTATTAATAAAATTTATTATGGTTATGAATTTAATACTTTCACCTTTAGGAGTTTAGTTTGGATTTATAATTTATTTTATAAAAAAGGAACAAAAATAGTTTCCTTTAATATTGAAAATTATATTACACCTTTAACTTTAGCTGTTTGGATTAGCGATGATGGAACTTTTGTTCCAAGTACAGGGGGTAGAGGTGGTGTAAGAATTTCTTGTAATAGTTTTACTTACACTGAAGTGGTATATCTTACTACTGTTTTAAAAAATAAATTTGATTTAGATTGCACAATCCAAAAAATAACTCTTAAAAATAAATATTCTATTTATATTAAAAAAAATTCTATTTCTAAGTTAGAAACTTTAATTTTACCTTTTTTACATGTTTCTATGTATTATAAATTAGGTTTACCTTCTAAATAAAAAATTTTGTTTGTTTTTATCATTTTTATTAGCTTATGTCGTTTGCTTTTTCTTTATCAAATTTAAACTTAGATTTGCGAAGATAATGTATTATCAAGTTCTTTTTACTCGCTTTTTGTTGTCTTTTGACAAAAAATTTTTGTTTTAGTTTTTAAATTAATTAATTTAAAGTTAATCAAATGATTAATAAAAAGTACAAATATATGATAGTCGTGAGATAATTTTTATTTTTATATCTCTAAGAATTCGACGGAATTCTTTAAGGAAAACATTTGTAAAATAGAATTTTATAGTCTAAATTTTATTTTTTATAATATATATATATTTATATTTGTATTTTCCTTTGGCGACACTAGTGAAAACAGTTAAAATACTATATTGAAATTAATACCGTTTCGTAGTACAAGACTGTCAGTAAATGAGTTTATTTGTTATATCGTTTATTGCAACAGACTGGGTCACTGGTGGGTGATATAATCATATTTTAAATTTGAAATTTTTTTAATATATGGCAAATTATATTGCTTAATGTACAGTCGATTAGATAGAAATATCTAGCATCAATGGTATTGGAGTTTTGAATATAGCGATTATGTAACAGAAAGCGGAGACCCTATCGAATTCGATTCATATATGATACCTGAATCAGATTTAGAATTAGGTCAATTTAGACTATTAGATGTTGACAATAGAGTAGTAGTACCTGTTGATACACATATCAGATTAATAGTTACAGGTAAGACATCTTGCCCTTATTAAATTTAAAATGAAATTTAATTCGAATCTCGCTATATGCTGGGAACCTTTAATATTTAATCTACCTATTTTTAATAATATGTGTAACAAAGATTAAATTAATACAATGAGCAATCAGCAGGAAACTAACTTAAGGTAAATAACCATGAGAGTAGGTTCCTCAGAGACTACACGCGAGAAATCTTTTTAAGATTAAGATATAGTCCAAGTATTTATTATTATTAATTAGTAAAGCACTAAAAATAAAGATCTCAAAATCATTAGTTAAGTTTCAACAAAGTCCTCGTAGCCAAATAGGAATAATAGGGAAAACAATAACTGTAAAATTTTAGTTCTCTAAGGTTCAAATTTAGGCTCCGCCTTAGATAAGGGTAGATTTTCAAAAACTTTACAAAATTTAATATTTTTAACTTCAAATTCTTATTCTGTAATAGTAGGTAAACTATTATCGGAAGGTTGGTTAGAAAAATATAGTCTAAATTCTAATACTAGATTCAAATTTAAACAATCTGTAGATCGAGCTTTTTAGGTGATTGATTCCTTTATGTCTCTTTCTCATTATTGTTCTAGTTTACCTTTTTTAACCTAATCTAAACGGAAAGGGAAAATTCATTATGGCTTAGAATTTAGTACAAGATATTTACCTTGTTTTAATGAGTTATTTAGACTATTTTTTAGAGATAGCATAAAAGTAATTCCAGATAACGTTTATGATTTATTAACTCCCATAGCTATAGCTCATTGGGTTATGGGTGGCGGAGCCATTTTAAACAAAGGACTAGTCTTGTGTACAGATAGTTATACCATACAGGAAGTGGTTAAATTAATAAATGTATTAAAAATAAGATATGCTATCAATTGTACAATTCAAGGCTATAAAAAGAACAGCCCAAGAATATATGTATTACCGGAATGCCAGCCTAAGCTGCAAACATTAATAAAACCATATATTCTGTCTCCACTGTTATATAAAATTTCCCTTCCACATTAGTCAAACTTGAAAAATTAATAATATTTACTTGGCAGATGTAATTCATGATTATGCTGTTCCTTCTTTAGGTTTAAAAATTGACGCTTGTCCAGGTAGATTAAACCAAGCTTCATTATTAACTGAAAGAACAGGAGTCTTCTATGGTCAATGCTCTGAAATTTGTGGAGTATATCACGGATTTATGCCTACAGCTATAGAAGCAGTTTCAGTTGAAAATTATTTAAGTTTCTTAGATTCTCTTTAATTATTGTTAACTAAAAAAAAATAGGGTTTGGTTTTTTTTAAACCCTATTAATATAAAAATTAAAAGTTTATTTATACAAAAAATTTTTTTTTTTAATTAAAATTTAAAATTATTATTAACAATACTATACAAATAGGGAGAAGTTTTAAACCGTAAAAAAAAGTATTTTTTTTTATTTATATTTTTTAAATATTATGAAACAGTAAGCTAAAATTGTTACTTTATTTTATCCTAGTTTTGTTGTTCAGAGTGAATACCCGATTCTTTTTTGTTACTTAAAATACAACAAGAAAAAAAAACCAAAAAACAACATATAAGAGAGACTTTCTGTTTAGTTTGATTATATTACACTTTAAATAAAGTAGGGCAGGTGATCCGATTGGTAATGGTGGTTCTCTGTAAAAGAATTGGTTTATAACCGTAAAAGGTTCGATTCCTTTACTGCTCAAAAAAAATTTTTTGTTTTTTTTGTTTATTGATTTATCCTTTTTTAGGATAAGGGAACATAATACAAAAGACTGTAGCATAATAGGTTAATGCAGTTCGCTCATAATGGATATTATAAGGGTTCAATTCCCTTCGGTCTTACTAATTTGTAAAAAAAATTTTTTTTTCTACTTTTGCTCTTTGTAATTTAGTATATTATTTCAATTTATTTGAAAAAAAAAAAATTAAAAAAATTTTTGTTTTTATTAAAATTAAATATTAATACCTAAAAAAAAAAATAAAAAATATAAAGTATACTTAAAAGAATAAGAGTTTCTCTTAAATGATAGAAGACAAACTGGCTTGTCGCTCCCTTTGGGTGGGAGAGCTTGCGTGTTCGAGTCGCGCCTATCATATCCTTTTTGAAATTTATTTTTACTTCAAATTAGTTTTTTTTTGTTGCATCTTTAAAATTAGTGAAAGGTAATAAAATTTAAACCAAAATAATAAAAATAAACAAAATAAGGTGTCATGGCAGAGTGGTTAATGCGGGGTACTGTTAATACTTTTTTCAGAGGTTCAATTCCTCTTGATACCTCTTATTTAATTACTCTTCCTTTTTTTTTCATATATTTTTATATATAAAGTAGTTGAAAATAAATAGAAAATTGTTAAGATAATATTTTAAAGAGAAGTTAATTTAATATAATTTTTTTTTCTTTTTAAGTTTTTATATGTTATTCTTAGCTGAAAAAAGAAAAACCAAAAGACTGTTAAGAGCTTTTTTGTTAGTATAATTTAACAAATTTTACTTTTTTTGTTTTTAGTTTTTTGTCTTTAGAGATTGTTTAAAGTATAACAAGATATATTTTTATAAGGGGTATTTGGTCGAGTCTGGTTTATGGCACTCGTCTTGAAAACGAGAACTTCAAATAGAAGTCGTGAGTTCAAATCTCACAGTGCCCGAATAAAAAACAAACACAAAAAATTTTTTTTAGGAGATTTAATGTTTTTATCTTAGAAGCCTATAATTTAAGGGTAGAATAATTTCTTGATGAGGAATCTGTAGAAGTTCAAATCTTCTTGGGCTTAAATTTAAAACACTGTAAGTTTAAAAAATAAAATAAACAAAACAAAAAAAATTTTTGTTTTTTACCCTATGACTAGCAAACTATAGCTACAACTTATTTTTAATTTAAACAAATTTAAATTATTGTTCTAATTAACTAAGTTCACTGGCGACCCAATGAAATTAATCGGGCATATAACCACAAAAAATTTAAAATATTCTAAATATTTTTAAACAATAATTTTATTTTTTATAAAAACTTTTTATTTTTGGGCAATGTTTTATTTGCTGTTTAACCCTATTTTAAATAATTTGGTAAATATTAAAATAAATAGTTTAAGTTAAATATTGTTTATAATTAAAATTTTAGGTATTGAGAATTCGGTTCTTATTGTATATTCACAACCTTTATTGATTAATCTAAGGTATAAAAACAACAACAAAAAGAAGAATGACTAAATTAACCCTTTTTAAAAACAAAAATTTTTTTATAAAAAAAAGGTGGTAAATAGTTATTTCTTATTAGTGCTTATTTTTTTTTGTCATTTTTATTGGGGCATATAAAACATCAATAAAAAATAAGTTAAAATAAGCACTTAAAAATAAGAAGCAAAAATTACCTTCTTAAGGTTTCGGGCAATTGGAAAATTATATAATTATATATTGTTAGTTTAAAATTAAAATATGAGATTGTTAAAGTCCCAATCCATTTTAAGATTAGTAAATTCATATTTAATTGATTCGCCTGTTCCGGCTAATATTAGTTATTTATGGAATTTTGGTTCCTTATTAGGAACTTGTTTAATTATTCAAATATTAACAGGGGTATTTCTTGCTATGCATTATACACCTCATGTTGATTTAGCTTTTTCAAGCGTAGAACATGAAAACACATCGTATTGTGTTCTTTAAACTTCGCTATATGCTGGAACACCCTTAGAACTCTTGATACTTAATAATAAAAATATAAGTGATAATTCAAAAGATTGGGCAATCAGCAGGAAACCAAACTGCATGGCTAATGCTAGAGTAGGACCCTCAGAGACTACAGGCGAAGATCTCTTTTTGAAATGTCAAAGTATACACTAATTGAGATATGAGATAGTCCGATCAACCGTGATAAATGGTTGTTAACATGGTGAGTAGTTTAAGTATAGATACACTTGTTTATGGCTTATTGAATAAGAATAAACCAACCTCAATGAACAGAGAACAATTTTCTAGTTGGCTTTAAGGGTTTATTGACGGAGAAGGAAACTTTCAAGTTTATTTAGACAGAAATTATTTGCGAGTAATGTTTAGAATTCGTCTTCATATTGAGGATGTTGCTGTATTGCATAAAATTCGAGACTTTTTAGGCGTAGGTAGAGTTGTTACTAATGGAAACAGTTGTGTATTTATAATTAGCGAGATTAATAATTTATCAAACGTTTTATTTCCACTACTTGACAAATATTAACTATACACAACTAAATGGTTAGATTATATTGATTTTAAATCTGTAGTTTTAATTCTTGCCTATTCAAATACTACACGACTATCTTCTTCACAATTAGAAAGGGTAAAAGATATTATATATAATATGAACTTACAAAGACAAATATATAATTATGACTTAATCCCTGCAATAATAATAAATCCCTTTTGGTTATTAGGGTTTATTGAAGGTGAAGGAACCTTTGGGTTTAAAAACTTAAGTCCTTATTTTCAAATAGTACAACACGTTAGAAGTTCAATGGTTCTTATTGCTATTGCTAACTATCTACAATTACTCCCTAAAACTTTTACGTTCAGTCAACAACCTAAAATACCGCAAGTACTTAAAACATTAAATCCTCGTACAACTGTATCTGTAATATCTGTTGTTAAGATTGATGCGCTATACGATTACTTAAGGTTCTTTTTATTAAATATGCCATTTCAAACACGTAAAGCCGGAGATTTTTATTACTGGTCTTTGGTTCTTCATTTACATAAATTCGGATACTTCTATCTACCTGAAGGTTGTATCTTAGTATACAAAATTTCTCAGTATGTTAACAAAGGACGATATAGTACAAAACCTAATCGTTTTCTAGCAACAAGTTTCTCTGATATTAAACAAGTATTAGCTTTAAAACTTCCTGTGACACTTAAACCTGAAATGTCACATACGGATCTTGCCAAAGCTTTTGCACGAATATTTAATAAAAATAGTATATGGGTATATGATAATGGAATTTTATTAAATGAAAAACCTTTTACTTCTTTCATGTCAGCTATGGAAGCTATTGGTTACTCAAAAACGAGCACAGCTGCACGACGGAGTATAGATACAGGAAAAGTTCTCGGTGGACGCTATACTTTTTATTCTAAACCACTTTAATTTTAACTTGCGGAGCTCCAATTTTAGTGTTCTAACAATACTATATGGCTCGGAAAATTTTAATATAAAAGCATATAAAATTAAAGTAAACATGTTTATAACAGAAATGATTATGAGAGATGTAAATGCTGGTTATATTTTAAGATACACTCATGCTAATGTAGCTTCATTCTTTTTTATTTTTGTATACGCTCAAATGTTAAATTTTTATTTTTACAATAAATTTGATTTTTTTAACTCTAATATTAATTTTACTAATTGGTCTACTATAATAGATTTTGTTAACAATGAAAAACTAAATCAATTTTTAACTATGTTTAAATCTATACAAAACTCTTTAAATATAAATAATATTGATAAAGAAACATTAAATTATGATGAAAAGTTTCTACAATGGTTTGTTGGTTTTACAGATGCTGAAGGTTGTTTTTTAATAAATATTAAAAACAATAGTGAAGTACATTTTGTTTTTCAAATTACTCTTCATATCGATGATTCCGCCGTATTGTTTAATATTAGAAATATTTTAGGTATTGGTATAGTAAATATTCAAGGACAAACATGTAGCTATAGAATACATGCTTTTCAAACAATTGTAAACATATTAATACCTATTTTTGATAAGTATCCTTTATTAACTCACAAACAATTAAATTACAAAGATTGGAAAGAAGGAGTTTCTTTAAAGAAAGTCGTTAAAGAAAAAGGTTATAAAATAGATAAAAACACCTTTGACAAAATACTTAACCTTAAAAACGGTATGAATAATTTAAGAACTAATTATGACGATTATACTTTAACTAGTGACATGGTTAATAAATATTGGTTATTAGGATTTGTTGAAGGAGATGGTTCATTTCATTTTACTAATACTAGAGCAATATTTTCAATTACTCAAAAAGATAAACAAATATTAGAAGCTATTGCTATTTTTTTACAAAATATAGAAATATCTCCTATTTACAATAACTTGTTTATACCAAGTAAGCCTAAATGTGTTATAAGTAAAAAATCTAAAGCCTATACCTTGTCAATTACAAATACAGATGTTCTTTTTCAATACATTTATCCCTTTTTTAATAAAATCAAATTTTTAAGTAGAAAAGGTGTAGATTTTAAAATATGGGGTTTAGGTTTATTTTTAATTGTACATGGTTATTATAACACACCTCAAGGTAAAACAATATTACTAAAATTATCTAATATTATGAATTCAAAAAGATATTTCTCAAATGTCATAGATTTTTTAGATCTTGAAGAAATACAAACTCTTTTTGATATTAAACCTATTTTTGACATTCATTCAGGAAAAAGTCATTTTACCTTAGCTAAAGAATATTCTTTACAAAAAGGAAGTAGAAAAGGCTATAAGGTATATATTTACAAAGATGGTATAGAAATACCAGGTTCACCTTTTTATAGTTACAGAGAAGGTGGTAAAGCTATAGGTTTAAATTCTGTCAGTTCCATAAAAAATTATATTGACACAAATAAAATTTTTAAAGGTAAATATACTTTATATTCTAAATCTATTAGTAAATCTCAATTAGATTAATTAATTAATTTATTGTTATTAAAATTAACTGGGCCTATTTATATTAATTTCTACTAAATTTTATAAATAGCTATTAGCTGTATGCTGGAAACTCCTTAAAGCTTTAAATACTTTTGAACAGTAAAAATTTTAAAGATTGGACAATCAGCAGGAAACCAAATATTTACTAAAGTAGGATCCTCAACGATCACACGCTAATATTCTGTAATTAATGTTATTTATGTAAGAAAGTAGTTTAATTTAATCTTAATTACGGGGTATGATATGATCTGAACTTAATTGAAAAATTAAGAAGTAATCTTTAAAATATTTAAAACCTTGGGATTACTTTTTGATAATAATTTTATATCAAAATAACAACTACTTATTGCATATTGCCAGAGGTTTATTTTATAGTTCATATAAAACACCTAGAACATTAGTATGGACTATTGGAGTTATTATTTTTATTGTTATGGTTGCTACCGCTTTCCTGGGTTATAAAGATAGCCCAAAATGGTCTAAGTTTAATATTAATTCTCAGAAATTATTTAAATATAATACCAAAAAAATTTTTATTGTATATAACAATAAACTCTTGATTCAAAAAAGATATCTTTCTAATATTACTAATTTATTAAGCTCTACACCTTTGTCTAAGGATTTAAAGATAAATTTAAATGACAAATCTAAGGTTTTAGTTAATTTTATTTTAGAACATAAATTAACTCCTGTATATTCATATGAAGATTTGCATTTAAATGAAACAAGAAATAAAATTTTAAGAGAAACTAAAGGTCTTAGTGGTATTTATTTAGTTTTAAACAAAGTTACTTTAGATTATTATATCGGTTCGGCTTCAACAGGTAGATTTTTTGCAAGATTTTCTAACCATTTAATATATTTTAGAGGAAGTAAAGTTGTCAAATTTGCAGTTCGAAAATATAAACTATCTAACTTTGCATTTTTAATTTTAGAATTGTTTCCTGAAATAGTTAACAAGGAAAATAATAAAAAATTAATAGATAGAGAAGATTTTTATTTAAAAACTTTATTACCTAACTATAATATTTTAACTGAGGCTGGCTCTAGCTTTGGTTATAAACACACAGAAATAGATAGAATCAAAATGAAAACTAATTATAGTTTAGAACGTCGTATTAAAATAGGTAATTTAAATAAAGGTAAAAATCTTTCAAGTGAAACCAGAACCAAAATGAGAGAAAAAGCCTTATCTAGAGATAGAACAAAAATAAATTTCTCTGAAAAATCTATATTAAATATGAAAAAAAAATCTAAACCTTTAATCTTGTTTAATTTAGATTTCACTATTTTTGGAGAATATAATAGTATAACCGAGGCAGCTAAAGCTATAAATTGTAACATCAAAACAATTAGAAGAGCTTTAACTACCGACAAAAAAATATTAAAAAGACGATTTATTGTTAAATTTGTTAATAAATAGAATAAAAATTTAAATTTAGATTATAGTCCCACAAGTATTAATTTCTATGCAATTTCTAGAAAAAAATAGAATTAAAGTGGAATAACCGACAGGTTTATTAAAGAAATTTAATTTCTTTGGCAATATTAGTGAAAACGATCAAAAATTTTAATTCAAATTAAAGTAGAGATCGTCGGTTATCTAGATAATCGCTACAGACTGGGTCACTAATGGATATCTGAAATGATGTTTAATGCACAGTCGAAACTTGATAGTCTCACTTTGACTATTAGAATATACGAAATCAAAGTTATTCTGCTTTTTATTTATATTTAAATTAAAAATTTTAAAGCTTTAAAGAAAAAGTAAGTTTGTATGTTTTACCCTACGGACAAATGAGTTTATGGGGTTGGCCTTTTGTAGCCCCAAATACTTATTTAATACTTTATAATTTTTATTTCATAATGAAAGGATGCCTAGAGATACTTTTTAACGTTTTTATTGACACATTTAAATTAGATAATTTTGGGTTAGTCAATTCTATTGTACCAAGTATTTCTATAGTACCTATTTCAATTAATTTAGATAGTAAATTAGTGAGAATCTCAGCTAAAGATAGAGTAGGTCCTCATGATATTAAAATAATTTCTATTTTATTTGGAAGTTTATTAGGTGATGGTTATGCGGAATTTAGAAATAAAGGTAAAGGTACACGGTTTTGTTTTTACCAGGAAAACTCTCATGCCGCTTATTTAATTTGGTTGCATGGTTTAATAGCAAATTTAGGTTACTGCAATTCAAAAACACCTAAAATTCAAACACGTTTAGGTAATAAAGGAATTGTTCGAAAAGTTATTAGATTTAAAACTTGGACTTATTCTAGTTTTAACTGGATTCATGACCTTTGGTATATTAATAAGGTCAAAGTAGTACCTTCTGTTATAGGTGACTATATTACTCCTTTAGCTCTAGCTATTTGGGTGATGGATGACGGCTGTAAAGTTGGTAGTGGCCTTAAACTTTGTACTAATTCGTTTACTTATTCTGATTGTATCTTAGTGGTTAAAGTTTTATTTGATAACTTTCACCTTAAAGCAACTATTCAATCAGCAGGTAAAAATAATCAATATCATCTTTATGTTTTGAAAGAATCTATGCCTTTATTACGTGAAACAGTATTACCTTACGTACATCCTTCAATGAAATACAAATTAAGTGCTTAAATAAGTATAGTCTTTCAACAATAACTAACAAAAAAAAATATATATAAAAAATATTTAAGTATTATTTTTTAATACTTTATTGTAAAAAGGTGGCATTTCCCTATTATTAAATAACAGTAATATTATGTTATTGTTTTAGAAAATTGTTTGTTTTGTTGATTTGGCGACATTGATGAAAACGGGTCAAAGATATTATTTTGTATCTAGACCGTCGGTTTCTCTTTTGAAAGTTAGGAACTAAAGAGAAGTCGCTACAGACTGGGCCATCAATGGGTGTTTATATTTGATATTTGTTATAAATGCTTAATGTACAGTCGGAGTTCTAGCATTCAGATATTGAATGTCATATGGTTTTACTGAGGTGTTAAATTTTCTATTTGTGGTTTTTTTAGTCTACTTAATAAGAAGATTTAAGTAAAATACGTGGTTATGTATTGAAAATCTAGAGAACTAGAATTTAAAATAAAATAAATTTTATACTTAAATAAATTCTGTCTACAATACGTATATTTAGAACTTGGCCACAGTAATTACTAATCTGTTAAGTGCTATACCCTTTTTTGGACAAGATTTAGTTGAGTCAAAATATAATTTTGCAACAGAAATTTTTACTGTTTTAGGTAACGAAGTTTTTAAGAACACTGTTTTAACAGTGTTACCTACAATTGGAACAGTTAGTACTCAAGCATTAAAAAAAGGAAGACGGTTAAGATTGGATAAAATTGAATATTTATCAATTCCTTCTCAATTTATATCTTTTTTAGTTGGTTTAATCGACGGAGATGGTTATATTCAAATAACTAAAACAACAAAAGGATTTATTACTATCAAATTAGTGATTGGCTTAAGTTTAGAAGATTTATCTTCTTTAGAATATATTCATTCTGTTTTAAAGATAGGTAAAATAACAATAAGCCGAGATCATAAAAATCCAAATTGTAAATTAATTATTAATAAAACTGATTTACAAGAAGTTGTATTTCCCTTACTGATACTTCACAATATATTTTTTTTAACTCAAAACAGAAGAAAACAATTTGATTTAGCTTTATATCTTTTTCAAAACAATTTAAAATCTTTTGAAAATATATCAAATGTTAACAATATTCCTTCTTTATTTGAATTACCAGAAACAGCCTCAGAATATCTAAAATTAAAATTTTTTAGAAACTGGTTAGTTGGCTTTACAAATGCTGAAGGTTCTTTTTGCTTAAAACAAAATAATGATGGCTGTTTTCAATTAAAACAACAAATCCATGTTCAGTTATTTGAAGCGTTTAAACTACTATTTGAGACTAAACGTAAAATTGGTATTGAAAAAAACAAATATGCTCAATTTTCGGTTAGCTCTAAAACTGATATACAAAAAGTAATAAATTTTTTTTCGTTTTCAGGGCTACACCCCTTAATAGGCTTAAAAAATATTCAATACTTTAAATGGTTAACTGATTTACGAAACAGTCGTCGTTACAGAGATCTTAATTTTCCTAAATAATGTTTATTGTATTTACCAATAGCCAGCTGGATAGTACTAACTTAACTCTTTTCTTGTTAAATAAATTGGCTCCTTAAAACAGTAATGTTTTAGTGGCAAACGGGGAGAATTGCAAGAACGTCTTAACTATTTACCGACCTTAAATTTCCGTTTTTTGGCTTTTATTGTAAATTATAATTTAGACTACTTGCAGCGGAGCTTGATTCGGTATTAATTTAAATAAGTTTTCCCCTCCGGTTGGAGGGCGTCTAAGTGTTTAAAATTAAAGTCTCAAGAACGTTCAACGACTAACGAGTGAGTAATACCAACAATAAGCTCGACACGAGAACCCCGCAACCTATATTTTAGGTTGAAGACATAGTCTAAACACCGTTAACCGGTGAAGATTAAGATTAAATTCTTTATCATTAATATATTGTAGTTTGGGGAGGCTTTAGCGTTAGCAATGCGACACTTAACAGATTTTTTTCATTACACTTCTTGTTACCATTTCTATTAGCTGGGTTAGTAGTTGCACATTTTATTGCTCTTCATGTGCACGGGTCAAATAATCCTGTGGGTATTTCTAACAATGGAGATAGAATTCCTTTCCATCCTTATTTTATATTTAAAGACTTAGTAACTATTTTTATCTTTTTACTAGTTTTATCTATTATGGTTTTCTATTACCCTAATGTACTAGGCCACAGTGATAACTATATACCAGCAAATCCTATGAGTACTCCTAGTTCTATTGTTCCTGAATGGTAAGTATAAATAATATAGATGCCATGCTTAAGAGTAATCTTTTGAAAAATAAACTTTACTGTATGCTGGAAAACCCTAAAGCTTTAAGTACTATAATACAATATTTTAAACAGTAAAAATCTTAAAGATAATGCTTAGTTCTTACGCAGGAATGGGCAATCAGCAGGTAACCAATTTATAATCTTTTTTTCAAATTAGGAACCTCAGAGACTTTACGTAAGGCTCCTAACAATTAAGCCCTCATTATCTAACTGTGTAGCTATTTCTACGCAAGAAATAACGAAAGTAAAATTAAAGGATGAAAATAAAGTCCAAATCCTTTAGAAATATAGGAGGTTTATTAATTAAAACTTTACGAATAAATTTGATCTAATAACTTCTTCAAGTTTCGTGCCCTTCAGTAATGGTGTTAAACAATACTCTCGTTTAACTAACACTGAAAGATCAAAATTAGTATTAGATGAATCACAAAAAAGCATATTAATTGGTTTATTACTAGGAGATGCTCATATTAATCAATGAGCTCTCTCTGGTAATTGTAGATTATTATAGGGACAAAGTGCTTTACGTTTACAACACGTATCTTATTTTTATCATGTTTTTAGTATTTTTAAGCCTTTATGTTCTTTGACTTTTTCTCCTAAGATAAAAACTTGGACAGATAAGAGAAATCAAAATACCTATAAATCTTCTAGTTTTGCTACTTTATCCTTACCTTGTTTTAACTATTATAGGAAATTATTTTATAATAATAATATTAAGATAGTTCCTGATAATATTTATGATTTGTTAGATTACCAAGGATTGGCTTTTGGGATAATGGATGATGGATCACTACAAAATAAAGGTCTTCATCTAAACACCTATGCCTTTTCAGATAAAGACGTTAATTTATTAATGGAGGTCTTAACTAATAAATTTAAGTTAAAGTGCTCAATCCATTACCATAAAAAAATTAAGCCTAGAATATATATTTGGGAGCAAAGTATGCCCTTATTACATAAAAATGTAGTAAATTATATGTATACTGATATGCGGTATAAAATCTCTTATGAAACTCCAAGTACACTAATATAATTCGTAATTTTTAATAAATTAAAGATCTATTACCATTTTATGCCATTTTAAGATCAATCCCAGACAAACTATTAGGAGTAATTGCAATGTTTGGTTCCTTATTAATTTTATTAATATTACCTATAACTGATTTGTCTGTTATTAGAGGTAGTCAATTTAGACCTTTAATGAAATTAGCTCACTGGTTCTTTATAGTTAATTTCTTTATTTTAATGTGGATTGGTGCTTGTCACCCTACAACACCGTTTTTAGAAATAGGACAAGTAGCAACTGTATTCTACTTCGCATGGTTCTTAATCATTGTACCATTAATTGGTGTAATTGAAAATACTGCGTTTGAGGTAGCAACAGAAAAAAATTCTAAATTTTCCAAATAAGACTTCAACTTTAATTATGAAAAATAAAATTAAATTAACCCTAAGTAATTTTATTGCTAAACAATGTTTTAATTATATCCCTTTTTTTATTATTTGTCTAATATTATTGATATTGATCTTAATTAATAATAATTATTTTAATTTTGACGGGACATTAATGACTTTATCTTTTTGTTCTCCAATAAATCAACAGCTAAAATCTCAAACAGTTAATGTAACAGACAAAAGAAACTTAATTAACGATAAAGACTTTTATGAGTGGCTTAGAGGGTTTTCGGATGCGGAGTCAAACTTTCATATAAAAAAAGATCTCCGTAAAGAATCAGTATTTCAATTTATTTTTAGAATAGAATTACATATAAATGATCGTCCTTTGCTAGAATATATACAAAACCGACTTCAAATTGGCGTAGTTTATCCTGTTAATTTAAAGGAAAACTTAGTTCGTTCTAGCTGGGAAGTTTTTTCTAAAGAGGACATTTTTAAATTAATAAAAATATTTGATCTTCACCAATTAAATACCTCTAAACAATTAGATTCTTTAGCTTGGAAATAAGCTTTTTTAATTTATACTGGTAACAAAGGACTTAAAAAAATGGATCTGACAACAGAAATTTTAAGAATAAAAAATACAATGAATCGTAAAAAAACGTCTGTTGTTCAAAATACTCCAAACAAGATACACATTACTCCTTATTGGTTATTAGGGTTTATTGAAGGTGAAGGTTCCTTTTGGGAATCTAAAATTAATCTGGTTCAAGCTTTTGAATTAGGTATTACTCTTAGTGAAATGCCTGTAATGATAGCAATCTATAGTTATTTAATAAATTTAATCCCTCAAGATTTAAAAATTAAAACTAAATTACAAGATTCAATTAATTTACGGGAGCGACCTTCAAGAGGTATTAATAGAAAGCCTGTTGTAAGCCTTAAATTTGTAGATATGATTTACATTACTAAAGTTTTTGTGCCTTTCTTGGATAAATTAATATTCTTGTCTAAAAAAGGTCTAAGTTTTAGAGATTGGAAAACGATAACTTTAATTAAACTATTTAATAAATCACATCTAACTCAAGAAGGAAAAGAATTTTGTATTTTACTTTCAAATAGAATGAATGATAATACGGTTTTTAGTGAAACAGATAAATTAACGAATAGTATTAATCGAGAAGAATTAAATAAAAAAATAGACAGATTTCTAGCAAATAGTCTTTATTCTATAAATAAAATTGAACATAAAAAAACAGTACTGATTCAAATATTTGATGAAAACTCTAATCCTAGCTATTCTCCTATGACTTATGGGGAAGTAGCTTCTTTCTTTAACGTTTCTTTAAAAACTGTTCAAAGAAGATTAAAAACTGGTGACTACTTAACATTAGACGATAAAAAATATACAATTAAACGAGTTTAGTTTTAAAAATTAAAAAACAAATTTTTTTTTACAGTGTAAGTTAAACTGTAATTAAGGGTTATTACTACTTTGTTGTAAATTATAGTGATTGAGCCCCTAGACTCCTTACCTAGAAATAGGGCAATTTGCTACTGCTTTCTATTTTGCTTGGTTCTTAATATTGGTGCCAGCTATAGGAGTGTTAGAAAATACAGCTTTTGACATAGCTAATGCAAATAATACTAAATATTCCAGATTACAATAAGAATTATTTATAAAATAAAAGTTCCAAAAAAAAAGAGAATTAAAAATTAATAGGTTTAATTTAACTAATATAAACCCTTTAATAAGTTGTATTAATTTGTTAAAATTAAAACAGTTTTAATTTTGATTTTTAGTTTAAGGTTGATATTAATAATTTTTAATTAATAAAGTTTTTTTTACTTTTTAGACTTTATTTAGTATATCAAATATTATGGTTTTAAACAAGACATTATTAAATAATTCGTAAAGTCTAAGTAATAATTTACTACTTAAATTTTGACTAAAAAGATTAAAATTCTTTTAACTAGCAGTCAACCAGAATTGAATTAATTCTTAATCTTAAACTTACTGGTTATATAATATAAAGTATTATTATTAATTAATTTAAGAGGTGAAATTATTTTAACGTAAAAATTTTTTTATATTGTTAATCATATTTTTTTTGAGCTATTATAAAATAATAAATAGTTTAAATTTGAAGTATTAAATTGTCCGGTTCTAATCTTGTTCTTTTGTTTTTTTGAGAATTATTTCGTTTTTTAAATTAAATTTTACAAGTAGACAGATCGATTAAAATTAGCTATAGTTTTTTTAATACAAGATTATACGCAAAACAAAAAATAAATATACGTTAAGTAATATGTTGACATCTGATATATATAATTATAAATATAGATATAAATATAAAAATATATATAAAAAAAACAAAAAAAAAGAAATAAAATTATGAATATAAATTTAATCAAACAAAGATACCAAACTCATCCTTATCACTTAGTAGATCCTTCACCTTGGCCAATTGCAGCTAGTTTTGCCTTACTGGTTTTAACTTTATCTGCTGTAATGTATATGCATGGAGTTAACTATGGTGGTTATTTATTAACTTTAGGTGTAATATTAGTAAGTACTGTAATGGCTCTTTGGTTTAGAGATATTGTAATAGAAGGTACTTATTTAGGTAGTCACACAGAACAAGTAAAAAGAGGTTTAACTATTGGGTTTGCTCTTTTTATTATTAGTGAAGTAATGGCTTTCTTATCTGTATTTTGGGCTTATTTCCATTCTAGTTTAGTGCCAGCGGTGGAAATTGGTGGTACTTGGCCTCCTTTAGGTATACAAGTATTAGATCCTTTTGCTATTCCTTTACTTAATACAATTTTATTGTTATCTTCTGGTGCCTTTATTACATATGCTCACCATGCTATCATTAAAGGAAATAGAAGAAGTGCTATATTAGGTTTTATCTTAACTCTATTATTTGCAATATTGTTCACAGCTTTACAAGGATATGAATACTCAGAAGCTGGATTTACTATAGCAGATTCAGTATACGGTACAGTATTTTTTGCTTCAACAGGTCTTCACGGTTTACATGTTTTAATTGGAACAATATTTATAGGTGTACAATTTATTAGAATTTTAAACCACCATATTACTACAACTCACCATGTTGGTCTAGAATCTGCAATTGCTTATTGGCATTTTGTGGATGTTGTTTGGCTATTCTTGTATGCATTTGTATACTTATGGTCTGCACCAAATTTATAATTAAATAAAAATAGATAAAAATTAATTTATCCTAAGATTTTAACCCCTACTTTTTGCTTAAAAAAGTATATAATTATTTAAGCTAACAAAGCCTTTGTTAGCAACAAAAACAGAACTATCTCTTTATTCTGTTAAATTTTATCTTATTTAACTTTAAAGTTATACGACGAACTTTTTTAAATTAAAATTTTTAGTTTTTAAAATTTTAGTTCCTAATTATTTAATATAATTTATAAAAATTTTTCAAATTTTCAACAAAACTAATTTTGTAAAATTTATTTACAAAAAACAAAAATTTTTTTAATATAAATTATATTAATATAGCTTAAAACGTATATTTTTTATAAAATTTACACTAAATTTTTTAACTTGAATACGTTTTAACCAAAAAGTTAATAAATTTATTTTATTAAACTTCTAAAAATAAAAAATATAAAATAGTTTAGTATCTAAATATCAATCAAGCACCTTTGTGCTAGGCTTGCTCTAGTTTGTCAGCAAATTATAGCAGGTTTGTAATCTATTGTTCCTAATATAAATAGGAACTTAAAGTCTACAATTTTATATTAACCAAAGTTTTGGTTTGTTCAAAATTGGAATTTTAGTCTTTTCATCTATGTGAAACAGATAACAGACAATATAGTTAGATAACCAATAATAAAAAACAAAGAATGAACATATCAAATTTAATATATATTAATTCTCCTTTAGAACAATTTGAAGTAACTAATTTGATTGGGTTAAATGCTCCAATTTTCGGTTATTTAAATATAACTGTAACTAATTTGGCTTTATACAGTATTTTAGTTTTATTTTTAGTTATTAGTTTACATGTTATTGCTAATAATAACACTAAATTAGTGCCCTCTAAATGGTCTATTGCATTAGAAAGTTCTTTTGCAAGTATAAATTCATTAGTAAGAGATCAAATAGGTAGTGCAAATGAAATGTTTTTACCTTTCATTTATTCACTATTTTTCTTTGTTCTAATTGCTAATTTAATAGGTAACGTACCTTATTCTTACACTGTAACAACATCTATAATTGTAACATTAGGGTTATCATTTACTATTTTAATAGGTGTTACAATATTAGGATTATATATTCACAAATTAAGATTTTTTGCTTTTTTCATACCATCTGGTACTCCTCTTGCTTTAGTTCCTTTATTAGTATTAATTGAACTATTAAGTTACAGTGCCCGTGCATTTAGTTTAGGAGTGCGACTTTTTGCTAACATGTGTGCAGGACATACTTTATTGAAAATATTGTCTACCTTCTTGTATCAAATGTTTAGTGGTACTGTGGTTGTAGCAGTTTTCACTTTAGTGCCATTTGCTTTATTCATAGCATTAATTGGATTAGAATTAGCTGTATCATTTATTCAATCTTATGTATTCTGTATATTAACTAGTTCATATATTAGAGATGCTATCGAATTACATTAATTAAGTAAAAATATTAATTTAAAACAAAAAAAAATATAATAAATTATTTTCATTAACCCTTTATATAAGTTATATTTCACATTTTTCTAATAAAAAAAAAGTAGACTAAATAAGATATTGTTTAATTTAAATTAGTTTTTGGATTATAAATATACTTTATTCTTTTTAAGTTATTAAAAAAAAAAATTATTTTAATTCTAAAAATTTAGTTATAAATAGTAAATATAAATAATATTTATGATTATTTAATTAAATTGGTTAAATGATCTATTATTTAATAGTGGTTATTAAATTGTAGTTAGAAATAATACAAATTAGCTTAATTTATTAATTCTAAGTTAAATTATTTATTAATAATAAATTTATAACTAATTTAGTATCTTTTTTATCTCTTGTACATAACAACACAAATAAAAATTAGGGTGGTTAGAATTGGGTGGGTATATGTATTAAATTTAATTTAATTTAAAGTAAGCAAAACTTACAAAAACTGGATAAACTATAAATTTTAAGTATGTTACTAAAAATTATAGAATGCCATTTTATTAATAAAACAATAAAAATAAAATATTGTTATACTTTGTTTTATCAAGGTAATCTTGTGTTAATTTATCTTTATTCTCTTTTTAGGTTTTAGTCAAAAGAAATAAGGCATTTTCTTATGTAGTTCTTTTTTTGCTGAAACCTTAAATTATTTAATAAAAAAAGTATTTACAATATAAATAATTTAATATGAAAGGTTTTAAGTGAGAGTAACAAATGTACTGAAAATTTGGAACTATTATTATTTAATCTTATTTCTATTTATTTAATATATTTAATTTGCCTTTTCTAAAAAATTTTTATTTATAATAAAAATTATTGTAATTTTTATTTCTCAATACTTTTTACTTAGAACAAGGTAAAAAATATATGCTTAATTTGAGTTTAGAACTAATAATCTCTCTGATATGCGGGACGCTTAGGTACATTTAATGTACTCGATTTCTATCTTTTTTTGTAAAATTTATATTTTTATAAAAAAAACTAAAGTTAGAAATAAAACAAAAACTTTTTGTTGTTCACAAAAGAACATAATTAACACAACTCTTGCCAATCTAAAGGTAAGGGCAGATTTAATGGAAAACCAAAAAAAAAATTTCAAATTTAAAAAAATGTTAAGTAATACCTTTTTAATAACTATTTTCAATATTGTTTTTAGTTTATTAGATGTTTTAGTTGTTTTACTGCCTATGTTATTAGCTGTAGCTTTCATGACTATTATTGAAAGAAAACAATTAGCTGCTCACCAACGAAGAGTTGGTCCTAACTATGTAGGTAAAGGACAGAAACCTTCAAAAGATTTATGTCACAAAAGATTTTTTCATAGCCTTAATCCTAGATTAAGTTATAATAATAACGATGAGGTTCTTAAAGTTCTATATAAAAATAGAATAGCTCCTGTTAATTTATTTGATTTAGAGGTTGTAGATACTTGTAAAATTATTACTTCTACTGAACAAAGATCTTTATTTTTTAATAAGTATAATAATAAAGGTGGTATTTATTTGATCCAATTTAAAGAAGATTTAAGTGTTTATTATATAGGATGAGCAAAAAACTTTAAAAATAGATTACAGATTCATTTAAAAACGAGAGTAAAAGACAAATTCCATTTATTTGCTAATTTAGTAGGCTGGGAGAAATTTAATTTTTCTATAGTTGAGATTTGTGATCTTAATGTTCAACCTGAAAGATAAAATTTCTATTTACAAAATTATTTACCTTTATTGAATACTGTGTTAAAAAGTAATTTTAGTGACTCTAAAATATATTATACTTTATATGGTAAATTAAAAGCAATAAAAAAAATTAGAATTTGACAATAAACATATTGGGATCTCTATATTTGTTTATACCTATTTAAATGGTCAAATAAGTAAAGATTTTGTTAAGTATGATAGTTTTAATACTCTAAGTAAAGAGATAAATGTATCTAGAGATACTATCAAAAGAGATCTAAATATAAACAAGCCTTATAGTAACAACTTATTTTTTACTGCGGCTGTAAGAGATTTTAATTTAATAAATGGTTTAATTTGTGAAGCGACTAAAGAACTAAAACTTCAAAGTAATTTACCTAATAAAGTTTTAGCTTATAACGTAAAAGGTGAAATCTCACATTTTAATTCTAGAGAAGCTGCAGCGAGATTTTTTTAATGTTCAATCTATAACTATCAGAAACCATATAGATAGCTGGATTATTGGTGGTATTAACGGTTACTATTTGTTTAGTAAAGAGCTAACTAAAACTCAAACAGAAAAACTTTTGGATTTGTCTAGTTTAAGAAAAACTAATAATTGCGAGCTTTGGGTATATGATGCAAAAAATCCAGATTTTCTTTACGGAACATTTAGTAGTACGCAAAAAGCAGCTGACCATTTTAATGTAGACTATAGATCAATATTAAGACTTTTAGATACAAATAAAGCTAGTATTAAAAATGATAGATTAGTTTTATTCTTTTCTAAAAAATTGACCTCAGAAGATCAAAAAGGAATTAAAGTAGAAAAAATAAAAAAAATGAAGCTATTAAATTATGGGTTTATAAAAAAAAATTCAATAACTAATTAGTTTTAATTAGTCCTAATAAACCAACCTTTCATTCTAAAATCTTGCAGCTAAAGAATTAAAAATCAGTCCCAAAACCATAGCTCTATATTTAGACACAAATAAACCTTATAAGGAGTTATTTTTTTATAGTAATAAACTTTAAAGATATTAGGCATATTCTTTTGGAGCTCCGAAAAGGCGTGAGAACCCTTTTTAGCCTCCGTGTGGAAGTGAACCTTCTGCTATAATCATCAAATTGCGGGAAACCCTTAAAGCTATTTTAACTAAGTAAGAATAGTAATATTTTTATGGCACAGGTAATGACTCGTGGTATAGTAAAATCAAAATAGATGTACGAAAGGAAATAGGTAATCCGCAGCCAAGTACCATATTCTGCTTTGCCTTGTACCGTTGTACATGTATAATTAAATTTATGTGGTATGCAGTTCATCGACTAAAAGGTGGTTAGCTGTATAAAAATAGCTTAAGATATAGTCAGACCCTATTCGAAAGAGTAAAAAATTATAATATAAACATTATTATAATATAAATGGATAGTTAAATATAAACTATTTAGGGAGAACGTCTTCTAACTCTGCCTGTTTTAAACTAAAATTAAATGGCTAAAGGAAGATTATTCGTATTTTGGAGTGCTTCAACCTTTTTCAGATGCCTTAAAACTAATAGTTAAAGAAACTATTGTTCCATCTCAATCCAATAAAATTTTATTTTATTTAGCTCCAGTCTCTACGTTAATTTTTAGTTTATTAGGTTGTTTAACCCTCGGCCTAAGTAAAATTTCACTATATGCTGGAACGTTCTAATCTTTGAATACTCCTCAATCCCCGCTTACTGCTTGTTTTAGGATTCTTTGCGGTCTTATGTTTAGTAAAAATTTCAAAGGGGTTATTAAAGAATAATCAGCAGGAAACCAAATTATATGTAGAAATAAAAGTAGGATCCTCAGAGACTACACGTGAAATAATATAAGTTAATTTAAATTTTATATCGTTATTTAACATTATATTAAAGATATAGTCCAAAAAAAGTAATTTATAGTTAGGTATACTAATCATAATAAGTTCATTAAATTATTATGAAGAAATAATTAAATATTTACTTAATTTTCCTAAATTTTACGATGAAACTAATGTTTTGGTCCTTTTTAATTTTTTGTTATTTCATTTTAAGGAATTATCTTTAATTTCTTTAAGTTCTATAATTATATGTAAAAGTACAGGGTTTAATGTCAGATCTAAAGGAGCTAAAACACCTCTTGCACCTGAACATACTAATTTTCAAAAAGAGGTAATATTTGGTTCAATGTTAAGAGATTTAACCGCAGAACGTACTCATATTAAAGGTAATACTAGATTACGGTTTATATGTCTTTAAAGAACAAAGATCTTATTTATCATTTATATGATATCTTTAAATCTTATGTTAAAACCGGTCCTAAAGTGATTAACAAAAAGTTAAATAAATTAACTAAAGGTTTACATACAGATTTTTGTTTTTCTACTTTTAAGTATCCAGTGCTTGATTGGTTTATAGAAGATTATTATATTAAAGTTAACAATAAAAATATAAAAATTGTACCTAAAAATAGTTTTGATAAATTAACTTCTGTGTCTCTAGCTTTCTGGATAATGGATGATGGTTCATTTAATTATATTAAAGGTAATTTAACGCTTTGTACAGATTCTTATTCTAGAGAAGAAGTTTTATACTTAATTTCAATTTTAAGAGATAAGTACAATTTATCTTGTGGATTAATAAATTATAAAAAAACAAAAAGTGGTTTAAACTCATATAGAATAAGAATTAACAAAAAATCAAAACCTTATTTAATTGAGATAACAAAACCTTATTTTATTCCAAGCATGCTTTATTAATTAGGTATTAAAGAAAGTAAATTTAGGCCTTCATTTTTTAATGACAACTATTATTTAAAAATTATAATTTTATTATAATTTAAAGTATAAAAAATTATTAGCTATATTTACTATATAAATTTGTGGGGTATAATTCCTTTTGGTCAAGGTTTAGCATTATCTGACTTTTCACTAGGTGTGTTATATAGTTTTGCTTTATCTTCTTTAGGGGTGTATGGTATCTTATTTAGTGGTTGGTCTGCTAATTCTAAATATGCATTTTTAGGTGCTTTAAGATCTACTGCTAGTATGATAAGTTACGAATTAATTTTAAGTTCATCTGTTTTAATTATAATTATATTAACAGGATCATTTAATTATTCTACAATAATTGAACAACAACAAGCTGTTTGGTTTATTGTGCCATTATTACCTGTATTTATTTTTTATTTTATTTCTATTTTAGCTGAAACATCTCGTACACCATTTGATTTACAAGAGGCTGAAAATAAAACAACAAACAAAAACACTAATTCAATGATTCGGCCTCTATAAAGATCGCTATATGCTGGGAGCTTCTAAAGCTTTAAGTACCATTATAACAGCGCAACGTGTAAAAGTTTATAGTTTATATTGGTAAAAATCTTAAAGATTTTACAATGGACAATCAGCGGGTAACCAAATAATATAATTTATTTAAGTGGGAACCTCAGAGACTACACGCGATTATTAAAATAATTTAATCTTTAATTTAATATGATATAGTCCAATCTTTATTGAAAAATAAAGTAGCTTTTAGGGTTAAAATTTATTTCGTATTGTTTACTAAATATTCTGGAAATTAAACAAATTTAACTTATTATTTTTATGTTAAATTTTATCTACAGTTTACTCTTTTTTTCTGTTTGAATTTAATGAGTATAATTTTTATCTTTTTGCTACTCCTGCACTAGTACCTTTAAAATTTTATATGGTCCTTTCAAAACCGGAAATAAAAAAAGAACTTATGAAAGTTAGAGGTAGTCGGTAAATAAAACCAGGAAAACTATTTCAAGGAAAATATTATATACGTAAACATAATAAAAATTTAATTTAATTAAAAAATAAGTATTGTTTAATATCTCTTAGCCGATAATTTTTTGGAATCAGAATTAGTAGCTGGTTTCTTTACTGAACATTCAAGTGTTCCTTTTGTTTTCTTCTTCTTGGGTGAGTATAGCTCAATAGTACTATTTTCGTGTTTAACAGCTATCTTTTTCTTAGGTGGTTATAACATGCCCGAACTGTTTGTTAATGAATCTTTCTTTAATTTACAGTCAATAATATTAGGGATTAAAACTTGTATTTTTTGTTTTATGTTTGTTTGGTTCAGAGCTACTTTACCTAGAATGAGATATGATCAATTAATTGAATTATGTTGGTTATATCTTTTGCCAGCTGCAGTAGCTTTCATTGTTTTAATACCAAGTGTTTTGGTGGCTTTCGATATCTCACCTATTTAATTTCTTCAACAATTAAACAAATGGTGAAAGCTTTAAACGTAAACAGTTTAACTAAAAATAGAAATGTAAAAAATATTTCACGGTTATCAACTAAAACTTCTTCTACTCTATTTACGCAAAAACCTTATTTAAACAAAATTAACAGAAAAAGTAAATTAACTAATTTAAATTACTACGGGTTCTGTTCAATGTTACCTTGTTTTTCAATTAATGGTATTTTTGTAATAAATGGAATTAGAGCTTTTCATAATTCAGCAATACTTAATTTTAAAACACCTAATTTCATAAAAAATTTATTCTCTAAAAATAACGGACCCTCTATATCAGCTCCCACCTCTACCTCTACAACATCTTCTACAAGTGATAGAGACAGTGAAACTGAATTTAAATCAATAAATTTATGGATAAATTTTGTAGGTTTATTTTCAGATAAACTGGCAGATAGAATGGCATATAATAGAATTAATAAGAAAAGAGTTAGTGAGTGGCGAAGTAATGTAGCTGAAGCACAAGAAAATAATCAGTCTAATTCTAATAATAATTCTAATTCAAATATTAATAATATTAATAACAATAACAGTAATATTATTAGCACTAATACTAACAATGTAAATAACCTTAATAATAATTCTAATAATAGTAATAATAACAATAATAATAACGTAAATTCTCACAATGATTATTCTTCTGACTCTGATGACAGTGGGGGAGACTTCGGAGAATAATTACTTAATTATTTTTCTTAATTATAACTTGTAAACACAAAAATAAAGTTAAGTTATAATTTTTATTACTTTAAAAAGTTAATAAAAAACAAAAATTTTTTTGTTTTTAAGTGGTAAAATATTTAATGAATATTGTCTTTTGTCTATTTAATTAATTAACTTAATACTATTTTTTAGTTTGATTGGATTTTTGAAAAATATAGTATATATAAATAAGCTTTTTATTTGTTTAATTTTTGTAATCAAGTGTGATTAATTTTATTACTGTATCCTTTCTAAAATTTAACTATTTCGACTTAAATAGGTTTATTATTAGTATTTTATAATTTTACAACCTGTTAAACCATAGTGTTAATAAAATTTTACTAAAACAATCAAAATTTGAAAAGATCTTAATCTTTAAATTTTATTGAACGTTATTAATTATTAAGTAATTATTTTAGTTAATAACTAAATAAATTTTGTTTATTAAAAAAAAAAATAAGTTTTTAACCCTATAGTACTTTTTCTTATTATTGTTTTAATTTTAAAAAAATTTTAAGTTATTTAAGTTATATTTATTATTTAAAGAGATAATTTGTTAGTATGTAAAAAACCAAAATTTTTACTTTAAAAAGTAATTAATTTAATAAATTTTAATCTAAATATCTTATCAAAGAAGATTTTTATAAGTTTTTAATTTTTACAAAGTTTAAATTTGATTTAGGGTTATGATTTTAATAAGTAATATAATTTAAAAGAGTAAGCTAATTAAAAAGAAAACAATAAATATATTTAAAACATTAAATTTAAATTAATAAAAGCTTAAAGAAAAGGGGAAATCTGATAATGGTAATCAGTTGTACTTGCACTACAAATATGATAGTTCGATTCTATCTTTCTCCATATTTCTCTTACAATATTTGTTTGTTAGCTAAAAAGTTAAGTAAAAGTAAAAAAGTTTTATAACTATTAAATCTAAAATTTAAAATTTTTTTATATAAACTAAAGCCCCGGTGGCTTAGCGGCTAAAGCGTTACATTGAAGTCGTAAATAGGGGAGTTCGATTCTCTCCCGGGGCATAAATAATAGGGCATAAATAATAGTAATGGCAGATAAAAATTGAAAAAATCAAAAGAAACTTAAAAAAAAAATTTTTTATTATTATTTAACTGAATTTTATTTTTAAATTAACTCTCTTTTTTCTTTTTAAGGGGACCTTTCGTTCTTATGTCAAATTCTCTTCTAATTTAATATATTTTGATTATATTTTGTTAAATAAAAATTTTTACTAATAATAAGTTATTTAAGTTATATTATTTACATATTAATTTTAAAATATTTTAAGTTGCGAAAATAATTTCCTTTGTTTGATGCTAGATATAAATTATAAACTTTATAATGAATATTGCTTTTTTTTTTGATTAAAATTTAATTTGCCTTACCATATGTTTAGTATTGATATTATTTTTTGGTTTTAAATTTTTTTTGTTTTTAGTTTTTTATTTTAAATAAATAGGGAAAAAAAAATATATATAAGGGATGTCTAATTAAACATAATTTAAAGATACTTGTACAAATTACGGCGACCAACCAATTTTTAATTTTAAAGTTTCTTAAGCTATCAATAAAAAAAGGAATTTTTTATACTAAATTATTTGTTAAAATTTTATTAAAGTTTTAGGTTGAATTAACTATTTCTTTTTATACCTAGAGATAAATTTTATAATTTTAAGCCGAAATAGTTTAATTGGTAAAACGGATTCCTTGTAAGACTTAGATATTGGTTCAATTCCAGTTTTCGGCATAAATTTCTTTTTTTAAGATACAGTACATGAATGTAAATCTTTAATTTTTATATGAGATTTATATAAATTATTTTAATTTGCGGTTCTTAAGTTAAAACAACAAAACTTTTTTTTTCTTAAGAAATTTAATAAAATTATCCTGTAATTTAAATTTAATTATATTTATGAGCTGAAACAAATAAAAAGGAATTATAAGTAGATTGAGTTGTAGTTTAATTGGAAAAACACCATTTTTTGGTAGTGGATCTTATCAGTTCGAATCTGGTCAACTCAGTTATTTAAACCTAAATTGAAAATTTAATTTAAGTTAAATTTTGTTAATTATAAATTTAAATCACTTTAGGTTTTTCGCGAATACTTTTTGTATGAGCGATTTTTACTTTATATGTTCTTTATGTTTTATATTTGCATATATATTGTAAGTACCGGAAATCTTTTAATTAATATAATTAATTATTTTATAATTTTTCTGTTTATTAAAAATAGTAAATTTAATAATTATTTTTAAATAAATTTGAAGATAAAACTTGTAAAATTTGTTTTATATTGTTATCAGATTTTCGTACAATCCACACACCGATAAGTTTCATTAGCTTTTCACTAATTTAAAATTTAATAATTATTCATAAATAGAATAAAACTAAAAACTTTTCTTTCTTTAAGTTATATTTTCCAATTTATAATTTAAAGTATAAAAAAAAATTTTTTTAGTTTTGTGTTTTTTTTATTATCTTAGTTGTATATTGGCGTTATAGCTAAAAAGCGAACTTCCGCTCTTATTTATGGTATATGGGTTGTATAATTCAAAAAGTTCCTGTAAACAAGGACCCTGCCTTTAATTAATTAACAAAGGTCACATTATTCATGATTAATCAGATCAACTATATTAAAAAAATCTAATATTCTTTTTTCTTTAGCTAAATGAATTTATAGCAAATTATTAGCTTGATTAACTTTTTTGCGAAATCAATTTAACAAAAAAAAATCTAAGCTATGAAATTATAATAGTTATATTTTAATGCTTCAAAATTTTAATAATATTATTATTAGGAGTTATATCTTAGTTATAAAAAAGGGTAATATAAAGAAATTATATATTTATAGTATAAAGCCTTAAGTCGTTTCTTAATGGTACTTTAGTTAAATCAAAAATTTTTTTGTTTTTATTTAATCTAAAATAATATTATATATATTTTACAAAGGTATTATTAGTATTATAGGTTACAAAAAAAATAACAAAATTTACTTTAAAAAAAAAAAGTTTGTATTTTTTTTTTAGATACAAAGTTTGATATTATATATTAAAGTTTTATTCTGTTATTTATGCTGTTAAATAGTATAATATTATAATAATTTATAGTATATATGTAACATGTTCATAAGAATCGAACGTTTTAAAAATACGTTGGCTTAAATAATTCCGTACTAATCGATTTGAAATAAAATCAAAAAGTACGGTGTTTATTAGTTAATAAGAAAAAAAAAAAGATATGAAAAATTTATTTCTCGATATATTAGCGTTTGGAACATTATTTTCTAGTGTTTTAGTTATCACTTCAAAAAATCCTGTTATAGCTGTAACTTTTTTAATAGCTGTTTTTGTTAATGCTGCTGGTTATTTGATTGTAATGGGTGTAGGATTTATCGGAATATCTTACATCATTATTTATATCGGAGCCATTGCTGTTTTATTCTTATTTGTAATTATGATGATTAACATTAAATTAACAGATATTTTAGAAACAGGTACTCAGTATACTAAAAATATTCCATTAGCCTTGGCATTAGGTTCATTATTTATTTATGAAATATTCACAATTATACCATTTAGTTTAAATAATGTACCGGCAATTTCAGCTTTATTAGATATTTTAAATAAATTAAATATTTTAGTTTTATATCCAGATGTTAAATTAGTTACTGAAATTAATACTGCTTTTGATCCTTCAATTGCTGACACCTCTTTTGTTAATTTTTTACAAATACAAGCAATAGGTCAAGGACTATATACATATGGAGCTATTTGGTTGATTCTATGTAGTGTTATCTTATTATTAGCTATGGTTGCTCCAATTTTTATATCTAAAATTTCTAAAGTTAATCAAAGTAAACCAGAAATTTAAAACTAAATAACATGAACAACAAAATATATATCATTGTATATCTATCGGAGGATAAAATTATCTTCATAATAATATATTATTAAATTAAATTAAATATAAAAATTATTTCTTTAAAAAAAAGGTAAAATTTTTAGTTTATTAATATTCTTAAAATTTTTCTTGATAAAAATAAAATAAAAATTGTTTTTTTTTTGTCTTTTTTAATAAAGAGTTTTCAAATTTCTATAATATTAATAATTTATATTTTGGCAGGTCATAAAGTATTAACTTTGTACTTAATTTGTTTCTTAAAAATATAAATTTTATATAAAACCCCTTTTTTTGTTTTTAATAAAAATTATTATAAAATAAAAAATTTTTTTTTTAATATTAAATATTTTGATTTTGTAAACTTGTAAAATTTTACCTTTTAGTTTTAATTTAAAGAAGAGCTTAAATTTACCTTTGTTTTGATATTTTTAATAGATTTCTTTTTTATTAAAAATTTAAGTATTAGGTTGAGCAATGATTTTTATAAGTCTTTTAATTATAATTGTGGCAATAGCCTTACCTTCAATCAAGACACATCTTTCTCCCGTTTTATTAACGAGAATAACTTCTATAATTTTATTTTATTCCGGTGCATTAGCCTTTAATGCACTTTATATTCAGTCAATTGGATCAGGAATAGGAGTTTATAGTGGATTATTCCATGTAACTACAATCTCACAACAATTAGATATTTTTTTATTTATAATAGGTGGTTTAATATTAATACCTAGACCTGGTATAATAGAATATATAAAAGTATTATCTCAAACTTCCAATGTTTCTTTAGAAACATCTGTAAAAAGTTCAACTCCCTCTACTTCAGGTGTAAATATTACACAAGAATCTGGAACATTTAATGATTTAATTAGAGGAGATAATATAAAAAATGTATCCACTCCATCTAAAATAATATACAGTGAAGTATTATCAGTTTTAGGTGATAAATATTCACTAATAATTTTGTTTAGTACTTTAGGTTCTTCTTTATTATTATCTTCTTCTGATTTACTATCAATGTATTTAAGTATAGAATTACAATCCTTTGGGGTATATATTTTAGCTACTTTATTTAGAGATTCCAGATTAGCTACTTCAGCAGGATTAAAATATTTCTTATTAGGAGGTTTATCTTCTTGTTTAATTTTATTAGGGTCAGGTTTAGTTTATTTTTATACAGGATTAACTAATTTAGAATCGATATATAGTATAATCTCAATCTCAAATAGCTTAAATATCACACAAGGTTTAACATTAGGTTTAAGTATAATAATAATAGGTTTTTTATTTAAAATAGCAGCAGCACCGTTACATAATTGGGCTCCAGATGTTTATGATGATAGTCCAACTATTGTAACAATATGGTTAACTATTATGCCTAAAATAGCCATCTTAATTTTCCTATTAGATCTATTTATAGGAGGAACATTCTTATCTAATAATATTAATAGTAATTCAATTATAGAAAATGAAGTCTTAAATTCTTATGGTTTAGTAGAAGTAATTGGTTATGATACTTTAAAAAATTTATTATTAATAAGTTCTTTATTTTCATTAATAATTGGAACTGTAGTAGGGCTAGCTCAATCTAGAATAAAAAGATTACTAGCATATAGTACAATATCTCATGTTGGTTTCTTATTATTGGCTTTAGCTATAAATAGTGAACAATCTATAGAATCTTTCATTTTTTATATTATTCAATATTCTGTAACTAATTTAAATACTTTCTTGATTATCTTAGCTTTAGGTTATTTAAATTTTTTCAATAAATTTAATTTAAATAAAAAAGGTTTTAGATACGGAATATATTCGGATACTAAAAATATTGAAAATATGGATATAAGATATATAACAGAATTAACTGGTCAATTTTTGACTAATCCTATACTTAGTCTATGTTTAGCTATTTGTTTATTCTCAATGGCGGGTATTTTGTGAATGCCTCTTACTCAATAAAGTAAGTTAAGTTCACTATATGCTGGAAACCCTTAAAATTTTGAATACTCCCTTTGGAAAAAAAAAAGTACAGTAAAAATTTCAAGTATTGTATTAAGGGCAATCAGCAGGAAACCAAATTATACTATAAAGCATTAAAGATTTAACAAATTGGAATGTTTATAGTTTAATAGTAGGTTCCTCAGAGACTACACGTGAACCATGTATAATATATTTTATTATACTAAAGATATAGTCCAAATTTTAATAAAAATAATATTCAATTTTGTCGGGTATTTTATTTAGTTTATTAAATATTAATAGTATGTTTTTTTATAATGATCATTTTGTAAGAAGTTAAGTAAAACATTTAGCTGAACATTAGTTAGAACAACTAAAAAAAATTTTTGTTTTTATTTTATTTTTTTTTTATTATAAAATTATTAGTTATTTAATAAATTTTCCTTTGTTTACATATAAATATAAGTGTGTTCCAGTATTTATTGATTTATATTGGCTCCAAGTAAGTAAAGAATAAAAAATACAAGGGTAACAGATAAACTTGAGCAATTAAAATTACAAATGAAAAGTCATTCAGTGTTAAATCACAATAAATATTTAGAATTTTATTTTTATTAAAATTGATTCCACCATTAATAGGATTTTTTTCAAAACAAATGGTTTTATATTCAGCAATACAAAGTGGTTATTATTTTATGTCCTTAGTTGCTATTATAGTTAGTGTTATTAGTGCTTCATATTATTTAAAAATAATAAAAATTTTATTTACAGAACCTGATGTTTCTACCTTAGACTCTAAAGAAAAAGAAATAATACATTCAGAATCCGTTCAAAAAGATTCAGCTCCTTATTTCCCTTTATCTAAAAATATACCTTTTGTAAATATTCACGATAATTATTACATTTCATATTATGTTACAAATTTTCATAGTTTCTTAATTTCAACTTTAACTTTATTAATTTTATTATTTATTTTAAAACCTTCATTGCTATTAAACAGTACTCAATTGTTATCTTTATCTTTATTTTATTGTTAAGAATTGAGAATTTCAACTTTACTAGTTTTATTTATTTTTGTTCCTATTTTAGCTTTATTGTTATTAGGTTTAAACGTTTTATTGGCACCAAGTAGACCAGATGAATCTAAAGTTTCTCCTTATGAATGTGGGTTTTCAGTAATACATGGTCAAACTAGATCTGTATTTCACATTCATTTTTATTTAGTTAGTATGTTATTTCTTATTTTTGATTTAGAAATTGTATTATTATTTCCATTAGCGGTTAGTCTTTATCAAGTAAATTATTTTGGATTTAGTGTTGCTGTTCTATTCTTTTTTGTATTAACTATAGGATTCGTATTAGAAATTGGTTCTGGTGCAATAAAATTTATTGATTTAAAAAAAAATTGAGTTTTTTAACCCCATTCAATCTTTCTGTTTTAGCTTGCCTTCTGTTTTAGTTTTAAATATTTTTATATTAGTTTTTTTAACTAAAATATTTTAAAAGAGAGTTATGAAATCTAAATCTGTGATTAAATTAATTATTTATTTAATTATTTAATTTCGTGAAAGTACTGGGTTTGTTTATAATATATATATATAGCTAAATAATTAGCGGCAATAAAATAGGGTAAATTTTGTTAAATTAAAATTAAATAGATTAATCTTTACTAAATAAATTTAGATGTTTCTTTTTATTGAAAATCTTATTAATAAGATTTAATAGAGATAGAATTTTAAAATTTAAATTTATTAAAGTTAAGTAAAGAAATAAATAATATTGAACACTTAAGTATGTTTATTAAGTTTTTTAACTTAAATCTTATTAAATTTTTTTAACTTGAACCTGACACCTATATTTAACCTGTGAATTTTTAGGCTTAAATCAGAATAAAAACTTATAAAGTTTTTGATGTCACCGAATCTGTCTTACAGATTTATCTAACTCTTAATAGCTGAAATAGTTTAAAGGGTTAAAACATATCACTCATGACGATAAAATAAAGGTTCAATTCCTTTTTTCGGCTGTTTGTTTTATTTTAAAATATTCAATTGGCTTAAAACTTGGTTTAATTAAAAGAACCAATGAGAGAAATATGGGTTTAATGTATTTTCTATTTTTTAAAGTGAAAAAAATTTCAATGTTTTCAAGTCAGGGGGGGGGTAGGTAATTAAACAAAACAAAAATTTTTGTTTTTTATTTTTTTTTTTTACTAATTTTGTGTATTTTTGATTGACTTTCAGGAGTTTATATCCTTCTTGAATAGAGAGCTTTTTGGAGGATGCTAATTTTAAATTGTTTGTTTTTAATTAATTATTTAAATTTTATTTTACTTGTTGTTTTTACTACTTTAAATTTTATTTTATTGTGTAGCAATTGGAATCGAACCAACAACTTTTTAGTTAAAAGCTAAACACTCTACCAATTGAGTTATACTACATTTATGGGGCTAAAAATTTAATAAATTACATGTTTTGTAGTTCTATTGTATTTATGTTTTGTTGTACTTCTAAAGGCAATTGTAGATAATTATATATTAAATAAACTGTTCCGCACAAAACAACTAGAACTAGTACAGAAGTTATTGATAATAGCGCAATAGTCGCTGGATCTTTCAAATCTGTGTGATTTGTTGAATCAGTAATGTTATTTGTAATTGTATTAGTAACATTAGTTAAATCTCTAGCAGAAATTTGGTTATTAATTACTACATTATTATTTTGAGTTGTAACAGTAGCTAAATTCTCTGAATCTAGATTAGTTAACAAGTCATACATAAAGATAGTAATAATAGAAGTTGCTAGTAAAATAAATAAAGTAATTAATATATTTTTAATTTTCATATGTTTTATTTTTATAAAATATTCCCTAACTACATTATAGTTTAAGAGTGTTTAAAAGACACTTCTCTCAAAACGAGATTCTTTTCCGTAGATTACAATCCTCAAAATAAATTTGAAGAGCAGCACAGAGGTGCTATTTGGGATTTAGATTCTAAACAGTTGTAAAAGAACACCAACAGGGTTGGGATAGTTCTTAACTATAGGGTTAATAAAGCTCAACTACTCGTTGATAACTTTATTACTTGTACCTACAAGTTTTCCATCTTTGAACACAAGATTTCGTTTACTGTCGGTAGGTTTCAAGCTGTACGCCGATTTCTTAACCGAGATTGTACTTTCAGTAAGATTGTTAAACCATTTTTTCTGTTCAACTTTAGTAGAACTATCTTTAATTAATAATTCTTCTAGTTGACTTACAGCAACTTTGGTTTTTAAACCTTTTACTTTGGTAAATTCAGTTCCATCGATTTCTATACCTCCGTATACTTTAGGACCAAGTGCTACAAAATTTTTAAGCATTTTTTCTAATTTAAATAAACCAATTTTTTTGTCATCTACTAGATGATCTTGTAAAGGTCTATTTAAAAAAGCAGAGTCTGTATCAGTATAATACAAGATATAGTCCGGATGGTTTTTAATCTCAGACATACGTACCCTAGCATTAGCTGTAATTGCTGATGCAATAGCTATATTAATTTTAGGAGTTCTTGAGAAATCTACCCAATAAGAAAGAATGGTGCTTTCACCTAATTCTACTTGATCGACTAAATTTTCAAGTCCAATTTGAGAAATGAAAGAGGAAAGATCTTTATTATTAACTACAGTGTAGTTTAATAATTTAGGTTTCATACCAAATCTTCCAACTAAAGAATTTAGCAGTAGTTTTGCTATTGTATACCAAGGATCGTTTTTAGAAACATGTTCTTTGATTGTATTTAAATTCTCAACATATGAAGAGAAAATCTCAGAAGCTTCGAACAAGTAACCCTCTAAAATCTCAAATTTATATCCGTAATTTAAAGCGTTCATTACTTCTCCTATGTAATACCAACCAGTCCAAGTACCTTCGGGGTAAATAGTTACCCCATTACATTTGTAAGGTAAAATTGGATTAGCCAGTCCTTCAGGAGAAGTCACTTTAACTTTTAGAAATGACAAGTTTTCAACTAAAAGTTTAGCGTATTCAGTCATTTTACGGATATCTCCTCTGAAATAAGCTATTAGTTTAGTCGGATATAAGTTAGAGGCCATAGCATTAGGGTACAACGCATTCATATCGTATTCATAGACCACAGTGTTATCCGGATTAGTAGGAATATACATGTCCACGAGCCCTCCATAGTAAGCTTGACAAATATCGTCGTAAATTTTACCTGTTAATACAGGAATTTTTATGTTTTTAGGTAGAAAATGCGCTCTAAATATTTTTAGAGCTAAACTAGGAAGAGTAGAAACTGAGGATATATTAATTTGAAATCTCTCAAAAATAAATCTTGCAAAAGTTTCAATAACTTGATATAGTGCAACACAATCAATTTCACAATACTTAACAGCTTCATTTCTAAGACTCCAATTATTATTGATGAAGTTTTTACAATAAGATTGGTATTCTGTCAATGAAATATTATCGAAGAATCTAAAACTAGGTACAGAGCCTACGTATCCAAGTAAATTTTTAGTAACAAAGTTGTGTGGGAAAACACTTTTAAGTGTTTTAACATTGAATGTTTTTGCTAAATTACTTAAAGATACTGGTAACAGTAAATAAGAATCTTTGAAGTTAATAATGTATGAACCATTAGGTCCATATAGTACTTTCAGATTGATAAATTTACCGTTTTTAATAATAGGTTCCACTTTAGTTTCTTTATGACTAATGATATTTTTAAGTATGAAAATAAGATCAAATTCACTAGAGTTATGAATATACACAGTTTTCTGATGATTTTTTCTAGTTAATAAAGCTTTTAATACTTCATTCATTAAACTATCTACAGAATTAAAATCTGTTCTGAAGAATGATTTTGAATCTTTACCGTCAAAGAAAGACAAACAATAATGAGACATTTTACTGTCCTTGTTTATGTAAGTTTCAATATCTAAAGTTAGCATATTTAAAGTGAACTTTTTAGCTGTTCGAGCTTTAGTGAGTGACTCGTTAGAGCTAAACAATCTTTCAAAAATAAAATAGACTTTATTGTTTTTTATGTAATAAAGTCTTTCACCTACTTTTCTAATAAAGCTACCGTCTATAACGTTAAGTATACGATCAGTGAATCTTTGAACCTTCAAATCAGTAAAGTTAGAGAATATTTCTACAACTCTATTAACTTGGTCTAAGAATTCTACTGTTACATATCTACTGTATTTAGTAACTGCATCGAAAGCTAAATCTAAAACTTTAATTCTACTTGAATCAACTGTCTCAGTTTTAGTTCCCCAGTTAGAGTAGTCTGTGTTAAGAGGTAAGTTAGCAGGTATTTCATCTTTGAAGTCTATGTTCTCTAAAACATCTGTAGCTAAATCTTTTTTGCTAATTAAAGATATTCTGTTGGAATAGTATTCTTCTGAGACGAAAGCTAAATTAAAATATAAACTTTCAGCCGGAACTGATCTATACCGATTTTCTAAAATTGAATATTTCAAATTTAAATAATCTATATAGTCTAGAGGTTTAGAAAGATCCATAGGGAACCGTTCCCCTACACTGAAGATCTGACCGTTAACTAATTTAATATTAGTAATAATAAAGATAAAACCTTTATTATTTAAGTCTACAATTAATTTATGAATTAGCATAGAAAAGTTTATTTCACTTCCTATATCATATTTAAGGTTTAATAATTTTAAATTATCTTTTTTCATTTAAGATTTTTTTTTTTTTTTTTAATAAAATATTTTTTGTCTTATGACTTAAATTTGACCAATTTTGAGGGAAATTTAACAACTTTTAATTATACCTAAGCATCCCGCATTACAGCACCTTTAGTTAAAATTTGAAAAGATCGCTATATTTTCAGTATAAATAATTATTACATATAAAATAATAATAATTAGTTGTTTTGTTTTTTACAGTAACAACTAACCCAATTAAAGCTGATAAATCTTGCGAGAATATTTTATTTATTAAAATTTATTAATATAAAAAATAAAATACAATTAAATTTTTGTTTTTATTTTTTTATCTTACAATTAAAACTTTACAGTGATTAATTAATTTAAAATTTATAAAAAATAACTTAAAAGAGGTAGAATTAGTTTAATTGGTAAAATGACGTCTTGTGGCGACGATGTACAGAGTTCGAGTCTCTGATTTTACCCCTTTATTTGTTAACATTTGAAAAAGTGTAATTTTAATTATTTTCTTTATAATTATTATCTCATTTTTTATTATTGTTGTAAATTTAAAAAGTTGAGTAAAATTAAAAAAACAAACAGTAAAAGTAAAGATCATTTTTGTATTATAAACCTTTCTAAGATTATAAACTAAACAAAATTTTTTTAGTGTTACTTTATTATTTTTATTTAAATATATTAATAAAGTAATTTTTATAAAAAAAAGAGAATAAAGGTTATTAAAGTCTATTTTTTTCACAAAAAATTTTGTTTATAATTTAAAAATTAAATCTACAAGAGAAGTCAAAATTTATTACTTAACTTTAATTATTTACAGATATTGTGTATTATTGTTTTTTATAAAAAAGATAGGGTTAAGTGTACAGATGGTTCTGTAGTAGACCTGCAAAGTCTAAAAAGATAAGGTTCAATTCCTTCTTAACTCTTTAATTAAACTTAGATCTATTTATATAGAGAGTCTTTGAAGAATAAGTTTTTATATTAAAATAATTTATTTCTAATACAAAATTTTGTAAAATTATCTTTCAAAAAAAAGTTTTTTATATTTATATGGTTTAATTATAATGATTTTTTTTTTCGCTAAATACTAATTAATATTTTAATTATAAAGGGAAGCAGAACTCGATTGGCTGAGTGTCTCACTTTTAATGAGCAAGGTTCCGGTTCGAGTCCGGATGCTTTCAAAAATTCAAAACTCTTTTTGAATTAAAGATTAGTCTTTTTTTATCTTTTTTTTTTGCTAAATTCTTTAGTTTAAATTTAAAATATTTTAGTTTCAATTGTAATCTTTTTAAATTATAATTTGTATTTAAATTTAGTTTACTTTTGGTTTTTTTTGTCCGTAGTAGAAATAGAGGTAAGATTTCATTTAGGATCATAAAAACAAAAACAAAAACAAAAACAAAAAACAAAAACAAAAATCCATCCTCCATGCTTAAAAATTAAATAAATAAAAAAAATTTATCTAATTAAAATATACATAAGCATAGTTATAGGGGTTTAATTGGGTTTTAACATCAAAAATAATAGTTTAAATATCAAAACACACAAAATATTTAAATTTTTACATTACAATTAAAATCCTTCTTTATTTGTAATGTTCTCATATTCTTCTAAGTTAATATATTTATATTCAAATATAATATCAACAGATGTACCATAATTTAAAGTGTCAATAGATCCACAATATTTACTAATTAAATCTGAAAGATAACAAGCTAAATTAATATTGTTTTTATCATTTAGTAAATCAACTGGAATATTATTAATGTTGAGTTGAGTATTATTGCTATTTGTATTTTCATAGAAATGCCACTCATGTTTATTACCAACAATTGTTTTTAATCCACATGATTGAACTTTAATCTCTAACAATATATAGTAATCACCTTCTTTCTCAATATTATTTAAAAAGTTAAATATTATTTTAAATGGAAAATCATAGTTATATATATTATTAACATGATAAAAAGTATAAATATATCATTAGGTGTATTATTAATATTTTTAAAACTTGTCTTAACGTTATTCCATTTATTATTAAAATAATATCTAATTTTATTAAAAATAATTTTTAAATAATCAACAGGAATATTTAAAACTAAAATTTTTGCAAATAAAATAATTGTTGGTATGTAAGGCAATAATTTTCTAATAATATTAGCTGCTTTAGGTAAAATAAATATGAACATATTTATATCGCTAATATCAGCTTCATCTTCATCCTCCTCAGCTTTAGTCACTCTCGCTAATGGAGATTTTAATGCCCCGGGCATTTGTCTAGGTGAGGAAGTATCCTCTCGAAAATATACAGATGCACCACCAGATGAATCTGATCTATCACCAGGTACAGCATTTGTTAGCCAAGCAGTTTTTTTAGCCGTTTTTTCAATTCTATCAATTATTGTTTTAGATATTCTACCTTTTTCTATGGCTTCATAAGCCGTTACAAAAATGGCAACTAACTCTTGTTCACTTCTATTAGAACATTTGATATAGTATATGATATCTTTTATTTCGGCGTTAGTCGCGCTAGATTTAATACCAAAATGATTTACTAGTCTTTCTCTAATTACATGTAGATATTTTCTAGTTTTAGGGTAAGTCATTTCTAAATCTACAACTGCGATTTCATCTGTTTCAGCAGCACTAGTTGAGGCTGCGGCACTAGTTGTAGTTTCTGCAATTGAACCTAGACCAAGAGATTGTAACATTTTTTCTTTCTCTTTTTCCAAATCTTCAGGTCCTTTAAAACCCTCATCATTTCTCGATCTAGTTAGATAATCTAAACCAATTTGTATAAAATTTTTTCTAACTGCTTCCTCAGGTGGGGTGGTAGTTTCTAGTATTTCTGCAGGTACAGCTTTATTTCCAGAGAACCAACCTTTCACCCGTTCCCACATAGATTTTTGACCTGTTGGAACAAGTACAGGATCTGCAGGTGTTGTAGTTGAAGGTGTGTTTCCACCAAAAGGCCACCAATTAGTAAACAATCCTTTAACTGAATCAGGTATTAATTTAGAAATTAGTTTTTTAATATTAAAGAATTCATTAACTTTATCTTTAATATCAACAAGTATTCCTAAAGTAGATTTTACTTGCTCTAAGAAATGATAACCTACAGCTAACGTTGAAACAAATGCACCAGCTAGAAGGACAATTTTGAAAATATCTCGATATTTTAATTTATCTAAGTAACCACCCTCAGTATTTTTAGGTAAATATTTATCTCTTTCTCTTAATTCTCTTTCTGCTCTAGCTCTTTCCATTTCTTTTTCAAGATATTGGGCACGAACTTCTTCAGGATTGTAGTTGATTTCATCTCTTTTTACAGAAGGCCACAATTCTCTAATTTGTTTAATTTTGCCTTGGTTTTCAGGAGATTTAGATAGTCTTAGTTCAATTTTAGCTAACAATTTATTATAGTTATCAAGAATATAATCCCAAACATTAAAAACTGAATCGAAACTAAGTTCCGTAATTATTACCCAAAAAGCAGAAAGTAAAGAAATGAAGAAGGTTGCATCATATTTAAAACCTGAGATACTACATACTATTGAATATAATATGGTAAGAATTGAGGAAAATGCACTCCATTTAACGATTACTCTTAATAAAATACTTATAGTTTTAAAATATTTCATATTTTGTAATCTATTTAATAGGAATATTTTCAGCAAAGCACCGGACAAGGAAGTTAAAGATTTAAACAAAAGATTTTTGTTTATTTTAAAATCTTTAAGGTAGTTATTGAGAAACTTAGTTATATTTTTCATTTTATTTTTATTTTAAATTAGACGAATATCAAGGGTTTATATAATAAAACCAGGAAAAAGATTAGTTAGTTTATAAGTCAAACTTAACAAAACTTTAATTCATTAGATTTATAAAATCTATCACATTGTATAAAAAGAAATGTAATTTTAAACAGGCTTCTAGGAATATACAAAAGATAATATTAGTCATTGAGATATTAAATAATTTAGCTTGAGAAGGTCGCAAGACTGTATTTTTACTTAATATTGTTAGACACCATATTACGTATAAACAAGAAACGATTAAAATAAATAACCACAATGCAATTAGATAATATCCAATTAAAATTATTAACATTCTCATTTTGATTTAATTATAGACATATAACAAGGGTTTCTGGGAGAAACCCAAGGAAAAGACTTGATTATTAATATAGGGATAAATTAGTATTTCAAAGAACAATGTCTTAAACTGAACATACTAATTTAAACAAAACTTTTATTAAAATAGTTCTACAATAAATTTATTGTTTATTATAAACTATTAAGAGTAAAAATTTTATTATATTAAAAATAGTTTATAACAAAAATTTTGTTTTGTTATTACTATTACTTTTATAAAGATTAATTTATCGTCTATTTTTATTTAATTATTTTTATAAATCATATATAAGAGTGTATCATTAAATATCTCCAAGTAAATAACTTAGTTTAAGTCAGGTAAAACAGCTAATTTAATTAGCAGAGTTTCAGTTCAAGTCTGAAAGTTAGTTGAGATATATTTAATGGATATCTCCGCAAATCTAAACTTTCAGGGTGCTGTACTAGATAATAAATGCGTCAAACCCTCTATAACTCTAAATTAACAAACCAAAAAATGAAAACTAAAGATATAATCTTAAGAAAATCGCTTACTTCCTCCAAACTTAGAATTAGATTAGATGTTCTTTTCAGAACACATGAATTTAAATCGAATTATATTAATGCGCATGTGCAAATAATCTTAAATAATGATGATGTAATTAATTTAAATGAACAGATGATCTTTAATGCAACAAATAAAGAAGAATATAAAACCTTTATTCAAGTAAATGTAAATAGTTTTAGCAATATCTTTAAAAAAGTTAAAAATGTATCAGCTAGAAAAATTATTTTATATTACATTGAGTCTGATAAAGATGCATATGACAAATATCTTGAATTAAATCAAAAAAATTTGACAAAAGATATTAATAGCCCCTTTAATATAAACAGAAGATTTTATTCAACTAATTCCTTAACTAATAAAATTTATAGTTCATTAGCATCTTTAGGTACTAGATTTTATTCTACTAATTCTAAGGTTAAAACAAAATATAGTTTTACGAATGTTGAGTATCCGATAGCGGAAAATACAATCTTAAGTGATCTAACTCCATATTATGAAAGATTTATTACTGAAAATAAAGTTAATTTTGAAAACTATATATCTATAATCTGTCAAATTAGAGAAGTAGGTAATACTTATTATACAATAGGTGAAAGATTCCCAATTGATATTAATAAACCACAAGATCTAACAGATTATTCAAATTATATACAGAACAAATGGAGTATATTAGAAAGAAATCAATATAATCCAAATTTAGCAATGAGTATTTTATTTAATTATACAAATACTACTGTTGATAATTATTCTTTACTTTCAAATAAATTTAGAATTGTGCAGGATATTTCAAAATTAGAATTAACTTTTAAAGATGATTCTACCTTTAACTTTCCACTAAACACTTTCTATAGTTCATGGGGTGACTCTATGGTTATGTTGGAGTCTGGTATATTCAATGTAAAGAATCTTTATATTGATTTAAACACAAATTTAAATAGATATATCCAAGTTTCTACTTTATCTAAAACTGTAACACAGATTAATTTATTCGACTCAGAAAGTAATATTAAAATAACTACTTTTGTTGATAAAATAATAAGCAATAATGAATTTATAAGACTTATTGGCAATAAAACTTATTATGTTAAAGATAACAAATTATATTTTATTTTTGAAAATTTAGTTTGTGATCAATTTATTAGTAGAGTTAAACCTTCAAAAGGAAATGTTATATTTAATATTATGACCTTAGATGTTGAAACTTATGTGGATGAAAATAATCAAATGAATATTTACTGTATTTCATTATATGATGGAGTGTCTGCTAAAACATTCTATCTAACAGATTATAATAATATACATTCATTAATTAATGAAGTTCTTAAAACTATCTTTACAAAAAAATATTCAGGTAAAAGTATTTATATACATAATTCCTCAGAATTTGATATGATCTTTTTATACAGTTATATCATAAATTTTTATGATGTTAAGATCAAACCAATTATTAAAGATGGTAAATTTATTAATCTAGAGGTTGAATATGGTGATACAACTAAATATAAAGTTAACTTTAAAGATTCATTATTACTATTAACTAGTTCACTAGCTAAATTATCTAAAACTTTCAATGTTACATATACCAAAGATATGTTTCCTCATAATTTTGTTACAAAGGAAAATCTTAATTACATTGGAACAGTTCCAGAAATTAAATTTTTTGATAATATTTCAGAGGTTGAATATAATGAATACAAATCTAGATTTAGTGATAATAATTGGTCATTAAAAATTGAGGCAATTAAATATTGTGAACTAGATTGTAAAGCTTTATTTGAAGTAATAGAAAATTTTGGATTTAAAATATTTAAAATGTTTAAAATTAATATATCTACTACTCCTACATTACCTAGTGTCTCAATGAAAACATATAGAACCAATTTTATTCCTAAAGGAATAAATATAGCCAAAATTAGTGGACAAATGTTTGATAATATTCATAAAGCTTTTTATGGTGGACATGTTGATATGTATATACCAACTAATCCGATTGGAACTCAGGTATTTGGTTATGATGTTAATTCATTATATCCTTATGTAATGAAAGTTAATAAATATCCATATCAATATATTGGGCATTTCTTTGGGGATATCTCAAAAATGAGTCAATACTTTGATTTATATCTGAAATGTTTAGGCTTTTATAAAGTTATTATAACTTCACCTAAAGACATTTTGAACCCAATTATACCAAAAAAAGTTGATAACACAACAGTCTATGGAGTTGGTACTTGGAAAGGATGGTATTATTCAGAAGAACTAAAAAATGCAGCAAGATTTGGGTATACCTTTGATATTTTAGAGGGATATCTATTTAAAGCTGCTGATTTGTTTTCTAAGTATATTGAAACTATGAATCAAATGAAAGAAAATTCTGTTAAAAACTCACCCGATTATGTGATTGCTAAATTACTTTCTAACTCTTTATTTGGTAAATTCTCTATGTTTAGAGATTTGATTAACTATGCTGTAGTTGAAAAAAACAGTGTAGACAAATTTATATCAAATATTGGCTTTGAAAATTTAGTGAATAAGGTTAATATAGGTAACAAATGTTTAGTTTCATATAAACTTCAATTCCAAGATGATCTTAATATTAATATCGCTATCGGTGCTGCAGTTACCGCTAATGCTCGTATTTTCATGACTCAATTTAAGAATAATCCGGATTATATTCTATACTACTCAGATACAGATTCTGGCTTTTTTAATAAACCTTTACCTGATTACTTAGTAGATAGTAAACGTTTAGGAGCTCTTAAATTGGAACATGTGTTAAATAAATTTGTTGCATTAGGTCCTAAAGTTTATGGAGGTATCGACCTCAATGGTAATGAATTTACTAAAACTAAAGGACTTAAATCTAAAGTGAGTGTTAGTCAACTAGAAACATTGTTACAAGAAAATGTTTCTTTAGATATACCACAAGAAAAATGGTTTAAGAATTTAGTGGATAGTAATATTGCTGTTAAAGACGATCTTTCTTATAACTTAAGAGCTAATAATAATAAGCGTGAGCTATTGTATAAAAATGGAATACTAGTTGATACTGCTAACAAAGATGTTAGCGATTAATTAGCTGTAAGATTCAACATTTTAAATAAAATTTTAACCCCCATAAATGTAGTATAACTCAACAGGTAGAGTATTTATCTTCTTAAATAAAGAATATTGGTTCGATTCCAATTACTACAAATAAAATAAATTTAAAGACTCAATTTAATCATCGACCCTCTTAGCGATTTCAAAGACCCCAGTACAGTACATACTTTGTTAAATAATTTTCATCTGACACTCAGCAAAAGTCAATCTAAAGATATGAGGGAGTTGGCTCTATATATACCTACTTAAGAGATGTTTTATATTGGGAAATCTTTATTATAATTTGTACTATAATATTGTTAGCATATCTAATACAATGAAAATCGTAGATATTACCCCAGTGCAAACCCTACTTTTTTGACATTTTTAGAGGCAGCACCTCCATAAATCAATCTAAAACGATGAGGTACTTTGAAATAGGGTGTATAATACCTACTTAAGAGAGCTTTAAAATTTTATATTGGGAAATCTTTATTATAATTTGTACTATAATTTTGTTAGTTTATCTAACACAATGAAAGTTCAGCCGAATAGATTAGGTCAAAATTTTAAATTAACTAACTAAAAGTAGTAATAAATCTAAAAACTAAAATTTAAAATTCTAGTTTTTATTTGTATATATATATAATAAAATATGCAAATTAAAAAGATCTTTGCAAGATATTTTTATTTTTCTTCAAACAAAACTTTTATTAGTTTACAATTTATATTTGAAGGAAATAATTATATAAATAAAAGGCCTTATCCTTAAGTGGTGTTCAAAAAATTAACACAAATGTAACATATGCTAAGTTTATTATTATTAATACCTATTATAGGTTCAATTGCATTACTTCTTGTCACAGATGATCATTCAGGAGATAAATCAAAAAAAATAGCTTTAGGGACTTCATTACTAAATTTAGTTTTATCTATTTATTTATGGATTCAGTTTGATTCTAGTACTAGTCAATATCAATTCGTATATAGTTTCAAAGAATTAAGTTATTGTCATTTAAATATAGGAGTAGATGGTTTATCTATTTATTTTGTACTACTAACTACTTTTTTAACTCCTATAGCTTTACTTTCTAATTATAACACTATAAATAATAATTTAAAATATTTTTTAATTTCATTTCTAGTTTTAGAAACATTGCAAATAGCATTATTTGTAGTATTAGATTTATTATTATTTTATGTATTTTTTGAGTCAATTTTACCTATATTATTTATAGTTATTATTTTATATGGTTCAGGTGCAAATAAAGAAAGATCTGCCTTTTTATTCTTTTTATATACTTTAGCTGGTTCTTTATTTATGTTATTAGCTATATTAGAAATAAGTAATTATGTTGGTTCAACAGATTTTCAATTAATTTCTTTATCTGAAATAAATTTAGATAGTCAAAAATTCTTATGGTTAGCTTTTTTCTTAGCTTTTGCTATAAAAACACCTCTTTGGCCTATGACAGGTTGGCTATATAGAGCTCATGCTGATTCACCTTTAGCTGGTTCTATTTTACTAGCAGGTACTATATTGAAAATGGCTACTTATGGTTACTTACGAGTTTTAATTAACTTTTTACCTGATGCTTCACATTATTTTAGTCCCTTAGTTCAAACTATCGCTTTAATTACTATTGTATATGCTAGTTTAGCTACAATTGTTCAACAAGATACTAAACAATTAATTGCTTATTCTAGTATATGTCATATGGGTGTAGTTGTTTTAGGTTTATTTTCTAATACTATACAAGGAATAGAAGGAGCTATTTTATTATCAATTGCACATGGTTTTGTTTCACCTGCTTTATTTATTTGTGTTGGTGGTGTAATATATGACAGAACTGGTGTTAGATTAATACCATATATTAGAGGTTTAGTATTATATATGCCAATATTTACTATATTATTCTTCATCTTTACATTATGTAACACAGGTATTCCTTTATCACTTAACTGGGTTGGAGAACAACTATCTTTAATAGGTACTTGGGAAAGAAATCCTTTAGCTTCTATTATAGGTGCCACAGGAATCCTTTTTAGTGCTATATATAGTATTTGGCTATATAATAGACTCTCATATGGTTCCTATAGTCCTTATTTAAAACCAATTAAAGACATCTCAAGAAGAGAATTCATCTTATTACTATCTTTATTAATACCTACTGTAGTATTAGGAATATTCCCTAATGTAATATTAGAAACACTACATGCATCTGTAACTACATTATTATATAATTTACCTTGTTTAACCCCATTCTCTAATTTTGAAATTTTAATTTTATGATCAAAAATATTATGTTTTTTTAAAAGCTTTCCAATATACGTAATTGAAAATATGTTTAGTAAAAAAAATGACAAACAACTAAATTATAATTGGCTAATGGTTTTATAGAAAGAAAAATAATTTTTTATTAATTAAAACTGGTCTTTTTAAAATTTTAAGTTCAAATTGTTTTACATTTTTATAATATACAAGTTTTAAATTATGTCTAAAACATTTAGGTTTGGCTACCTTTTCTACTTCACAGGCTAAATTGCTTTAAATTCTAGCACTTAGTCGATTACTCTAAAAAAAAAAGAGTACAATCATAAATTAATTAGGATCTTAGATAAACAAGATCTTCTTAAAATTAATAAATATTTAAACTATATTTAGTTTAAAAAAAATTTTTGGTTTTTAAATCCTTTATGTTAGTAATAAACATGCAAGCCTACAAAAAAAAAATTTTTTTCAATATGATTATTAAAAAATTTAATATTTATATATATATATATACATATTGTAAATAGATCCGGATTGTAGGACTTAATTGAGTGAAATAAATGTAAATAAGCTAATAAACAATTAAGGGTAAGGTTGAATAAAAACAAACAATTTTAGGGTATATACTACTTGTTTTTTATTTTATATTTTTGTTTTAGTAGTATATAAGGATAGTAATTGGAAGTGGTCCAAAAATGTTAGAACAAAAATTTGTTGGACATTAAAAATTTATAATTTATAGTAAATAGCTCAGGATTGTATGACTTATTTTAGTTACAAAAATAACTATCTTTATTTATACACATGTTGTATTTAAGGTATAACTTCCTTGGTTTTATTTATATTTTTTGTTTTTAGTAGTAATAGTATATAAGGAAATGAAAAGTAAGTGCCTCGTTTTTAAATTGAAATGAAAAAATGAATTTTAAATTAAAATATTAATAATATTATATATAGTTCAGGATTGTACTACTTACTTTATTATATTATATTTGTAATTATTGTTAAAATATAAACAAAAATTAAGATGTTATTTTACTTAGTTTGTTTGGTAATTTGGGATTTAGTAGTATATAACTCTCTTTCTTTCTTACTTTCTTAGTATCTCTTTTTATAACTATTAAAAAGTTCAGAATTGTTATTTAAGATATATAGAAACTATACCTTGAGGCTCTCCTGGAGCCTCCTTAAAAATATTTATCTTTTTATTTTCTTTATTCGGTCCTTAGTTATTTTATGAACTTTCTTTTGTTTTATTTCTTACTTAAGCGAGCGATTCTTTATTTTAATTAAATTTGTTTTTTAATTACTTGAATTTTATTAACAAAAAGTTGAGTGCGAGCGATTTTGTTTAACAAGGGGAAAAGGATTCTTGTATGAATTATTATTAGTGTGAACTTTCTTTCTTTTGATAACACAAAAAATATTTTATTTCTATGTACTTTTTTAAATCTAATTTCTTTTTCTATTAATTTAATATTTCCCTCCTTACTCAAGCGAGAGCCCACAACAGCGGGAGCGAATTTTTTATTTTATTTTGTTTTTTCATTTTTATTAAAGTTCTTACAGGGTTCTTAACTCAATTACAGGGGTTAAATACAAAAATTTGTTTTTTAATTACATATTTTGTAGTTCTATTGTATCTATGTTTTGTTGTGCTTCTAAAGGTAATTGTAAATAATTATATATTAACAAACCTGTTCCGCACAAAACAACTAGAACTAGTACAGAAGTTATTGATAATAGGGCTATAGTCGCCGGATCTTTAAAATCTGTGTGGTTTGTTGTTGTCTCAGAAACATTAGATGTTAGTGTGTTAGCGACATTTTTAACAGAGTCGAGATTTCTCACTGAAAGTTGATTGTTAATTGTTGTAACATTGTTAGAGTCAGATGCAGCAATTAAGCTATCAGCTTTCAAATCAAAAAGGAAATCTAAAACAAATAAAGTGATTAAAGCAGATGTTAATAGTATTATTACTGCTAGTAAAATTTTATTATTTCTCATTTTGTTTTTTTTTATAAAAATTAATCTCTTAACTTTTTAAAGAAGAACAAGAAATGATTCTTGTTTAGAAGAAAGTTAATTAAGCTTAAGCAAATTCTCTGTTTCCCTTTACTGTAATAAGAAAAAAAAAGTTAATAAAAATAAAATATAATATAATATAAAAGTTTGTACAAGGAAACAGATCTAGCTGTTATTGGAATCGAACCAATTTTTATTAATAAATTAACATAACCTTTACAGCTTCTGGGGTTTAAACGAATGTGTAAGATCTTTTTAATTTTCTTTAATTATTTTACTGCTAGTAGCTACAAGGATACCTTTTCTAAAAATAAGATTTCTCTTAGAATCGGTAGGTTTCAAACTGTATGCGACGTCTTTTACTGAAATTGTAGCTTTAGTTAAGTTATTGAACTGTTTCTCCTGTTCAACTTTAGTTAAATTATCTTTGATCAATAATTCTTCTAGTTGACTAACAGTTACTTTAGTTTTCAATCCTTTTACTTTTGTAAATTCAGTTCCGTCCAAATCTATACCTCCGTACACTTTAGGACTCAATGCTATAAATTTAGAAAGAACTCTCTCTAATTTAAATAGACCTAATTTTTTATCATCCACTAGATGAGCTGGCAGAGGTTGATCTAAAAAACCAGAGTCAGTATCTGTGTAATAGATTTCAAATTTAGGATTATTTTTTAATATACACATGTGAACCCTAGCATTAGCAGTAATAGAAGCTGCAATTGCAATATTAGTTTTAGAGGATGTAGGATTATCCAGCCAATAAGAGACAATAATATTATTCTCTAACTTCACTTGATCCACTAGGTTATCTAAACCAATTTTATGCACAAAGTCAGATAATTGATCTTCACTTAGTACAATGTGGCTCAACATTTTAGGAGCCATTCCAAATCTACCGGACAATGAATTTAATAGTAATTTAGCAATTAAATACATAGGGTGATCAGAAGAATATTGTTCTTTAATAGCATGAAGTTTTTCAACATAAGCTGAAAATAAATCAGCGCTTTCAAATAAATATCCCTCAAGGATTTTAAATCTGTAACCATATTTAATAGCATTTCTAATTTCATTAGAGTGGTACCAGCTTACCCAAGAACCAACACCATAAACTGTAGTACCATTAGTTTTAAATGGTAATATAGGATGTTTAATGTCTAAAGGTGCAGTTACTTTCACTTTAATGAAAGACTGATATTTTTTAAACAGGTTTTCAAATTGATCCATTTTGGAGATATCTCCAACAAAATGAGCAAAGATTTCAGTAGGATAATTAAAAGCTCTCATGGCATGAGGGTATAAACCATTTACATCGTAATGATATACTAATTTATTACGAATGTTTTTAGGTATATACATATCCACATGTCCTCCGTAATATGCATTACGAATATCATCGTAAATTTTACCGCTTATTATAGGTAAAAAAATCATTTTTTTTAAAAAATGTGTTCTAAATATTTTGAAAGCTAAACTGGGCAATGTTGAAACAGATGAAATATTTAATTCAAATAAATCAAAAATAAATTTTGCAAAACACTCAATAACTTTGTATAGAGCAATGCAATCTATTTCACAATATTTAATAACTTCACTTTTCAATGACCAATTATTATTGAATCTAGCTTTATATTGATTATATTCAATGATAGAGATATTATCAAAATATTCTATTGAAGGAACATCACCAATAAAATTAAGATTATCTTTATTAACAAAACTATAAGGAAAAATACTTTTCAAAGTATCCACTTTAAAGAATACAGCTAATTTTCTTAATGAAACTGGTAGTAATAATAAAGAATCTTTCAAATTAATAAAATAAGTTTTATTTGAACCATATCTAATTTTAAGATTGATAAATTTACCATCTTTAATTATAGGTTCTAACTCCACTTCTGGATAATTAGCTATGTGTTTTAATAAAAAGATTAAATCAAAATTACTTGAATTGTGAATATAAATAATTTTCCCTGAATTAGCTTTAATTAACAAGTTTCTTAGTACCTCAAAGATAAGTTCTTTAACTGAATTATAATCCGTAATATAAAAAGATTTTGCACTTGAACCATCATAATAAGATAAAGATAGTAGTTCCATATTATTTTCAGAATTTAAATGAGTCTCAATATCTAAAGTAAGCATATTCAGACTAAATTTTTTGTCTTTTCTCCCTTTAGAAATTTTGTCTTTAGGATTGAAAAGTTTTTCAAAAATAAAATGTACTTTATTATTAATAATGTGAAAAGATCTTTCTCCTATTTTTCGAATAAATTCACCTTCAATTTGATTAATAATAACATCTGTAAATTTCTGTACTTTAGTACCGACAATATTAGAATATATTTCAACTACTCTGGTTTTAGAATCTAAATAAGTGATCAAAACTCGTCGATTTAATAAAGTACCTTGATCTATCTTCAAGTCTGCAATTTGTAATGTTTTGGAATCTAACCACTTATTTACTCGCCCCCAAGTATTATAATCAATATTTAAAGGCAAATTAGAAGGAATTTCATTTCTGAAATCAATGTTTTCTAATGATTTAACTGCTACATTTCTATAATCTAGTTTACTCTTAGAATTATTATAAAGTTCTTCACTAATTTGAGTATAGTTAAAAATAATATTTTCAGCTTTTACTACTTTATAGTGATTATCTAATAAGGCATATTTATTATTTAAATAATCAATATATGCCATTTGTGATTCTGGCTCATTCAGATCCAATGGGAATCTAGTTCCTAAAGAAAATCTATTTCCGTTAATCAGTTTCACATTAGCTATCACTGAAATATTACTTAAAACTCTAACTTCAGAAAAGAATTTTTTTGTTAAATTAGTTAAATTTAATTCTGATTCTGAAATAGGGAACACTAAATTAATAAATTTAAATATTGTTTTAGATGGCGTTGAAATAGTAGACAAAAATCTTTTTCCTAAACTAGTTCTTCTTGCTGAGGAAAATAATCTTCTACTAAAACCACTAAAACTTTTTTTATAACTATTATAATTTTTAGTATCAGATTCAATATAGGAGATAACTATTTTATCCCCACTATTTAATGATTTGCTTTTTAAAGTTAAAGCATCAAGTAAACTATTAATTATAGTTTTCACTTCAGCTTTCTCTTTACGATTAATTAAATTATCTCTAAGTAAAACAGTCATTTCATTTTTACTAATTAAACTAATATTAAGTTTAATAAAATTACTTTTTAATAAATCTGTTTTTTTAAAGAAATTGTATAAATTAATTCTAATCATACGATTAGTTATTTTGCTTGCTCTAAATGTTATATTATATTTTTTCATAAAATTTTAATGTATAAATTATTTTTACTCTTCTTAAAATGAAAGAGCTATCTCTGTTTATAAAATAAACAAGAAAAAGTAATTAAACTTACGTGTAATTACTTTAACAAGATGAGATATTACTGGTTAAATTTAGGCTTGGTACCTATATAATTTGGTTATAAAATATTTTTGTGGCTATACAAGCCGTGAACAGATTGCCCCCTATTCCTTTCTTACCCTTAGTAGTAGTATAAAAGGAACCGTATACGATTTAGCAAAAGCAAAAAACAAAATAAAAATTGTTAAAAAACTTAAAAAGTAGGCTCTTTTCCCTTTTTACCTGTTCTTTATTTTATTTTAGTCTACTTTTCTTTTCTTTCACTTTAAAATTAATTAAGTGTGTAGGGTTTATAAAAATTTACCCGATAGTTTCTAACGCATTATTTTAAGTCTAATGCTAAGACTGTCAGACACTATTGTTTTTATTATCTGGATTAACTTATTTTCAAAATAGAAATTAAGCTATCCTGCTGTAAACTATCTTTGTTACACGAAGTATTAGAAGTTTTACGTCTTATCTAGGACGAAAGTTTAATAAGATCTTAAAAAAATCTTATACTTTTAAGTGTATTGCAGATAAAAGTTTTATGTTTACAGGGGTTAAAGGGTATAAGAGAGGAATGCAACATAAGCAATAGCAGAAAAATTATTTAATTTTATTAAATCTAAAATTAGTAGAATCTTTACTAATTACTTTCTTTACTTTCTTGTTCCTTTTTATGAAATGTTCTTATAGGGTTCTTAACCCAATTACAGGGGATAAATACAAAATATTTAATTTTAATAATTTACATATTTTGCAGTTCTATTGTATTTATGTTTTGTTGTGCTTCTAAAGGCAATTGTAAATAATTATATATTAAATAACTTGTGCCAAACACAACAACTAGAACTACCACACCAGTAACACTTAGAAGAGCTATAGTCACCGGATCTTTAAGATCTAGGTGATTTGTTGAATCAGTAATGTTGTTTGTAATTGTACTAGTAACATTTTTAACTGATTCGATATTTCTCATTGAAAATTGGTTGTCAATTGCTGCAACATTATTAGAGTTTGAAGCTGCAATTAAGCTATCAGCTTTCAAATCAAAAAGGAAGTCTAAAACAAAGTAAGTAAATAAAGCAGATATTAAAAATAATATTACTGCTGGTAAAAATTTTTTTATTTTCATTTTTTTTTGATTAATTAAATATTAATCTCTTAACTATTTAAGAAGAACAAATTGACTCTTGTTTATAAAAAGAGAGTTAAACTTATACAAATTATCTGTTCCTGTGAAAAACAAATAAACTAAAATATAATCTTTGAAAATTGCAACTGTAAGGATGGAACAGAACTAGCTATTACTGGAGTCGAACCAGTTATTAAATATTACAATTTAAATTACCACAATAGCTTTATAGGGTTAAAAAAGTTAAAAGATGAAATATAAATATATCCGCAAAAAATGTAAGAGTGTGGGGAATAAGTTATTCGTTAATTGCTTTATTGCTAGTCCCAACTAAAACTCCGTTTTTATAAATCAAATTACGTTTGTTATTGTTAGGTGTTAAGTTATACGAAGAATCTTTAACTGAAATAGTACTATTAGTTATTTGATTAAACCATTTCACTTGACTAACATTAATAGAATTATTTTCTCTTAATAATTCTTCTAGTTGAGCTACAGTTACTTTAGTTTTTAAACCTTTAACTTTAGTAAATTCCAATCCGTCCCTATCAACACCCCCATATACTTTGGGACCTAATGCAACGAATTTACGAAGCACTTTTTCCAATTTAAATAAACCTAATTGTTTAGTGCTTTCAAATTCAGCAGGTAAACGTTTATTTAAAAAGATAGAATCTGTATCAGTATAATAAAGTATGAAGTCAGGATGATTTTTGAATAGACTCATATAAACCCTAGCATTTGCAGCAATAGCAGAAGCGATAGAAATATTAATTTTAGGTATTTTAGGGAAATCCAAGTGAGAAGATAAAATAGTTTTATCTCCCAATAAAACTTGGTCAACTATATTATCTAATCCAATTTGAGCTATTAGTTTAGAAATTTTAGAATTATCTACAACTTCATGCGTTAGTATTGAGAGTTTCATACCAAATCTACCGTACAATGAATTCATTAATAATTTAGAAATCAAGTACATTGGTGAAGTTGGATGAGATAATTCTTTGATAGAGTACATAGATTGTACAAAAGCTGATAAAATCTCACAACCTTCAAATAGGTATCCTTCTAATATCTCAAATTTATACCCATATTTCATAGCGTTTCTAACTTCTTCAATGTAGTACCAACCAGTCCAACTACCTTCAGGGTAAATAGTTATACCATCTACTTTGTAAGGAAGTATTGGATGAAGTAGCCCACTAGGAGCAGTTACTCTTACTTTAACTACGGACAAGTATTTATCAAATAAGTGTTTGTAAGAATCCATTTTGAGAATATTACCTCTAAAATAAGCAATAATGTTACTTGGGTAAATGAATGTCTTCATTACAAACGGATAAAGAGAGTTCACATCGTAGTTATATACTTCTTCTCCTTCTGGATTAGTTGGTATATACATATCCACATGTCCTCCGTAATAAGCTTGTGCAATGTCACTATATATTTTACCAGTTAATACTGGTAATTTAATATTTTTAGGCAAAAATCTTGTTCTAAAGATTTTAAAAGCCAAGCTTGGTAATGTTGAAACAGATGAAATGTTTACATTAAATTTCTCAAAGATTAACTTTGAAAATGTTTCTACTACTTTATATAGTGCAATACAATCAATTTCACAATATTTGATAGCTTCATTTTTCAGATTCCAATTATTATTGAATGTTTTACAATAATCCTTGTATTCTGTATCTGAAATACCATCAAAGTAGTTAAAACTAGGAACAGGTCCTACATAATTAAGGTTCTCTTTATTAACAAATTTGTGAGGAAAGATACTTTTTAAAGTCTCAACCTGAAATTGTTTAGATAATTTACTTAAAGATGAGGGTAATAATAAGAATGAATCCTTAAAATTAAGATTATAGGTCAAATTTGGTCCATAATGAATTTTTAAATTTATGAAGTTTCCATCTTTGATTGTTGGATCTACATGAACTCCTGGATGATTTACTATATATTTTAGTAAGAAAACAAGATCAAAATTACTAGAGTTATGAATGTAAACAGTTCTCTGTGTGAATTCTCTAGATAGTAGAACTGAAAGAACAGCAGATATTAAGTCCTCTAAAGACTTATAATCTGTAATATAGTAAGAATAAGCTTTATTTTTAATACCATCAAATATTGATATACAATAAATTGACATTGTATTATTTTCATTGATATATGTTTCAATATCTAATGTCAACATATTTAAAATACGGTTTTTTGCAGCATTGGCCTTAGTAATTTTTTCTGTTGGTGCATATAAATTTTCAAAAATGAAATTAACTTTACCATTTTTAATGTGGTAAATACGATCACCAACTTGTCTAATAAAGTCATTATTTAGATAATTAATTATTTTATCTGTCGCTCTCTGAATTATAATATCAGTTGCTGACGAATAAACACTTAAAGATCTATTGAATTTATCAAGAAAAGTTACTAAAACTTGTCTACTTAGATTAGTGTTTGAGTCCATTGTAAGATTTGAAACTTTCAATAGATTTGAACCTAAGCGTTCAGTACACAAACCCCAAGAGGAATAATCTGTATTAAGGGGAAGGTTAGCAGGAACCTCCTCTCTAAAATCAAGATCATCTAAAGCCTTAGAGTTTTCATCTTTAGACAATAGAATGTTCAAGGTTTTATTGTAAAAGTCCTCAGTAACATGTATATAACCAAAAATAATTTTTACTGGTCTATCTATTTTATATCGATTTTCCAATATAGCGTATTTTTGGTTTAAATAGTCGACATCTCTTAATACATCTTCTTCATTAGAAGGATCAAATGGAAAACGTGAACCAATACTACAGTAACCGTCGCTTAAGAATTTTACATTAGTTATTACAGAGACATAATTTTTATTTGGTAAGTCTGATATGAAGTCTGACACTAGGGCCGAGAAATTCAGTTGCCCATCAGCCAAATCATAGGACTGGTTTTTGAATTTCGCATCTATTAAATGCATATTTTTGTTTATTTTCATATTAATAACATATTAAAAATTAATAGTGTCTAACGTACGTTTAGAGTCTAATGCTAGGACATAAAACATTTATCTCGATGTATTAATACATTCTATATTCAGTAATAGGATCAGAGATAGGAGGGTATAAAGATTATTCCTTGTATTAGTTAAAAAATAATGAAATAAAATTTCTTTATTTTATTAATAAGTTTTATTAATAGGGTTCATATAAACCCTATAGAGAATTTTTATCTGTTTAATAAAACAGTTTGTTTTAAATTTTGTGACTGACATATTCTTCAAAAGTAATATATTTATACTCAAAGAATAAATCAACTGAGGTACCATCTTTTATGCTGTCAATTCTAATGCAATAGTCTGAGATTAATTTAGAAAGATAACAAGATAGATCAATATTATTTTTATCATCAATTAAATCAACTGGGATATTATTAATATAAAAATTATTGTTATTACTATTTATAGATTCATAGAAAGCATAATCATGTTTATTACCCACAATAATCTTATAATCACACGATTTAACCTTAATATCTAATAAAATATAATTCTCACTAATTTTCTCAATATTATTTAAAAATTTAAAGATTATTTTAAATGGAAAATCATAGTCATAAAAATTGTTTATGTGATAGTAAACAATAATTTTATCTTCAATTAATGGTGTATTGTTATTTAATTCTTTATTAAAGAAACTTTTTAAATATTTTTGTATTTTATCAATTAAATTTTTCATTTTATTTTTGTTTAATTAAATCAATTTTAGATTGAGAGAAATTAGAAGTAATTTATCAAAGTTAGTTATAGGGGTGAAAATAGTTATTATATACCTAATTCTTCGTATAATTCCTTTAAAAAATTATCATGGAATTGTTTTCTGTGTAAATGTTCTTTATTTTCATATAAAAATATTTCACTTTCCAATAACCCCATTTATGGGGTTTATATTCAAATCCCCAAGGTTTTTGTGACTCATTATTTAGAACATCAAACGCGTGGGATCGAATTGGAAACCATATGCTGGTGGAACAGCTGGAGGAGTACCACCACAATTTCTAAATAAATTAATTATATTAGCAATTAATCTATGTGTACCAGTAATTGGTCTGTACATGCTGTAACAAAAAGCTACAATTGAGTCTATATATGGAATGTTTTCAATTAAATTGTGGAAATATAGGTCAATACCTATTAGACTTAAAGTTAAAACTACTATTCCTAAAAATATAGTAGTAATTTTTTTTAGCTGGTGTATCTATTAGTTCCTTAGGCTTTGGTAAATCGAAACCAATAACAAACTTAAAAAAACTTTTTATAGAATTTGCCAAATTAAATAAAAAATCAAATCCTCTTAAGGTTTCTGACCAAAATATTCCTAAGGCTGAACATATTAAACTTATAGACCTTCTAATCAACATTAAGGAGATAGGTCTTAGAGCATAAAATATAACAGTAAATGCAACTGTACTGAAATATCTAACTAAACCATCTCTTGATCTAAGTATTTCTCTCCAGAGTGGTGCTACTTGATTAATTAATTCTCTACCTACTTCAGGTGCTTGTTGATTTATATATTCAATAGGATGTCTAATTGCACCTTTTAAGGCCCATATTCCAGCTAATGTTGGAAATATACCACACGCAGCCACAAATGTAGATGTTACACTCCATAAACCAAAAATTACAGGTTGTAATTTATTTGGTAAACCTAACAATCGTCCAATTGGAACTAAGATCATTCTTGCTAATAAAAAGAAGGGACTAGGACGACGATAAGTCAAAGTTGAAAGTATTGATTCTTGAATATTATTATTTCTTTTCATTTGTATTTTATTTTTATCTCAATCTTAAAATCTTGGTTTTTTGTTTATCAAACCAACAAAATTTTTTATAGATATTTTAATAGAGATCTATACTTTTAATTGAATTAATAAATTCCCCCAAATTACAGCTTTAAGCTCTTAAGATCACTCTCTCTTTAGTATATATTCTAAAATAAGAGTATATTATTAAAAAAAAAATATATTTTTTACATAAACATTCAAATTATGTAATTTTTGTATTAAAATAATGTATACTCAGAGGTTTGTTTAATTTAACTGAGTATAAATAGAATAAATATTGACTTTATGATGCATTGTAATATATAAATAAAATGATAATCAGAAAATTTATTATACCAAAAGATTTAAGTAGACTAAGCTTAAGAGCATATGTATTTAGATTCTTTAGATAAATTAAAAATAAGTATCAATACATTAATGTTTTCTTAACAATTAAAGGTAGTATTGATTGTTCTTTAGGTAATAGAGTAATTTTAAATACCAATAATAAAGATGAAGTTAGAAGTTTTGTTGAACATTTAGCTGAACAATTATATGTAACAAAATTTACGCCTAAATCTAAGGATATACTATATATAAATTATATTGAAACTGATAATCAAGCATATACTAATTATATAGCTAAAATATCTAAATTTGATTAATTTTGTTATAGATAATTAAAACTACAAACCCCTTTCTTTTTATATGTTTTACATATTTTAATTGTTTTATTTTTATAAATCACTTGATTTTATATATATTCAAGAAAAATCTAACTTCCTCAAATCTTATTTACTCTCAAATATGTTATAATACTTCTAATAGATTCACACTCATTTTAATTTTTAATCCTTAAACTTTAGTAAATTCATTACCATTAATCTCAATCCCTCCATAAACTTTAGGTCCTAAGGCTACAAATTTTGTCAAAACTCTTTCAAGATTAAACATTCCAACTTTTTTAGAATCAACTAAATGTCCAGGTAATGGTTTATTGAAGAATACTGATTCTGTCTCAGAGTAATAAAGTTTAAATAAAGGGTTGTTTTTAAATTCTGTCATATAAACCCTAGCGTTAGCTGTAATTGCTGAAGCAATAGAAACGTTAATTTTAGGAACATTAGAGAAATCAAGCCAATAAGAAAGAATAGTTTTATTACCTAATTCAATTTGATTAGCTAAATTTTCTAAACCGATTTTTGATATAAATGTTGAAACATCTGAATTGTTAACCAAGGTGTGGCTAAGCATTTTAGGTTTCATACCCATTCTTCCATATAATGAATTCATTAGCAATTTTGCTATTAAATACCATGGAGAATTAGGTGAAGAATTTTCTTTGATTAGGTACTTTCTTTCTATAAATTTAGAAAATAAATTTGATCCTTCAAATAAATAACCTTCTAATATTTCAAATCGGTCACCGTATTTTTTTGCGTTGTTGCTTTCTTCGGAATAATACCAAGCAGTCCAACTTCCTGTAGGATATACAGTTGTCCCATTTTATTTATATGGTAAAATTGGATGTTCGATATTCTCTGGAGCAACTACTCTAACTTTAAGTATTGCTAATGATGATTTGAACATTTTATTGTATTCAGCCATTTTTTCTATGTTACCTTTAAAGTATGCCAATATACTTGTTGGATATTTGTAGGTTTTCATAGAGTATGGATATAGAGAATTCACATCGTATTGATATACTAATTCTCCTTCTGGATTAGTTGGTATATACATATCAACGTGCCCTCCATAATAAGCTTGACTAATATCATTGTACACTTTTCCGAATAATACGGGAATTGTTACATATTTGTCTAATAAATTAGTTCTGAATATTTTAAACGCCAAAGACGGCAAAGTTGAAACAGATGAAACATTAACTTTAAATTGATCAAAGATAAATTTAGAGAATGTTTCTATTACTTGATATAAAGCAATACAGTCAATTTCACAATATTTAATAGCCTCACTTTTAAGATTCCAATTATTGTTCACAAATTTTTGTGAGTAAGTTTGATAATCCTCTTCAGAAGTATTAGTAAAGTGAATTAATGAAGGTAAACTACCTACATAGTTAAGTGTATCTTTTGAAACGTATTTATGAGGAAAGATACTTTTTAAAGTTTCAACCTGAAATTGTTTTGCAAGTTTACTTAAGGATACAGGTAGTAATAAGAACGAATCTTTGAAATTAAGATAGTAAGTATTTTTAGGACCATATTTGATCTTCAAATTAATAAATTTTCCATCTTTAATTATAGGATCCACACTTACACCTTCAAGATTAACTATATGTTTAAGCAAGAAAATAAGATCAAATTCACTCGAATTCTGAATAAACACAGTTCTTTGTGAATAAGCTCTTGTAAGTAAAGTTTTAAATAATTCAGACATTAAGTCCTCTAAAGACTTATAATCTGTAATATAGAATGACTTAGATTTTTTACCGTCGTAAATAGATATACAATAAATACTCATATTATTATCTTCTTTGATATATGTTTCAATATCTAAGGTTAATAATTTTAGTGAGTATTTAGTATCTTTTTTAGCTTTAGTAATAGTGTATATAGGCAAAAAAAGCAACTTGGAAAAGTTTTAAAATTAATCATTTTTGTTATAAAGTACAATAAAAACAAACGTGATCACATTTGGGGTTAAATTTTACAAAAAGTGCTGTGAGATTGTTTACAAACAAAACAAATGAGTTTTTGGGGCTTCTTCTTCTAAAATTGAGTTAAACCCAAATACAACACACCAAAAACAAAATGAGTTTTGGGGCTTCTTCTTCTAAAATTGAGTTAAAAACAAACAAGACAAAACAAAAAAAACATATTATTTTGGGGGTCCAGAAATGTATATCTTAGGGAGTGTCTTTACCGTCGGTGGTTTTTACATGGACAACCCCATCTAAACCGAGTTTGGTCTTTTTACTTTTATTTTAGTTGGGAAAAATTCCTTTGTATGTGGACCCCCGTCGGTTGAACTAATAACCATCTGAGCCCTTTGTTACATTTAACGCAGATTATTTTTGTAGGTGTCTTTGTTAATATTCGTTGTACTCTCTTTTGGTTGTTAAGGTCTTATTCGGGTGTTTGGTATATTTCTACACAAATCAGGGGGTAAAACTTAAAAAGACAACTTTAGCTGTTGGACTATTTATTAAAACTATGTATTAAAAATTGATTAATCTTTGATTAATTTAAAATATTGTTAGTAATTTTAACAACATTATTAAAAACGCTTTTAAGAATTTGTTTCCCTCTAAGCAACAGTCATATTTTAAAATAATTAAGAATGTTAATAAAAATTTTAAAAAGTAAAAAACAAAAAATCTTGAAATTTGTACACTCAGCAAACTAATTGCAGTTCCCCACGCCAGCTAAGTTTGTTGGATTTTGAAAAAAGCACTTTTTGTAATTATAGGTAAATTTTGAATTTGGCTGTTTTGGAGGATTTCCTGAATTATTTTTTAAAAAATATAGTTTGTATATGCTCTAGGTAGTATATATTCTACTAAAAACCCATTCCATTTTATAAATAAATTTAAATTTGAATTTTAATATATTATATATATAAACAAGTTATATTTTTGGTGTCTCAAATCTCTTTTTATATAAAATCTTGTATAAAAGTATCGATGTGTAATATAGAAACTAACATCAAAATTATTAATTATAATTAATAATTAAGTATTTCAAAGGGGTTATTAAGGATAATTAGCAAATTTATAAGTAAGGAGGCATAAGCCTAATGCTACATTAATTAAGTGGCAGTCCTAAGGGAAACCTTTTATATAATACTTCCTGAAGTAAATCATTTTAGTAAGGAAAGGAAAGGAAATCAACCGAGACTCCGAAAGTAATGGTGAGTGAAATCGGATTAGCCCGTTATATTTAAACAGTGAAAAAATACACTTACAATTTTTTTAGTTCAACTACAAAAAGTTATAATTGTACCAAAGAAGGTAAAAACCATAGTCCTGTAACTATTTAAATATAACTAATTAAGCCTATTTTCAAATAGGTACTAATTAAAAAAAGTACGATGAGAGAAAACTTGTCGGAATATAGGGGAACCATCCTCTAAGGCTAAGTATTATAAATTTAGCGATAGTGAACAGTACTGTAAAGGAACATGTGAAAAAGTATAATATAAAATTAATGAAATAGATATTGAATTAGTAACTCTATAAGCAGCCGGAATTAAATTAAAACAATGACGGCGTACCTTTTGCATAATGGGTGAATTGCTTGCCCAAAAGAATTGAGAAATTCTTTAATAAAACTGACTCATGACCGTAAAGGTCGGTGTTATTTTACAACAAAATAATGCTAACGGTGAAGCCTAAGGATTTAAGGTCTAAGGTAATACCGTGGGAAGCTATAAATCGTAGGAATAAGTAAATGATTTTACTAAGTAAGTTTACTAATAAATTTACTCTTTTTATTTGCCCTGTAACGACTTGGTGGTAAACCACCGGACCGATTAATTGTGTTTACAAAAACAAAAATCGGTAACACGTCAGCACTCAATCATTCCAATAAATCAAGGTGAAAAATATAGCCCTTAAGGGCTATATTTTAAATAATAAATAGAAATATATTATATAAATATAACAAATACATACTTAAAACTGTTTAGTATCTAAATCCCAATCAGCACTCTTGTGCTAGGCTTGCTTTAAATTAATATTAATGCAAGTTTGTAATCTATCCTCCTTTTTAGGAATCGCAAAGTCTGCAATTATTAACTTATGTTTTTAATTGTTATTTAATTAATCCTATGTGTGATTAATTTAGACAATATAGTTTGGTAAGAATAAAAAATTTTTTTAATACATACGAACAAATTGCTTATTAGATTTTATAGAACATCTTCAAAATTTAATTTAAAACTTACTTCTGAATTAGAAGAAATTATAATAGGTCTTATGTTAGGAGATCTGCACGCTGAAAAATTAACACCGAATTCTAATACAAGATTACAATTTAAACAATCTATTAAAAACAAAAATTACATTGATCATTTATATTCTTTATATAAAAATTATTGTAATTCAGAACCTACAGTTAATACTTCATTAGACAAAAGAGCTGGGAAAAGGGATTTAAATGTCTCAATTAAATTTTGGACCTCTAGTATACCTTGTTTTAATAAATTTAGAGAACTATTTTATGATAGTTCTGGTAAAAAACATGTACCGCTAGAGTTAGAAAAACTCCTAGAAGTTTAGCTTACTGGGCAATGGACGATGGTTATAAAACAAATAAGGGGTTTTACTTTTGCACCGAGTCTTTTTCTTTTGAAGACAACCAAAAATTAAGTTTAATATTAAAAAATCGGTTTAATTTAGAATGTGGTATTCACAAACATACAAACGGCCATAGATTATATGTGTTTAGTGGTTCTAAGCACAAACTATTAGAAATAGTAAAACCTTACTTGCTAAGTCATTTTACTATAAATTTCACTTAGAATAATTTATATTTAAACCCTATCGGTTTAATAATCTATAAAACAAAAACTATTTATTATCAAACATAATTCACCTAAAATTTATTTGAGTTGAAGGTATAGTCTAATCCAATATGAAAATATTGGTACAAATGCAGCAAGTTAATAGGAATAGCAAGGTTAAGAGCCTTAGCGAAAGCGACTAAACGAATTTAGGATAGTAAAATAAATTTTTTACAATTTGTTTTTAATTAAATTTAATTAAAAAAGAGTAACACCTTAGGTTAAATTTTAACAAATTAAATTAAATTTGTATAAGTTATTAATGTAAGTTGTTATTTTCTAAACTATAGTTTTGGGTAAGTTATTTCTATTAGACCCGAAGCTAGATGATCTTTTCAGGGCCAGATTATTAAGGATCGAACGGGTGAATGTTGCAGAATTCTCCGATGAGCTCTGAAAAGCGGTGAAATGTTAATCTAATCTAGTGCTAGCTGGTATTCTTCGAAACATATGTAAGTATGACATCCAATTAAATTTATGGAGGTACAGCACGGAAATTCCAAACAAGTAATATTCTCTTTACAGCCTTTAGGTTTTTGTAAAGTTTTAATATTATGCGTTCAGGTTGCGGGGATCTAGTACATCTTACCAATGGAATTTAAACTCGGAAGTACATAAATTGATGTTGGATATTCAGACTGCTCATGATAAGTTGGGTAGTCAAGACGAAAACAGTCGAGAACACGCTTTAAGGTCCCAAATGATTATTAAGTGAAATTAAGGATGTCCCAAATTGTAAGCAGCTGTAAAGTGAGCCTAGATAAACGACTACTGGGCTCATCTCACAAAAACTAAGCTATATGCAAGGAAGCCCTAAAGATGTTTTGCTGACTATCTTTATAGTTTAAAGTAGCAGAAATAGTAAACATATGTAATATTATGTTAAATAATTTTAATTATTTACATTTTACTTAAATGGGTAATTTGCAGGAAACCAAATATTATTTATAATAAAGTAGGATCCTCAACGACTATACGCTTAGAATAGAATAAATCAAATCTATTATGACATAGTCTAAACAATTTATGAAAATAATTGAATAGGCCAAGAAAGGAAAGGGCCTCCCCAAATTTTTCTTTGTATTCCTTTTGATTTAATGTTTGATTAACTAGAAAGTTGTTGGTTCGACTTGGATTTATTCCCTTGCGTAACTAAGAGGGCTAGCACCCCGACCTTAGTTAAAATAGTGAAAAAACATTAAATTTGCAAAGTAAAACAAAAATATATAATTAATAAAATAGCTACAAATATGACAATACGACAGAACCAAAATTTTATAATTTCTGCTGGATATATAAGCGGTTTAACTCAAACAGACGGTTCCTTTTTTTGTTCTATTATTTCATCTTCTAAACATCGGTTTGGCCTTCAATTTAGACCTAAGTTTACTATCACAGCTGATTTAGACTCTAAATATGTTTTAGATAATATTCAACTGTATTTTAACTGTGGTAAGGTTAATACTAACCTTAAAAATCATACTGCTGAATTTTTAGTAGATAGGTTGGAAGATCTTAAAACTAAAATAATCCCTCACTTCCAAAATTATCCTGTTTTTGCGCTAAATTACACGCCTTTAATTTATTTAAAGAAATAGTTATTGCATTAAGTAATAAAGACAAAAGAACGATAGAAGGAAGAAGAGAATTGCTGAAAATGGCTTTCTCTATGAATGCAACAACAAATAGAAAAGAGGATCGAATAGATTATTTATTTTCACTATTAGAAGTTGCAGATAGTAAAGAAAATTTTGCCTAATAAAAATATAGATCTTACTACACCAGTTACACCAGAGAATATTGCGGGTATAATTGATGGTGATGGTAGTTTTTTTGTTTCTTTTCAAGCAGATGGTAAAACTGGTTTTAATATTACAACAGATAAAGCATCAAAAGCTTTATTAAAATCTGTACAAACAGAATTGAAAGGCATAGGAACTATTTTAGAAGGTACAAAAAATGAATTAGTATTTACAGTAACTGGTTTAAATCAAATTACTGAGGTTTTAATTCCTTTTGTTGATCTTCATCCCTTATTTTCAGAACGAGCTTCACATTATTTGAAATTTAAAGAAGTTAGTTTAATATTAAAAAAAGAAAGATCTTTAAGTTTAGATAAAAAATTAGAAATAGTTGAATTATGTTATGAAATGAATAAAAAAGGAAAACATCGGATGTTTAGTAAAGCAGAATATATTGAATTATTAAAACAATTACATAATAAATAATATCTTATTGATAAATATTTAATTAATATTTAATGAAGATATATTTAAATAAAGATATTTAAACCCTTTTGTTTTTTATTGTTTGTAACATTTATATTTGTAGCTTAGTAAAATTATAAAATTTAAAATCAAATCAAAAGTAGATTGGGTAGTCGCTACTTTTAATGATCGTTGTAACAACGCAGCAGCTCTTTAGATTGTGGCACTGAAAATTTAACGGGTCTTAAATAATCAACCGATAACGTGTTGGTTAAAAAATAAATCTGTTTTTATTTATTTTTTAATTTAGGTAGAAGAACATTCAGGAACGGAAGATACACAGTGTTTCATTGTGATTGACGAACTGAAGAGAGAATGCTGACATGAGTAACGTAAAAAGAAGTTTTAATACTTCTCGCCGAATACGAAAGGGTTGTAAGTAAGGTTTAAACCAACTTATGTTAAATGCGGGTCTCTAAGGTGCAGAACCAAAGTTCTGGCTGATGAGGTAGTGATAGTTTGTCTTAATGGAAGATTGGACCAAGAAAATAAATCACTTCTGAAGAATTAATAATGTAATTTATATTTTTTAAATTATATTTAAAAAGGTTACATTTTTAATTAAATGGACTGTAAATATGCTTAATTTAAGTTTTAATGTAAATTGTTATATTTAGGTGATAAGATAACAATGAAACTTAAGTAAAAAGAACTACCGTACCCTAAACCGACACAGGTTCGTAGGTAGAGAATACTAAGGCGTAGAGCTAAAAGTTGTAAAGGAACTCGGCAAGTTGTCCTCTAAAGTTAGACGATAAGAGGAACCAAATAAAATATTTTTCGGTAATAACTTTTTCTTGCAAAGCCTGGCTTTGCACCTAAGTAAGGTGAATAAGATTATTCTCGGTTTATTATTCCAACTTGGTCGTTATTAAGTGTTAACTCTTGTAGTTAAAACAAATAATGATTATCCCTTTTTCTACTTCCTTCTAGACTCTAATTAGGTAGTAGAGTGGGAAGTAATAAAATCAGCCATGATAAATTATTTGAATTTGGTGGCACAAAATCGGAGGCCTCGACTGTTTACTAAAAACACAAGAATGTGCAATGATTTAAATCATAGTATACGTTCTGAAATTTGCTCGATGCCATTAATATAAAAGAGGTAATAGGTAACTGTTACTAATTGAAAATCTGGTTAATAGCGGTCTAGTTAAGGCCGCGTGTTATGCTAATTAAAATTTTTAAGTAATAAGCTAAAATGTAAACTTGCTTTTTTTTTAATTAGTAGAAGCACTATCCACTGTATGCTAGAAACCCTTTTTTGACTTAATACTACTAGTTTTATAACAGGAGTGAAAATTTAAGTTGAGAACTATCAAAAAGGCAATTAGCAGGAAACTAAAGATTTAAGTCTTACAGATTTAAATTTAATAGGTTCCTCAGAGACTATACGTGGAGTAAAAAGAAATAGTCCATTAAAAAAATAAAGGGGCGAGAAAGGAATGCTCTGTTAAGATTAGTATCCCTTTTGGTTTTTAAATAATAACTAGAGAGAGTTATTGGTTTGACTCCTCACTTTGAAGGCTAGCCCCCTAACCAAAGTTAAAATAGTTAAAATTTTATAGCCTACTAATTCTTAAATTAAAAATATTTTAATAAATTAAAGCTACAATGACAATAATTATGACAAACCAAACTATAGGTAAAACCCTAAAATCTTTAGAAAACTTTCTAAAAACTAATTTTATTTTTACTAGAAGTCTTTATAGAGGTCTACCTAAATTAACAATAACTCCAGCAGTAACTTACAAAAATGCAAAAATTAACAAAAGTTTAATATTCAAAGATAATAAGGATAAAGCTTTTGTTTATAGATGGATTAACAAGCTAAACGGTAAAGAATACTTAGGTAGTACATCTAGTGCCAAAAGAAGACTTAATACTTATTATGATTTAAAAACTTTAGGAGAAGTAAATATGCCTATTTATAATGCAATCTTAAAACATGGACATGAAAACTTTATCTTCGAAATAATTGAATATTGTTTACCTGAAGATACAATAAAAAGAGAACAGTATTACTTAGATAATTTTGATTTTGAATATAATGTGTTAGCTAATGCTAATTCCTTGGCTGGTTATAAACACACAGCTGAAACTTTAGCTAAGTTTAAAGGGAGACAAAACCTTTTAGGATATAAACATACACCAGAAACCTTAGAAATGTTAAGAGCAGTTAATACGGCAAAAGTTCATACTAAAGAAGCTAAAGAAGTAATGAGAAATTCTTGGGCACAAAGAAAACTAAAATCTGATCTCTTAGAATTAGGTCTATTAAATGAAATAATACCTTCCAAATCTAAAAAAGGAGGAAAAATAGTAGTAGTAACAAACATAGAAACTAATGTTTCAACAGAATATAAGTCTATAAGTGAAGCTGCAACTGTTTTAAGTTTAACAAGAGTGACTTTAAGAAAATATATTAAAAATAAAGAAATCTTTATTATGTTGAAAGAAAACAACTCAGGTTTAGTTAAAGAAAAATATTTAATTACTCTTAAGGATAAAACTTAATTGGAATATAAATATTTTAACCCCCGCCTGCAGACGAAGCAGAGCTGGCGGAGCCCCTAGAAGGGACTAGAAAAGGCTTTAAAATTAAAGATAATTTAGCAAGGTAATTTAGTAAAACCCTGTGGAATTTGGTTAGTATAAAAAAGGAATAAACTTTAATGAACCTTTCTTCTTTATTTTTGCAATCGCTGAAAGAAAATATTGGAGTTGGGAGATAGTTCTTAAAGGTACTTTAATTATTAAAAATTAGGATCTAAACGTTTTTATTATTTTTTTGTAATGCTTAACTATGAGGATCCTAAGGTAGCGAAATCAATTGGCCATTAAATGTGGTCCGGTATCAATAATGTAACGAAGGTCTCACTGTCTCTACAACTTGCTCAGTGAAATTGAATTGCCAGTGCAGATGCTGGCTACTCTCAGTGGGACGGGAAATAGAAATAGACAAAAACTGAGAAAATTAAAAATTGCGACTAGATAAGTTTATAATAATAATGTGGTGAAAGCCCACCTAATAGTCCATTATTAGAGCTCAAACAGCAACCATTAAAAGTAATTTTAGGGGTTGAAGCCTGTCTTATTTTAACTAATCAAAATTGGGAAAATTTAATATTAATTGATTAAATTTAATAAGGAGCTAGGTGCTTAAGGTCAATGTAATGTGAATCCATGTTTGAAGCATAAATTTGACTGTAGAAAAACGTTCCCGTGTTTTTCTTAATGGATCTAACGTGCATATTATGTATAGTGGAGACCTAAGAGTATCATTAAAGTATTATTATAAAAACTAGGTAAGCCCAATAACAACCAATAAAAATAAGATCAAATAACTTTGATCAAATAATTAATTTAAATTTTATTATTGGAGGTTTATTCTGTGAAGATAAATAACTGTTAGTGGGTAAAGGAAATTCAAAAAAGCAAATGCCTTATTGTAATAATAAGGATAGGCTTAATAGCTAATCTGAAAAGATGCCCACTTTGAATTAGTGTTATATGTTTATAAATTTTTATATTTTAGATTTTAGCCCCAAAAAGTATATTTAATGCTTTTTTTCAGGTTTTGAAAATTAGATTAAATATTAATATTACAAAAGTATCTCTCAGACCTTTGTCTAATTAAAATATTAAAATATAAAATGGAAAATATAATAGATTTTAAAAATCACATTTCAAAATACAATAGTAATTTAAGAGATTTTACTGTTTCTAGAAACAATGATAAATTGTATCCTTGGCAGGTGACAGGTTTAACAGATGCTGAAGGTTCTTTTGCTTATTCTTTAATTAAACCTAAACTTGATTCAAATATACATTCAACCAAAATAAAATTTAATTTAGAATTTAAAATCACTCAAAAAAACCATTCTGAGGGAATTTTACATGAACTTAAAGATTATTTTGGCTGCGGTTCAATTATAATTGATAATAGAAAAACTGAAACTAAAAAATTTCAAGTTAAATCTTTAGATTCTATATTAAATAAAGTTATACCTCATTTCGAAAAGTATCCTTGTTTAACTTCAAAACAATTAAATTTTATGGATTGGAAAAAAATAGCTTTTATCATGTACAATAAAGAACATTTAACAACAAATGGAATGCAAGAAATTATTAATTTAATATCACGTATTAATAAAAAAAGATCTTTTCAAGATAAATTTAATTTTTGTAATTCTACTTTAGCTCTTAAATCTTTGTCTAAAGATTTATCTAGCGTTGAATATGATTTAGATCCTTATTGGGTACAAACTTTTATAACTAGTGAGGGTTTATTTTATAATTATGTTAGTGAAACTGAAAGTAAAAATTTTAACACAGTTAAAATTGATTCCTCTCTTGAGATAGGTCAAAACAGTCATGAGATCGCTATTTTAATAGCTCTTCAAAAATTTTTTAAAGGGGGATATATTAAACCTAAGTATAACTATACTAATTTATCAGATTGTATAAAATCACGTTTAGTTAATAGATTTATTTATAAATATACAGATTCTATCATAAAATTTGTAGATCAGTACCCAATGTTAACTAGAAAACATCTAGATTACTTAGATTGGAAAAAAATAGTAGAAATGAAAAACAATAATTTACATAAAACTAAAAATGGTTTAGAGTTAATAATACAAATAAAAAATAACATGAATTCTAAACGTGATGTTAATTATAACTCAAATATTTAAAAAAAATATATAAAATTTATAAACAAAAATTTATCCTTTTTAAGGTTAAAGTTTTATAATGCTTGAGCCGTATGCGATGAAAGTCGCACGTACGGTTCTTAGAGGATGTCATAGTTGTAAAACTTGGCGTAGCCTCAACAGACCCTATGCAGCTTTACTGTAGTTAGTTAATATGCTGATCTAGAACAATTCTAATCAATAGTGATTAGGCAAGTCGATAGACGAAAACCCGCAAGGGCGGTGGAAACCTCCAGATTGGAATTGGGTCAGTGTTTACCTTTTTATCAAAATTTGGGATAATTGACTAATTGGCAGTTTGACTGGGGCGGTCGTCTTTAATAAAGTAGCAAAGTACATCCACAGATTTTAATTTAACAGTTATTACAATATTATTATTAATATAATAATAGTATTGCACACTAAAAAGATTATTAGCTATTATAAATTAATTAATTTATTATTTATACTTTACCTCTACTGTTTAACACGGCTAAGGTAAAGATAAACTACTTCTGATTGTTGTTAAAGTAATTTAACAATTTGATTAGAGGATTAATTAGTTTATAACTAATTATCTGTTTTTTATATTTTAACTTTCACTTTTTTTACAAAAAAAAAATTTTTTTTAAAGGTATAGCTAGAAATCGAATGGAGATCAATCAACCAGTGTAAAGGTTGCGTAGAGTGTAATGGCGGTAAGCATACCTAACTGAAAGACCTAAAAGTCGACCAGATACGTAAGTAGGGCATAGTGACCCCTCGCTATAAAATGGAATAGACGGGGATCATTTGATAAAAGTTACGCTAGGGATGAATTGTTGTCCACCTAGTCTGAAAAGATTAGATAAAATACCGGGTGAACTGCAAAAACTACTTTTTATATAAAGTAAATTTGCAGCGAAGCTTATCTTAGCAATATAAATTAAAATTTATACAAATTTATGATTGGATAAGAACGTTCAACGACTAGAAAGTGAGTATTGCTAACAATAATCTTTCCAAGAGCGCCCGGCATCTAATAATTATTCGTTAGTAAATAATTTAATTATAAAAATTTAGCACAAAAAAATTATTGTCAAAAATTCTTCTAGTTTTCAATTTTTTAGATAATTAATTGGATCATATAATTTTTCCTATTTAAAGTATAAATTACCTTAATTATTTTTACTACTCAAACAAAATAGAATAAGAAACAGATGATGACATAGTCTGAACCATTTTGTAAAAAATGGAGATAAAGGATAAAGAGCCTTTATGTTAACAAAATTGAACAGGCTGATAGCCGGCGAGAGTACACATTGTCCCGGCTGTTTGGCACCTTTTGACATTGGGGTTTTTTATTAGAAATATTAATTTAGAAATTGGCTATTTGCTGGAACATCCTTAAAGCTTTAAATACTATAAATTTTATTTTTAGTGATAAATTTAAAGATTGGACAATCAGCAGGGAAGTTTTATACTTAGGATAAAGCAACCTAAGATAGTATAGGACCCCTCAACGATCACACGCCAAAAACCTGAGCTATACTTTTTGTATTCAAAGTACGGGTTGAAGATATGATCTAAACTTAACTGAAAATTTAAGATTAATAGCGATGTCGATTCATCCTATCCTCCGGGGGAAGAAGCTTGGAAGGGTTGGGCTGTTCGCCCATTAAAAGGGTACGTGAATTGGGTTGCCTTATTTCCTTTAACAATCCTTTTTAAAACAAAAAGTGAGGAAATAAACACATAAGTATTTTTTTAGTGATCAAAAAATTTAATATAAAGATCACGTTAGACACTATTTTTATAAAAATAATATAAAATATTATGAATAATTTAAATATTAAAAAATTAAATTCATTACCAGATAAACTTCATTCTGTGTTAATTGGTATAATGTTAGGTGATGGTTCTATTTATCGTTCTTCTTTAACAAGTAATAGTAGATTTGAAATGAGTTTTGGTTCTGAATATAAACAATTTGCTGAAAGTGTTGGTAATTTATTTCGAATTTTTATGAATACACCAGTTAAAGCTATTCAAATTAAAGGTAAAAATAAAATTTATATTAACTATAGATTAAAAACAACCTCTTTACCGGTATTTAATCTGTATTTTGATATGTTTTATAAATTTAATACAGATAAAGGTAAATTTGTTAAAATCGTTCCTCACAACATTTTAGATTTGTTAAATCCGGTTGTTTTAGCTTATTTGATAATGACAGACGGTAATTTTGACAAAAGTAGAAATAGAGTTCGAATCTTCACTAATAGTTATAGTAAAGAAGATGTAGAAAGATTAGCTATTGCTATTAAACACAACCTAGGTATTTATGCAGGGGTTTTACACGATCGAAAAGATCAATGGATTATAACCATAGGTGTCAAACAATTATCTTTATTGAGAGAAATTGTTTCCCCTCACTTTGAACCTAGTATGTTATATAGAATAGGTTTATAATTTATTCTGGTGTTTATGGTTGTTAACCATTTTTTAATATTGTTACTTTTTACTTATGTATAGCCCCTTTTTATTCTTCTTTCTGTTTATTAATTTTAGAAAACTATAAAACAAAAGAATATTAAGAATAAAATGATAACCGGATAAATTGCAAGAAAAACTTATTTTAGTTAATTTGCAGCCAAGCTTGATTAAGTGAACAAGTTTTTTTAATAACTTGCAAAATCAAGAAGGTTCAACGACTAACAGGTGAGTCTCACTAACAATAAACCTGACACGAACGTCCGGCATTCTTAATTAGCGAAATATTTAATTTTGCTTATTAATAGTGATGACATAGTCTGAACAGTAGCGTGAGTTACTGAAATAATGAATAAAGAATCATTATGATAACACAATTGTTAATACGACGTGAGTCAGTATGGTCCCTATCTTCTGAGAGGAAAATTAGTAAAAAGGGGGAGACCTTCTAGTACGAAAGGATCAATAGGCTGTGTTTCCATAGTGTACCAATTGTTGAAATTAAATTTAATATAAAAACCAAAATAATTATCTTTGTTATTTCTGGTTTGGTACTGAGTTTATATAGTAATAGGCTCAGGGTTAGTTTATTTAATATGTTTTATGTGTAAATAATTTTATTATTAATTACATGTTTAATGTTTAGATAAACTATTATATTTAATTTGATGTGGTAATTTTCTATTTTAATAGATTAAATATATATAAACATTGTATATATCAATTACCTTAAAATAATTTTATTTATAATTTGGCACAGTTGGGTAGCCACAAACATGGTAGATAAGTGCTGAAAGTATATCAAGCAAGAATCTATCCCCTAGATACTAACGATTGTTTAAATTAAATAAGTACCTGTAAGGTATAAATAGTATTAATTATAAACAATCACTAAGATAAGAAATAGAACATTTCTTAAATAGGATGCAAATGAAAGCTGCTGAAAAGCATTTAGTTTAGCATTACTAATTAATCACAAGACTTTATGTTAAGATATTCACACAACATTTATAATTAAACTGTAACACTTTATATAATAATATAGAGTTTTATTAATTTTAGTAAAAATTATCAAAATTAAATTTTTAATATTATTACTATTTTTATAAAATAAAATTATATAATTTTTAGCTCTAAATTTTAAATATTTTAATTAAAAAAGTTTCAGTTAAAAAAAAACAAAAAACAAAACTAAAAAAACAAAAAGTTTAAAAGTCTAACTTTTTTATGTAAAAAAAACAAAACAAAAATTTTTTTCTCTTTATTTTCATCTAAATCAAGTTTTCTGTAAGTAGGGAGTTAAATTAATTCAAATTTGTTACAACTTTAAGATACTTATTATTTTAAGTTTAAAAAGTACTTTTTTTATGAAAAGATCTTTCTATTTTTATTTTATTTCTAATGAAAATTTTTTGTGCAAAACTTAACTAAATTAGTTAAGGTTTATTTTGGTTTTTTAACTTTAAATTTTATATTAAATACCTATAATAATTTATTTTTTTGTTAATTATTTAACAATATAAAATACAAGCGGACATCATAGGAATAAAGTTTTCCTAAAAATAATAAAATTTTGTTTTTTGAAAACTATGTGAGTTCGAATCTCTCGGTGTCTAAATTTTTTATTAATAATAATTTATTATTAAGGTAATACAGAGTATAAATTTTAATTTTGTGTTTTTTTTATACCTTAGAAGCCTATAATTTAAGGGTAGAATAATTTCTTGATGAGGAATCTGTAGAAGTTCAAATCTTCTTGGGCTTAAATTTAAATTAAAAACAGAAGAAGAGGGAAACAAAAATAAAACTCTTTGTTTTTTACCCTATGACTAGCAAACTATAGCTACAACTTATTTTTAATTTAAACAAATTTAAATTATTGTTCTAATTAACTAAGTTCACTGGCGACCCAATGAAATTAATCGGGCATATAACCACAAAAAATTTAAAATATTCTAAATATTTTTAAACAATACTTATTTGTTTAACTTTTTTTTATATTGAGAATTCGGTTCTTATTGTATATTCACAACCTTTATTGAAAAATCTAAGGTATAAAAACAAAATTATTATGCTATATTGAGGTAAATTTGAACCTTTTTTACGCACAAAACAAAAAAAAAGAGTACTATCTCTTTATCTTAAAATTAAATTAATACAGACAAATACTAAACATTATAGTTTAAATTAAAAAAAAATTATTGTGTGGTATTGTTTAAATTTACCCTTAAATTTTTATAGTGTAAAATTATTTATTTATAATAAGTAATAAGGTTCCGGACAATTGGGTTAATAAAATAAAGTATAAAACAAACAAAAAAAGATGAATCGAAGTTTATTTAAAAAATTTTTAACAGGAGTTAAAAAAGGATTGACAACACCTAATTTACCAGATAATATCTTAAAGTTACAATTACATCCTATAATAAGAATTTTAAGATTTGTAGGTGGAGTTTGTACTTTACTGTTGATATCGAGTAGAGTTATCCTTTCCCTATGGTTGTTTATGCTTTTGCTCTTTTTATTTCTATTATATATTTAATATGTAATATTTTTATTACTTACCATAGAATTAAACACGTTTATTATATTTTAAAAAGTGGGGAATTGGAAGTTAAGAGTTCTTCTTTAGATAATAATACTTCTTTGAATGTATCTATTTTTAAAGAAAACAAAGGATTTAATTGTGGATGGTTACTTCTTGTCTGATTAATGATTATAGTTGTTATTTATAAAACAAACAAATCTTATTAGTCTTAATATTTTAATTTTATTAGTTAATATAACATATGAAATATTTTAAACTACTAAATAATCTAAACAATTAGCATTAGTATTAATGGTAGTAAGTTTAGTGCTAATAATAAGTTTATATATTAATAATATTAATTATTTACTAATTAAAAAATCAAAAAATAAGTAATTCAATATTTTTACCTTCATTTTTAAGGAAAAAAAAATTGGGTGTTTTAGAATCTATGAGTAAAAGTAAAGGATTACCTTTAATAATAGATTTTGATTATAAGCATATGTATCTTTATATTTTCTGTTTATTATTCTCATTATTTGATTATTTTTATATTGTAAAATAAGGTACCGTTTAAAACAAAAATTTTTTTTTGTTAATAAAAAAATTGTTATAATAAAAAAAAATATTTGTTGTTTATTTAATATCCCCTATAGAACGGGTAGGCTTTAACCCCTGTAAAAAAGATAGTTTATTTATTTTATATAATAATATTGTAGTAAGCTTTTAATTCTTTTTGTTTTTTGTTACTTACGTGAAGAGTAAAAATAAAATTTAGCCGCTATCTATGCTTTGTGTATTTTTGTTTTTACCAAGGAAAATAAAAAAAACACTACAAAAAAAAAGTAATAAAGAAAAGAATTTTCGTACTTGTCAAAACATTTGAAAGCTAAAAAAAATTTTGTTTTTTAATTACAAAGAAAGGGTGGCATAATAATCAATAATTTATAAAACATTTCTGAACTATTTATAATGTATAATAATACAAAAGATATTAATTTTAATTATTTAAATAATCAAAACTAAAGAAAATAAAATATATAGAATTTATTTAATTTATAAAGAATCTGATGAAGAATAATATCAAATTTTGCTAGCCAATTGTTTTGGGAAATAAAATAATTTTATTTTGTTTCAAAAATTCGTAATATTATTTTAAATCATATAGAAACTTAACTGTTTTAAAAAGAGAACTCACAAAATTTATAATAAAAGAAAAGAAAAAGAAAAGAAGCAACAAAAAAATTTTTGTGTTTTTTTGTTTTTTGTTTTCCCTTTTTAATTTGAAACTCTATAATTATAGAGTATAAGCTTAGTAATTTTTTTGATTAAAATTTAAATAAAGTTTTTAAAAGAGTAGTAAAGAATGTTGGTGTAAAGGGTGCACGCTTAAACTTTAGGTAAGCAGAATAAGTTCAAATCTTATACATTTTGATAAAAAAATTTTTAATCAAAAAGCGCCAAGAAGTCAAAAAAATTTAATTAGTTAACATGGTAACATATTTTGCTTTAGTTAACATTTTGTGTAACTTGTTAATTATATTAACGGTCAATTTAAATACAAAACAAGGCCGGGTTATATAGAAATATATGATTCTAATTTACCTATATGCTAGAACAACCTAAAGACTTAAACACTAAAAAAAAGAAGTAATAAATTTAAGTATGTAACAATGGTTTATTAGCAGGTAACTTAACAGGAACCTCAGAGACTGTGCGGTAAATATCTATAAAATAATTTAATAGATAAAGAAATAGTCCACCATTAATAGAAATATTAGTGCTTTTTTTTTGTTTGTTTACAAATATTTCTATTGTAAAATTTATTATTTCAGAATTTAAAGATAAATTATTTAATAGTTTAAAAATTGTTTATAATAAATTCTGGAGCGTTTATTCCTCTATATTATCTCTACCGATGGTTTATACAACTAAAAATTTAAAAATAATTAGTATAATATTCTTAATGTTATTTATATCCTTATGTTTTAACTTTGGTTGTAATTTCCTAGTTAATAGCGAGTACAGTTATATGTTTTTAATTGGAGCTGTTTTAAATTTAACCTTTTTTAAGTTTAATTTAATAGTAAGATTTTTTAATGTTTTTGTTAAAACTACAGTTTATTTTATCAAAAATAAACTACCATTTAAAATTAAAATCTCTTATTATATTTATAATATAATTTGTTTCGTTGTTTTAATACCAACTGTATTAGCTATAGAAAATAATATAATTGATTTTAATAATACTATAGGTGTACACGCTCAAATTTATTCTTACTTATTATCGGTTATATTTGCTTTAATGTATTTAGATCATACATATAGTGATAAAATAGAATATAATAAACTAGAATTAAGTAACACAGGTAAAATATTAAGTATAATTTTTATATTTTCTATTGCATATTTATATTTTATTGCTATAACTAATATCTTTAATCCTATTTTATGTGAATCTACTAGTGGTGATAATCCTGAAATAAATCAAGAATCTCAAACTGGTAATATTCCAAATAATGAACAAGATAATGGAAATAATAATAATGTTAATGATAATAATAAAGATAGCGAAAATTCGGTTAAACAAGTAGAGTTCGTTTTAGGTTCTAATCAACAACAGAGTGTGTCGGTAGAGGATGTGGGCAACATCAATAGCAAAGTTGATGGAGCAGACATTGTTAAAAAAAACTTTGAGGAATTTTCTGAAGCAATAAGAGAAATACGAAACGAAGAAATTTTTGATCTGTTTAAAGAAAATAGTACCTCCTCTTTTCATGAAGCTTTCCCTAATTTTGCTGAGGCTTATCCTAATTTAGCAAATACTGCTGCTACGTATGCTCAAGTAAGTAAAGTTATGAACGATTCATTGCCAGAAGTTTTCAAAGATAGTGCAGTATTTGAAGAATTAAAAAAACGATATATAGAAGGTAGTATATATTCTTCAAATTTAGACGAAAACACTAAATTTCTTACAGAAGTTTTTAAATTAATTACGGATAATAAAAGTGGTTTTAATAATATAAATAAAGTTTATGGTTTATTATCTTCAGATGGCAGTGCTTCTGCAAAAGAAGAAGTAGTTAGACTTGAAGGAGGTAAACTAATAATAGATTTAAACAAAGCAAGTCAACATGTCTATAACATATTTAAGTATATAATTGAACATAAACAAGATGTTGCTTTGAGTACTTTAGGTACTGGTCTTACTATCTTGTTTTATTATAGATCGGCTGTAAAACTAAATGCAAGGGCAACTGAAGTTCTAGCTAATGAATTAAAGTTATTAAAAGATGCAGATCGTTTAAGATTCTTACAGAGCCGACAAAGAACATTAAGTTACTTTAATTCTGTAGGAGGGGTATTAGTAGCAGGTGCTTTATATGGTATTTCAGCTGCTATCTCAAACCATTTGTCAACACAAGCAAAGAAACAAATTTTAGCTGGTTCAAGTTCTAGTTTAATAGGTTTTATTAAAAAACCTAAAAATTTTGATTGGTTAAAATTTTTAATTATATGTGTTTCAATAATTTTATATAACTTATTACAATTTTTAGGAGTAAAAAATCTTTCTGATCTATTCAATGTTTCTGTATTTTTATTAATTTTTAATTTAATATTTATTTTCTTTATTGCTTATTGTTCTATAACTGTGTTGTTAATAATAGATTACCCTCATGGTTTTGAGTCTTCAAAAATATTTAAATATTTACCTAAGTTTTTAAAAAACTATTTAATAGAATGTAATCAAATTAAAGATCCTATTTTAATAAAAGCTTATATAAAATTATATACAGGTATTATTTTTATGTCGACCTTGTTTTTGACTGCAATAAATATAGTTTTATTATATTTTTTTTAAACCAAACAAAAAACAAAAACAAAACAATTTTTTTTTTTTAGATTTGTGTTTTTTCACAAACCCCATTCTGCTGCCTAATAAACATTCGTTATATAAATAATTTAATGTTTTTTTTAGATATAGGTAGTATTTAAGTAATAAGTGGGGTTTGAATTCATTAATAAAACTATAATTAAATGTTTAGTGTTTATTCATAGCCCTTCTTTATTAAAAATTTTAGTTGTTTTAGTTTACAATTCAAAATTTAGTTCTATATTATTGGTTTCTATTTTTATGTAACCTTTTTCATAATTAGTAACAGTGTTTGATTTTAGCTTAAACAATTGTCCTCAATAAAACAATAAATTAATTAGAAATAATTAAGCTTATTTAATACTTATTCTAATTTAAATTGTTCGCCCTTCTGTTATAACCAACCCCTAAACCAAAAATATAATTTTTATCTAAAACAAACCAGTCAATATAAAAAAAATTGTCCTCTATTTTTAAATAAAAAAATTTTTTTTCTTTTTATAAAAATTCAAGTTTAGCTAGTAATAAAGTTGCACTAGAAGTTCACATGTATTTAAATAAATTAAATTTCGTTTCCAAATTTGTTTTAAATTCTTTTTTGTTTAGTTTTATCACTATTGTAATCTAAACCGTTTTGTCCTTGTCAGATCTAAATTTGCGATTTTATTTTTAAATTGTATTTTAATTTTACATCTTCTAATAATTAAATACCAATTTAATTGAAGTTAATTAACAAAAACAAAATCTTTTTTTAGAGCAACAAAATATTATAATGTATAACAAAGAATTAGTTCAAAATAGAAGTAAAGATATAAATTATTTACATGAAATATATACTAAATTTAATTAAGTTTAGATGCAAAATAGCACTAAATAATTAATTATTTGATTTACAGTCTAATCTGAATAACACTGTTAATTTTAATTTTGAAAATAAAGATAGTTTACCAATTAATAGATTTTATTATTTAAACGAATTTAAACATTTATTTTTAAATTTAATTTGTCTAATGATAGTATAGAATACTTTGTTAAATCTGCAGATAGCCGTAATAAATTATTAGATATTGTATAGATGTAAATAATAATTTATTAGCTTACCCAGAGTACATTAATAATGACACTAATAATTCAAATAACTCTTCAGTTGTTAGTATAAATAGAATAATAATTCATCTAATAGTTTAAACAAAAGAAGTAACAATAATTCATCTGTACATATAAATAGAACAGATAAAAATAATTCTATAAATAATTTAACTGAGACTATTAGTTATTGGACCCCAGATTCATCAGACTTTGATGTAACTAAAGATGTTGGTTCTTTCTAAAGAATTTATTAATACAATTAAAAATATTAAATATAAGTTAATTAAAAAATAATAAAAAGTAAGTTTTTAAACCCATTCTACTGTAGTAAAACTTAATTGGGAAAGTATTTATCTTCTTAAATTAATAATATTGTTTCGACTCCAATTACTACAAAAATATTAATAAATTAAAATTTTTAAGTTTAAAATTTTTAATTTTAAAATTTATTTTTTTTTTTCCTAAAAAGTTTTAGAAGAAAAAATTTTTTTTGGTTTTTAGTCTTAAATTTTTAAGATTTTTTTTTTCATAAGGTGGTATTTAGTTTTAATTAATGGGGAATTAAATTTGTAAAAAACAAAAATAATTTAGTAATTATCGGTTTAGTCTTTTTTCGCGAATCTTCTGTGTTAAACAATTTAGTTTTTTTAGTATACAAATCAAAATTTAGTTGTTTTTTTTAAGTGACTAAATTACTGAATCTTTTTTATATTTTGTGACAGTATTTGAATCTTTTTTTTTTAATTTGCTTTATTATATACATATATTTAAAATCGTCTAAATAAAATTATTAAGATTAACTTTAGCTTTGATGAACCTTTCTTAATATTTAAAATAACACAATAAGTTTGATTTAAAATAAAATAACCTTCTTTAATTTTATATTCTAATTTGAATGGCCCTAAATTATTACCGAGCCAAGATTTTTAACTTGAGTTTTATATAAAACAAGATTGTCTGTCTCAGTATAATAGAATTATCCTCCATAAAACAAAATTCTAGTATTTTAGAAACAAACAAAAAAACTTTTTTTTTAGTATTACTAATAATAAAGGTAGCAGTAAAATTTGATACTTCTTTAAAGATATTTATTTATATTTTCAAATTAGTTTTAAATTCTTTTCCTAAAAATAATAGTGTAATCTAAATCGCGTTTTTCTTAAATTTCTTTAGACAAAATAAAGAATCAAAAGTAATTAAAAGGTCAATATAAGTATTGTATTAAATTATCACGATGTAACTTTTCTAGTAGAAACTATATAACATCTATTTTCTTTGCTCACAGTTTTAAATTTAGTTTTATCTAAACTTAAACCAAATATACCGATAAGACTGTTTTAAAAATTTTAGCTGCCATTTTAAAAATTATAAAAAATTGTTTTTTTTAGAATAATTGTTGTTAAAAGTTTAATTAGATGATTTATTAGTGTAAAAAAACGTAATTATTCGTAATAATTCATTATAAGAGATAATAATTATTGCAAATAGCATATAAAATATAAAAAGAAAAGTAAGTAAAAAAAACTAATCCTTTTTTTTTTTAACAAAAGTAGGAATTTAATTTTGGTTCCGATTGAACGTTTTTCAGTAGTTTTAAGACATGCAAATCGTTTGTACATGGTTAATCTATATTAACAAAATGTTAATTAAAATTAAACAAAATTTTATTTAAATTTAAAGATTTAAGTGTACAAGGTGTACGGGTGAGTATTGTAATTGAGATACCCTTGTAGACTTCAGAAATAGAAGATAGTTCTTTTTCATTAAATAGTAAAAAGTGTTTCACTTTTTCTACCAATGAATCTTTTAAGGGTGTAAGATCCCTTTGAAAGTTAAAAAAAGAATAAAACAAAAGGTAAACTTTAAAAAAAGAAAGGGAAATTTTCCGCAACAAGGATTCAAATTACATTCGATTAGGTAGTTGGAAGGGTAGAAGCCTCCCAAGCCGACGATCGATAGTCAAGTTTGACAGAACTAATGACCACATTGGGAATGAAATCCCCCAAGTAGCGTTTTGCTACCAGCAGTCAAGAATATTAGTCAATGCTCGCAAGAGTGAACTAGCTAACTGAAATCCCTGGTGTGTCATCGGGGATAACGTAAAGGAAAATAATGATATTACTTTACTATTAGTGTCGTCCAAGTGCTCGTGCCAGAAGACTCGGTAAGGCGAGAGACGCAAACGTTATTCGTCTTGATCAGGCGTAAAGGGTTTGTAGGCGGCTTTAAGTACCTAATTATAAGTTTACTATTATAATACTACACTTGTAGTTTTATAATATTTATAAGAGGGTCAATTAAAGCTAGAATCTAAAAGAGGTTAAAACAATACTAGATCACAGGAGTACTATCCGAATACAACTAGTGGAGTGTTTGGGGCGAAGGCTTTTATCCAATAAAGATTGACGCTGAGAAACGAAGGTGAGGACAGAAAAAAGGATTAGAGACCCTTGTATCCCTCACTGTCAACGATGAATGGTAGTTACTAGGGAGAATATAACCTAGAGACGATGTTAACACGAAAACCATTCCGCCTTGTGAGTACGACTGCAAAGTTGAAAACAAAAAAATTAGTCGGTTTCGGAGCAAACGAAGTGAAGCATGTTATTTAATGCGATAGTCCGCGTAAAACCTTACCAGTTCTTGTATAAAAACTTTATATTTTTTAAAGGAGTTATTTTGTCTTCTTTATTTTTTAAAGAGGACAGGTACTTAATACAGGTGTTGCATGGCTGTCTTCAGTCCGTATCGTGAGGAGTGAGGTTAAATCCGTTAACGGACGCAATCCCTATTGTTAATTTGTACTTAACAATTTATGATTCTGATAAAGTCTCATTTGGGGCTAAGACAAGCCCTTATGGCCCTAATGAACTGGGCTATCGACGTGCTATAAAGATTTTCACAAAGTGACGCAAAACTTCTCTTAACTTTCTGTTTCAAGAATGTTAGTTTTGATTGTTTAATTCATTTTTTTAATTTGATTTAAATTTAAAAACCTAAAGAGCATAAGGATAAGCTAATCACTAAAAAAAATCAAAATAATAAATTAATGTTACGGATTGTCACCTGAAACTTGGTGGCATGAAGGAGGAATTTCGAGTAATCGTTGATCATTAGGCGCAACGGTGAAGCAAAAATCCGAGATGAACTAACCGTCTGTCGCTGGGAAGGAGCTTATTTTGGTGGAAAAGAAAGCGAAATATTAATTTATAGCATTACTTAATTACTTTGTTTAAAGTGTTCTAAGTAGTTTCAAAATTAAAAAGTTTAGCTGTTATATTTTCTAGGAGTAGTTAATAGAAGCAGTATAAAGTTTTAATTTTTAGCTCTCAGGTATACTTTATTAGAGTAATAAAGTAGAGCAGTAAAAAGTTTTATATTTTTAATATAAAATAGTTTCAATATTAATTATTATTAGATTTATTTAATCCATTTGAGTGACATCTCAAAAGTCATAGCAGGGTAGTTGTACTGGAAGGTGCAGCTGGATATTTGAGAATTAATTAAACCCCCATTCTCAAATTTAAAGTTAGATTACAGATTAATATCTCTAAAAAAAAATTTTTTGTTTTTTGTTTTTTACTTTTTTTCTGTTGGTATAGAATATAAACATAGTTTGTCTAATATTTAAATATTAATAAAAATTTAAAGTTTCTATTTAAGTTTAACTAGTGTAATTTTAGCTTTCTTTTTAATTTAAAAAATAAAGTTATATTAAAATATAAACAAAAAAAAATAGAAGGGGAGTTAGCTGAGTGGTTTAGCGATAAATTTACACTTTATTGACAGAGTTTCGATTACTCTACTCCCTATTTTTAAAGAAAACAAATTACATTTTACTTTATAGCTTTAAGAAGAAACAAAAAGTAAATACAAATAGTTAAGCTGTATTTTTCAAAAAATTTTAGGAAGTTTTATTTAAAGGAAATTATTAAGTCAAAACCTTTTATTCTTGATTTATTTTTGTTTTTTTATCCTTTTTCTTATTTATAAAAGAACAAAAGAAAGTTAACTCTAATATAAGCTCCAGAACTCCAAATAAATTGGCTATTATTTAAAAAGATTACAAATTTCAGATTAGCTTTTTAGTAAAGTAAAGAAAAAAAAAGTATTTATATAATATAATCTATATTAAAATAAATATAACGAGTATGCCGAAATGGTAGCCGGGTGAATTTTAGGTATTCATGATTTATTTGATTGTAAGAGTTCAAGTCTCTTTACTCGTAATTTCCCGAGTATAAATTATTTCAAAACAAAACAAACTGAAAATTTTGTTTTTTGTTTTTTGTTTTTTATATTACTTTTGTACCGAGATGGAAATTAAATCCGACGGTATTAAGGGTATTTTTTTTTTGCTTTTAGTTCTGCATAAAAAAAGTGAATCTTTTTGTTTTTATTATACTGAAGATAGTTATTATAATTTAATAATTTAATAATTTAAAATTTTTTAGTTGTTTAAATTTTATTTTCTAAAATAATTATTTATTTCTACAGTATTAAATTATGTATGTTTTTAGTTTTATTTCAAAGTTTTAATTAGGCAAATTAAACAAATATATTATATATAAGGTTCCTATTTTAAGAAACAAAAAATTTTTTTTTATATTTTTTTTTATATTCATATAATTTAACATAAGTTATTTTTGTTTTTATTTGAATTTGTTTTATACATCTTTAGCTGAATTGGTACAGCGTTTGCCTTCGAAGCAACTGTTTATTGGTTCGACTCCAATAAGATGTTTAACTTTCTTTTTTTTTTTTATACTTTTTTTTTGTTATATTAATTAATTTGTAAATGATTATTTCATTTATCTATTTTAAGAGCGTAGTATTAATTGGTTAGTATGGCGATCTCCAAAATCATCGGTAGGTGTTCGAGTCACCTCGCTCTTGGGGAATAAAAAAAAAAGTTTTTTGTAATTTTTTTTTAAAACCAGGTCCCGAGAACTCTAATTTTCTGACCTTAAACTGCTCTATCTATATTTGTAAAACAGTCTTTCGTAGCCAATAAACTGAATTCTGTTTCTTTCGATTTTAATAATTACAAAACAAAAATTGAAACTAATAAAGTTTAATTCTCGTTAGTACTCCCTTTATTTTTAATGAACAAAAAACAAAAACAAAAAATTTTTTGTTATCCTAAAGAAAAGGTTGGTATAGATATTACAACTCAATATTTATATATATTTTTCTATTCGCTTTATTTTTAATATTTTTTTTGTAATTTTAATATAATAGAAAGTAAATTTAATAAAGTTAATTAAACTAATTATTTAATTATTAGATTGAGTTAGCCTTAACAAACTTTGTGAAAAGTATTGGATTAGTTTTACCGAAACTTTTTGGGATATTTAAAATCTTGGCACGACAAAATTCGCCAAAAACTTTTTATAATAAATAAACATGATGATGTTAAAGGTAAACTTTTGGAAAAATTTTAAATTAATGTTAAAAAGAATGTTAAATATAATTTATAGTAGTATTTTATTTAGAGTTTCGGCTACAAGTAGTAATTTAAACGAAGAAGGAGTTAATTTACAAAAGACAGACAGAATTTACAACCTTAACGATCCTCAGACTTTAGAAAATTTACAAAACAGTTTAAATGAATTGATAGAGGTTAAAAACAAATACAAATTGACTGAAACGATCGCTGATTTTCATAAGAATTTCTCTTCGTTAGATAGACAAGCTGATCGGGTTTTAAAAAGATTAGAACAACTTGGACCACAGTATAACGAGCTTGTAAAAAATGTGGATTCTGCTGTAAACAGTTCTAGCGACTCTGGTTTTTCTTGGAACTCTTTTGTAGGAATATTTGATTCTATAAAAAATAATAGAAATAATTTTATTGACAGCAAAAATCAGTCTGACTTTATCAAATCTCCGCAAATTCAGGATTTCTTAAAAGCTCCAAAAGTAAGTAGCGATCAAGTTCAAGAAGTTTCAAATATTGTAGCACAAACTAGTGAAGTAGGTAGCGCTTGGAAACCGTTAGGTAGTGCTGGAGATGTTACAATTAATCAATTACTTACTAGTTTTAGTGATAAAATTGAACCTATACTTGAATTTATTAAAGACAATCCTCAGTTAATTAATACAGGTAAAATTGCTTTAAGTATTATAGGTCCCTTGCTAATATACAGAGGTGTTTTGAAAGCATACGCTAAAGTATTGCCTATGCCTGAGTATGGGACAGTGTCTGCAGGTGATTACCTAAATGTACGGAGAGAAAGAATGTTTTTCGTGTTAATTGGGGGACCAGCGATCGCTGGTTTTTTACTAAATTCGGTCTTACCTCCATTGAATTCAAAAGAAAGTACAACTGAACGAGTTCTAAATAAAGGTTCTGCGATATTATCTCGTTTAGAGGATAATAAAAATATATCTGTGTTAAGTTTTTTAGGTTTTAAAGGAAATAAGAAATTTAACTGGAGTTGGTTTCTTGTGTTTTTGGTTTTATTCTTTATTGCTACAATATTGAATTATTATGGAATCGATATTATAAATATAATATATAATACAATAAGAAACCCTATAGTAGGAAAATATTTAATATTGATATTAATAGTTATTAGCGTAATCTTTACATTACGTTATATTTTTATATTATTAATGATTTATTTAATTAGTAAAAATAAAATAACTAACTCTGTGTTTATACCTTCTTTTTTTAATAAAACTTATGAGAATTTAGAATCTATTAGTAAAAGTAACAATTTAAAATTTATGGTAGATTTTTATTATAGACTTATGTTTTTATATCTTTTTTTATTTTTTATTTCATTAATTTATTATATAATAATTTATTAAACATTAAAACAACCAAAACATTAAACACCAATATATATATATATAAATTTATTTTTGTTGTGTGTTGTGTTTAGTTTAAGCAATAAACCCCTGTATTGTTTACCTTAGACTTTTTTTCGAACAAAACAAAAACAAAATATGTCTCTTTTTTAGTACAGTATTTTAATTTTAATTTTAATTTTAATTTTAATTTTAATTTTAATTTTAATTTTAATTTTAATTTTAATTTTAATTTTTTATTCATTTTTCTTGGTGATTTTAGTACAGTGTTTGAAATTTAAGGTGTTTATAACCTTTTTTAGTTTTGTATTTTGTAGTAATTGGATTCGAACCAATATTCTTTAGATACGGAGCTAAATACTCTACCTAATTGAGTTATACTACATTGGGATGGGGTTTTAACTGGGCTAAAAATTATCTATACTTTTTAAACGTATAGTTTTGCTTGTCTTAAATTATTTAAAAGCAACCCAGAACTTAAACTTGTACAACATCTCCGTTGTTTAAAACAATTGGTTCAGTATTTATGAATACATTATTTTGGTCGAAAATTAATTTTAATTTTCTCTTATTTTCAGTGATCATAAGAGTATATGATTCTTTTTTAATAGAAATATTACCTTTACTTATGTTTTTAGACAATTTATCTTGATTTAAGATAAGTGAATTATCTTTAGTTAATAAAGGTTTAAGTTCATTAAAAGTTATATGATTTTTTAAACCTTTTACTTTAGTATTTTCATATGAATCAGTTTTACCTCCATAAACTTTAGGAGCTAAAAAGATTACTTCATTGAACACCTGTTTTAACTTTAGTTTACCTAGTTCTTTACCCACAAAATCAGCAGGTAGTTCTCCAGATAAAGCAATACACTCAGTATCCATATAATATATTGTTAATCCTAATTCAGCTGCTACTTTTTTTTAAAAAGACATATGTGTTCTAGCATAGGCTGTAACAGCTAAAGCAATTGAAACTGAAGTTATTTCTGAAGACAAATTATTAGTCTCATCTTTATTTGATTTATCATTATAATAAGTTATAAGTTCTTTGTTATTACCTAAGTCAATAACATTAGTTACAACATATTTATGATTATATTCTTGAGATTTTTCAGAACTAATAATTAAATGATTTTCAAAATTAGGATCAACACCTAATTTCCCATAAAGAGAATTTAATAATAATATAACTAAAGTGTAAAAAGGTTCACCTATTTACTGTTTTCTTTAATTTTGTATAATTTACTAACAAAATCTTTAAAATTATAAACTTTCTCAAATAAATAGCCTCTTAAGACTTTAAATTTGTAACCAAATTTGATAGCATTAAATATTTCTTCAGAGAAATACCATCCAGTCCAAGTACCTAAAGGAGAAATAGTTTTATCTCCTTTGTCAGTTTTAAATTTAGTTTGTAGTACTGAGTATTTTAAATCCGTAGGAGTTTCCACTTCAACTTCAAAAACTCCGAAAGCATCAGAGAGAATTCTCAAGATCTCACCTTCAAAGTATATAGGTTTACCTACTGGTACGGCAAATTCAAACATAGAGTAAGGATAAAGAGAATTAACATCATAGCTATTAACTTTTGTACCTGGTTCATTAGTTAGTTTATAAACATCGACCATTCCACCTGTATAAGCTTTTTTAAGTTCATTATAGATAGTTCCACTAATTAAAGGAATTTTATAATCATCTTTAAGAAAGTTAGATCTGAAGATACCCATTGTATTAGAAGGCAAAGTCGGATACTTAGTAAAATCAATTTGGAACAAATCAAAGATTATTTTACCTTGTATACAGTACCTCTAAAACTTTTACACCACATTGCGCCTTTGACAATGATAAAAGATTAGATTTTTACAGGGGGGGGGGGGGGCAACTTTAGCCAGAATTAAGGCGCGATTCATTTGTTGTTTTTGTTTTGTCTTACACCTGACAACTTTATTTAACACGCTAGCTAAGCGTATTTAATAACCCTCACCTAATCTTAAAACTGAACCCCCTATAAGTACTCTCCTTTGTAGAGAGCAACAAAAAAATAAAAAAAACCAATAAAATTTTTTATTTTGCAATATTTTGTTTTTTAATAACAACAATGAAGGAGTAGACTAAACTTTCGGGTATTAACCTGGTCAAATACAGAGAAACTTGTTTATAAGAGTTAATAATAATTAACAATTTTGTTAATACAATACGATTAAAAAAATAGCTCTTTAAATTTAATTTAATACCCTCGGTAGGTCCTGAGTAAGTTTCTGACCTTAAACTGCTCTATCTATATTTGTAAATTGTCTTTCGTAAATAAAATTTCAGCTTTTATAGTTAATTTTATTCTAGTTAGTACTTCCTTTAGTGAAATTTTATTAAAGGTTGGTATAGATATTACAACTCAATGTTTATTATTTATTTCTATTTTCATTACATTGCTTATAAATTTGTAAATTTAATTTAATAGAAAGTTGTTTTAATAAAGTTAATTAAACTAATTATTTAATTATTAGATTGAGTTAGCCTTAACAAACTTTGTGAAAAGTATTGGATTAGTTTTACCGAAACTTTTTGGGATATTTAAAATATCGGCACGACAAAATTCGCCAAAAACCTTTTAAATAATAAATAAACATGATGACAGAAAATAAAACAAGTAACAAATCTAAAACAATTAAAATTAATATTAATCCAGCTATTACTTCTTCAATTAGTAACAAAAAAGCAAAAAATTTTAACTATTTAGATAGAGAAAATATAGTACAAAATTTAAAAAGGAATATAGATAGTTTAAAAACGAATTCTTTATATTTTAATTCTCCTTCATTAGATAAGGGTTCTATTAAAAATTCTATTGTAGATAAAAAAACAATAAAATCAGAACTTGAAAATAATTTAAGTCAAAAAGTAAGTAAAACTACGAATTTGAATTTATATAATTGTTTTTTAACATTTTCAAGCTTAATAAAAGGTTTAAATAAAAATATAGGTGAATCTAATTTAGATCCTTTATACTTAAAATCTTCAGATCTTTCAGAAAAAGAATCTAAAGTCCTAAGTAAGGTGGAATCTAAAATTAAATACGCTTCTAATCCTAAATTGGAAAATAGTGGTTTATTTATGTCTTTAAAATCAACACAAAATTTTTATACTAGCTTAATCGACGCCTTAAATTATCTAAAAAAAAATAAAGGTAAAATAATAAAATCTTCAGATCAAAACTTAGAAACAGATTTAATAAATGAAAATAATAAAGTAATTTCATATAAAATACGACATTTTTTAAATTTAATAACTAAATATGATTTTAATTTATCTACTAGTTATTATGATTTTTTCCAATTTAAAAAAAGTAATAAATACTTGTTTAAAATGGGAAAAGCTGCTGAATTGTTAAAATTAGCTTTTTTAGCTAAAGGTTGTTTAATAAGTAAACCTATATTTAGTGTTGTTTACCCTCAAATTAGTATTCTTGATGAAGAAAATGATATTAATTTATCTGAGTCTAAAAATAAAAGTTTAAATAAAACTAAAATTATTATCCATTTATTTTATTATATAAAAACTAATGGTTTACTAGATGAGACTCTTATCTCTGAATTAGAATCAACTAATTTGGCAGAAGAAACTGAAACTAATAATTTGAGTGTGTTTACTACAAAAGAAGATAATTTAAGTTCTGTAGGTTTAACAAAAAAAATGATAGAAACCTTATCAAAACTAGGTATAAATAATCAATTTACAACTAATTTTGAAGATAAATTTACATACCTTTGTGATTATTTAACTAAATTATTTAATACTGAAGTTGAATTAGACTTAGTAAGACTATATAGACCTTATCAAGACAGTAATATTTTAGTGCAGTTTTTAAATACTCAAAGTTATAATAGAAAATTTATTAGAATTGCATCTAGACTTTTTAAAAAAATTAAAATATATAAAAGAAAAAATTTTATTAATATATCTTCTTTACAAGAACATAAAGATCAAAATGCTTTATACACTAAAATATTAAACGAACCTGTAGCTTACCCCTCTGGAATTTCGGGTGTAAATATTAAATTAGCTGGTAGACCATTTAAAGAAAGAATAGTACCAAGATTTACAGTAAAACGAGCTCAAAGAGGAAACTTTGATAGATTAAATGTAAAAATGATAGAAAGATCAATGTTTACAGATAAAACTAAAAAAGGAGCATTTAATTTTACAGTTAGATTAAGTCATATTTTTAGATAAAATTAAACCATATAACAAAACAATTTTTTTTTGTATTTTGTTTTGTAAAGTATTTATTTAAAAATAATTTAATTACAACCCCCTCAAATTTATTTGTTTTACTGTTATATTTAACAAATCTATGTTGCTATTTACAAGTTTTTTTAATTGAATTTGTTTACCACAGGAATATAAAGTAAACTCTTACTTGGTTTATAAAACAAAAAATTTTGTTTGTAATCTTAGAATGCAGTATTCTCAGTAACATTGTTTTTTTTAGCTAATTCTTTTTTAATTTACTTTGGATAAAGATTTACAATTATAAAAACTACAAGTAAAATTCACAGTAAAAATTTAAAACCCAAATTTTTGTTTTGTTTCTTTTCATTAGTTACAATCTCTAGAGGTTTTGAATTAAAAACTAAATTCTCCTCAAGTTTACTGTTTACAACTTTGGCTGTTTTAGGTTTAAGTTATTTTGTCTCTAGTATAACTAAAAATAGTTGACGAAGATCAGACTGGTTTGGATATATTTTCTAATCATTACTATAATAAAAGGAAATAAAATAGAATTAATTTAAATTTAGTTTTTTTCTTCAAGGAGTTAATTTAAAAACATAAGAGTTAATAAATTTATAATGAAAAAAATTTTTATAGCTTTTGGGTTTGAAATAGCTTATAATTTTTATCAGGGTTAATTTAAGGTATAAATATAAACTAACATTAATTAAAAAAATATAAAGAAGTAAAAGTAACAAAGACTAAGAAAAAAATTAATTTTAGTTGTAAATTTCTTTTTATAAAAGAAAGAAGATAATTATAAAACGAACATGTTGAAATGGTAAACAATCTCCTCTTAAGCAGGAGTGGAAGTAATTCCTTAAGAGTTCAAGTCTCTTTGTTCGTAAGCTTGTAACAAAAATAGTGTACTAATAAGCTAGGGTGGAAGAAAAAGGATTTTTTCTTTTTAACCCTATTTAATTTACTAAAAAAAATTTTTTAATTTTTAAGTGTTTCACGATGCAATCACTAAAAATCACTAGAAATATCTCATCTTGAAATAGTATTTAAAACCTAATACATTTTATTTTTTGGTTTTTATAGTTTTTAAAATTTTTGCTCTATTTTGTTTCTTAGGGTATATTATTTACTTTTTGTTTATTTTTTAAACTATAAACGTATTAATATTAAGAAGCAATTTGTTGCAATAAACTAAGAAAGCAAAATAAAAAGATCTAAAAGTTTTAATACTTTCTTGTTTAAAATTTGAGTAATCTTAATCTAACTAACTAAAATGCTCTTCGAGTAGCAAGGGTGGTAGATAAGGCTAAAACTTATAAACAGAGATAGCTCTTTCATTTTAAGAAGAGTATTTATATATATATATAAAAAAATTATGCCACAACTAATACCATTTTATTACATTAATCAACTATCTTTTTCTTTTTTAACTTTATTAATCTTAATCTATCTTTTTTCTAAATATATTTTACCTTTATTTACTTTTCAACAAGTAATTAGATTGTATATAACTAAATTAAGTAAATAAAATAAGCTAAGCAAAAAAAACAAAAATAAATTTTACCTCAAAGAGTTTAAATAACCCTGTAACCTGGTCGGAGTAATGTAAATCCATAATATCTTTAACAAATTTTAACTGTTTTTACTTTTTTGCCAAAAGAGTTATTCATTATTTTTAATAATGATTCTGAACTATTTTTGTTTTTGGTTTTATTTTTTTAGTTATGAAAGGATAAATCTAAACAATTTAAAGTAGACCCGTATAGTTTTTACAACTAATTTAAACTTTTTATTTATTATTTTTTTTTTTTATACAGTTTTTATCACGTTAATGTTTTTGATTTTTATGATTTTCTTTAAAAAACAAAATATATATATTTTATTATATAATTTAAATTAAAATTAACCGAAAAGAATAATGACAATTGCAATAGTAATTTATGTTTTTTTAAATATAAGAGAGAGTAAAATTTTGTAAATTTAAACTATTGTTGGTAATAAACAAGAATACCCTTTTTTATGTTTCTATCATAAATTATAATAATTAGTTTTTTATTAAAAATATTATAGTTAATTTAAATGAGGGTAAAAATAATTAGGGTCTAACTTTTTACCTTTATAAAAATTTTAAGGGTTATAGTATTGACATTGATACATTTTATCTGGGTCATTTGTAGAGAGAACATTTTATAATAAATATATTACATAAAACGAACGTTTAAGAAAAAAATAATGTTTTATAAAACAGATCAAATTTATAGAGTTAATTAAATCCTATCTACCTAACATTATATAATATAAAAATAATTTATATTTTTGTAATTAAATTATATAAGAGGTAAAGATTGTTATATCTAATAATGACATAATATATATTGTATATTATGAAATGTTTTAATTTTTGTAGGATAGGGTTAATATCTCTATAACTTTAATTATCTTTTGTACCCTCAATCTCTGATCCAATTACTGAATATAAATGTATTAAATACACCGAGACAAATGTTTTTGCATAATATACTATTCGCTTTAAATTATGGAGAAGGAAATTAACTAAAATTTATTTAGTTTTTGGGGTTAACGGGGATTGATATATGAAGTTTATGTAACTGTAACCAACAATCATATGTCGGAAATTGTTTTGCAAATTCCCGAGTTATTAATTTAATTACATTTAATTTGTAAGAAGTAGTGTTACCATAATATTTAGGATGTATTAAGATCTTAAATGTTTGAATTCTATTTAGTCCATATTTTTCATCTTTATCTTTAAAGAAATCGCAATGTCTATTGAAATAAATAGTTACTACAATGGATCTACCATCTTTGATATCACCTTTAATATAATTTTCTATTTCATCAACATAATCGTAGATATTATCTGCGATTGCATAGATTAAGTATGTAATATAATAACTAATCCAATTCATATTAAATGGTGCTCCACTACTTCCAAATACAAAAGTTCTGTAACCAGAAGATTCATATGATGTTTGGAATTTAATTGGTTGTTCAATACCATTTATTGGTGGCATTGGGGGGGGGGTACATGGAAATAAAGATTTTTCAGTCTATAGTTTGTTTTTGTAACAAGGTCTTTATTGGGGGTTTTAATTAGGGTTCAGTACTTTCTAACAAAATTAAAAATTAAAATTTATTGTAGTAATTGGATTCGAACCAATATTCTTTAGTTGAACAACAAATAACTAATTACTTTTCCCCCTGTTAAATTATACTACAGTTGGCTAGGGTTAAAAAGTTATCCTCTTAAATTATTCAATTCTATAGCATTTTCTGGGGAACTAATCACACCGCTTGTACAGTAATCTGTAACTCCTAGGAAGGTCAGTGCGACCACAGCTGCCACACTAAAGGATACAGCAAGTATCAAAGTTACTGTGGTTGGGCTAGTTCCATCATTAAAAACACAGGTTGAATTATCTGAAGTTAAAGTAGATGTAACATTTTTTAAATCTCTAGCAGATATTTGATTATTAATCGCCACATTTGTATTATGAGTGGAAAGGTTAGCTAGATTGTCTGATACAGGATCAGTTAACATATTGTATATGAAAAAAATCAGCATAGAAGATACGATTAAAATCAAAAAAATAAATAAGATTTGTCTTAATTTCATAAAATTTAATATATAATGTTCCCTAACTATATTACATTAATAGTATATTGTAATTATACTATGTTCTCAGTAACTGAGATTGTATTTCATAGATTACAGTCTCCAAATAAATTTGAAGATTTGCACAGTGGTGCAATTTGGGTTTTAGATTCTAAATGACTTAGCTAATATTGGATTCGAACCAATTTGTTTAAAATTAAATAACTTGTATAATTTTAGGTTCATCCTTACACTTTGAACAGTGTACCGAGTGTTTTTATGGGGGTTAATGGACCCCTGCCAAACTCAAGATAATCTCTAAAAGGACGTTTAAAGCCACAATGCTTAGCTAACTACAAAATGTAATTACACCTATTCCTTGACAACTATTTTACTTGTACCTACAAGTACTCCATCTTTGTAAATAAGATTTCGTTTTAAATCTGTAGGTTTTAAGTTATAATTTGCTTTTTTAATGGAGATGTTTCTGTCCTTCAGGTTGTTAAACCATTTCTCTTGTTCAATGTTAGCTGTGATATTTTCATTTCATTTAAAAATTCAGCTAATTGATTTAAAGTTACTTTTGTTTTTAAACCTTTAGTTTTAGTAAATTCAACCCCATCTACTGTTCTACCCCTATAAACTTTAGGGCCTAATGCTACAAAAGTGTCTAATACACTTAATGCTTTGAAGAAACCAATTTTTTTACTGTCAATTAAATTGTCAGGTAAAGGTTTATTAAAGTAAGTAGAGCCGGTGTCCGTATAATAAAGGATGTAGCCAGATAAGGTTTTGAATTTAGACATAAAAACTCTTGCGTTAGCTGTTTTTGTTGCAGCTATAGCGACATTAATTTTAGGCAATCTAGAGAAGATAGGCCAATAGGAGTTTAATGTTTTGTCCCCTAATTCCACAGTATCGATTAAGTTTTCTAGTTCTACTTTAGATATTATAGAAGACAAATCAGAAGTATTAATTACTTCGTGTATAGCCACTCTAGGTTTCATACCAAATCTTCCAGTTAGTGAATTCATTAGCAGTTTTGCTATTAAATACCAAGGAGAGTCAGGTTCCGCTTGTTCTTTAATTTCAACTAAACATTCTACGTCTGTAGAAAATAAGTCCTAACCTTCGAACAGGTAACCTTCAAGTAAGTCAAATTTGTATCCGTAATTTATAGCATTAAGTACTTCACTCATAGAGAACCTGGCTGTCCAAGTACCTTCAGGGTAAATAGTTACCCCGTTATTTTTTGTAAGGTAAAATTGGATTAGCTAAGCCTGTAGGAGTGGGAACTCTCACTTTCTGTATGGAGATCTTTTCTAAGAATAATTTAGAATATTCTTTCATTCTTCGAATATCTCCTCTAAAGTAAGCAATTAATTTAGTAGGGTATAGAAAATCTTTCTTGGCTGTAGGATACAACGAATTAATATCATAAGGATATACTTTAGTACCTTTAGGTTTTGTTGGAACAAACATGTCCACAAGCCCACCATAATAAGCTTGACAAATAGCCTCATAAATTTTACCTCTTAGTACTGGAAGTTTTAATTCTTTGGGCAAGAAGTGGGTTCTGAAGATTTTAAAAGCTAAACTAAGTAAAGTAGAGACAGAAGAAATATTAACTTGAAATTTGTCAAAGATAAAACTAGCGAAAGTTTCAATAACTTGATAAAGAGCTATACAATCTGCATCACAATATTTATTCGCTTCATTTTTCAAATTCCAATTTTTATTGATAAAATTTTTACAATAAGATTGAGAATCGAGCATAGAAACTAAATTATTGTAAAACAAATAATAGCTAGGAACTTTACCGATGTAACTTAAGTTGTCTTTGGAAACAAATCTATGAGAAAATATACCTTTCAAGGTATTAGCCTTAAATTGTTTCGCTAGACTGGCTAAAGATACAGGTAATAGTATGTATGAATCTTTAAAGTTAAGAGAATAAGAATTTTTAGGACCAAATTTGACTTTCAAATTAATAAATTTTCCATCTTTAATAATAGGAACCACTAAAATTCCTTTAGAGTTAACAATGTGTTTTAATAAGAAGATAAGATCAAACTCACTCGAATTGTGAATATAAACAGATTGTTGTTAATTTTATCTTGTTAACAAGTTATTTAAAACTGCAACTATTAAATCCTTAACTGAGCTGTAATCTGTGATAAAAAAAGATTTAGTTTTTAAACCATTATATAGTGAAATACAATATAAAGACATTTCATTGTCTTCATTTGTGTATGTTTCAACATCTAGAGTTAAAATATTAAGGATGAATTTTTTAGCAACATTAGTTTTACTTATTTTTTCAGTTGGAGCAAATAACTTTTCGAAGATAAAGTAAACTTTGTTATCTCTATTGTGATAACAAAGTTCACCTATTTGTCTTACAAACTCACCTCTAGTTAAATTAGTAATTTTGTCTGTAAATCTAATTACAGCCAAATCACTTGTTTTAGTTAATACTTCAACCGATCTATGTATTCGATCAATGAAGTAATATATACTATAAAAACCCCACAAATCTGATAGCAAAATTAAAACAAAAAGAGGAGTTTAGAGTTCAGAATTGTTGGATAATGAGCCATCTAAGTTTACTATAAAAAGGTTCAGGATTGTCTATACCTTTATAAAAAACATCAGTTGTTCTATTAGATAGTTTAGGATTATTGATTATGCTGTTTAATAACTAATCCCCTATTTATAACTATTAAAGAGTACAGAATTGTTGTTTAAATATATTTAGAAACTATATTACCCCTGGAGGCCCTCCCCGTGCCTCCTTAAAATGTTTTGTGTTTTTTTACTTAAAAGTATACAAATAAAAATGCGATTTAGTGTAAAGGTTGCACATCAGCCTCATGAGCTGAGGGACGGGTTCAAATCCTTGGGTCGCAAAGGTCTTTTAGTATAACGGTAGTACAGCTGCCCTTCACGTAGCTAGTGTCAGTTCGAATCTGGTAAAGACTAAATATTATTGTGTTTTACTGTTTGGTTTTTACTACAAAAGATACAAATTACTAATTGTTTACTGAATTAATACAGTAATATATAAAATATTTATAAACAACAACTTATTAAAAATAACACTGTTTAAGCTTTTTTTTCTTAATTCTCTAATTTTGACTTTTTAATGTTTAAATTAACTTTTAAAAAGTAATGCGTAATATACCTATACATTACTTCTAATTTTGAGAAAACAAACAAAATTTTTAGAAAAAGAAAAAGTAAATAGAATAATTTAAGGAGGCTCAGGAAGAGCCTCAAGGAGAGTATATTTTTTATAGATCTTAAATAACAATTCTGAACTTTTTAATAATTATAAAGAGAGAGATAATAAGAAAGTAAGAAAGAAAGAATCTTATATACTACTAATCTCCAAATTAGTAAATAAACAAGGTAACACACACCTTAAGAGCTTCCATTTTAACAATAATTACAAACAAATTATAATCAAATAAGCAGTACAATCCTGAACTATATATTTATATAACAATTAATAATAGTAATATTTTGTTTTTTTGTTTTTTGTTTTTTAGTCTTCAGCTTATAAGGAATAGTTTTCATTGGTAAGATAGAACGATTGCTAATTGTTTGGGGATACCCTTAGGTGTTCGAATCGCCTCTATTCCGCTTAAAGAAAAAAAATAAAAAGTACATAAAAATATTTATCTTTTTATTTTCTTTATTCGGTCCTTAGTTATTTTATTCCCCCAAAAGGTTGAGTGCGAGCGAATCTTTATTTTAATTAAAAATTTAAATTCTTTTATTAACAAAAAGGGGACTGCGAGCGATTCTTGATTTTAATTAAATTTTTAATTTAACTTTTATTATTTTATTATTATTATTGTTTTCTTGTATATTTAGTTTTTATTTATTTATTTGTTCTATTTTCTATATAATTGTAGTAATTGGAATCGAACCAATATTTTTTAGTATATAAACTAAATACTTTCCCTTTAAGTTATACTACCTTATGGGGGCTAAAATTCTTTTTATTTCTATGAACTTTCTTTTGGTTTTTATTTCTATGAACTTTTTGTTTTGTTTTCTTTTCTATGTACTTTTGAAAATCAAAAACAAGGGTTAAATACAAAATAAATTTTATTAAATTACATGTTTTGTAGTTCTATTGTGTCCACGTTTTCTGGTTGTGGCACAGGCAGCATGTTGTATTGGTATATTACATAACCAACACCACACACTACAAGTAGAACTAGAACACCGCACACAGCAAATCCCGCTATTATCGCGGGATCTTTAAGATCCATGTGGTTTGTAGTAGAAATATTAGAGGATGCGTCAATTGCAACATTTTTAATCTCTCTAATAGTGTTTTGTGTGTTATTTACTCCGCTTGTACTTGGTGTAGTAAGATTGGCTAAATTCTCTGAGCCAAGATTAGTCAACAAGTCATATACAAATAAAGCTAACATAGACGTTACAACTATAAAAATTACAGTTATAATTATTTTTCTGATTTTCATTTTTGAATTAATTTTAAAATCTTCTCATGTTATTGTTTAAATAAACAATCATTTTGGCTTAAGCAAATTCTCTGTTTCTGTGAAAAAATAGAAAATAAAGTAAAATATAATATATGAAATGTGTAACAAAAAGGATGAAACAGATCTAGCTGTTGTTGGATTCGAACCAACTTGTTAATAAATTAACAGAACCTTTACAGCTTCTGGGGTTTAATGAGTGGGGCTAAGATCTTTAAGTTTAATCTTTAATTACTTTACTGCTAGTACCTATTAACAGACCTTTTTTAAAAATAAGATTTCTCTTATTATTAGTCGGTTTCAAGTTATAAGCTATATCTTTTTCAGAGATAGTACTTTCAGTTATATGGTTAAACCATTTCTTTTGATCAATTGTTAAGTTATTGTTTTCAAGCAATAGTCCCTTAATTTGATCTAAAGTGACTGGAGTTTTTAGACCTTTAACTTTAGTAAATTCTATTTCATCTACAGACTTACCACCATATACTTTAGGAGCTAGTGCTACAAAGTCTGTAAGCACTTCAACTAGTTTAAAGCAACCTAATTTTTTAGTATCAACCAGATGAGCTGGAAGTGCTTGATCTATGAAACCAGAATCAGTGTCAGTATAATACAGATTGAAACCAGGGTTATTTTTAATTTGTGACATGTAGACTCGGGCATTAGCAGTAATAGAAGCTGCTACTGCTATATTAATTTTAGATGTTTTAGCAAAATCTTGCCAATAAGAAACTAAAATATTATCTCCGAGTTCAATTTGATTTCCTAAATTGTCTAAGTTTATTTTATGTATAAAGTTGGATAGTTCCCCTTTAGCTATAATAATGTGACTTAGTAATTTAGGATCCATAGCAAATCTACCGTACAACGAATTTAGTAATAACTTAGCTATAATATACATTGGAGATTCAGATGGAGATTGTTCTTTAAGAAGATTAAATCTATTAACGTATTCTGAGAATAGATTTGCACTTTCAAATAAATATCCCTCCATTATTTGAAATTTATATCCAAGTTTAAGTGCATTTCTAATTTCTTCGCTGTAATACCAAGCAGTCCAAGTACCAATAGGATATATAGTAGTGCCATCTACTTTTACAGGTAATATAGGATGTTTAATATTTTTAGGTGCAGTTACTTTCACTTTAATAAATGATTTATATTTTTGAAATAAATCAGCATACTCAGACTTATTAATAATATTTCCTATAAAGTGTGCAAAAATATTTGTAGGACATTCGTAAGTTTTCATAGCATACGGATAAAGTCCATTCACATCGTAGTGATACACTAATTTTCCTTTTGGATTTGTAGGTATATACATATCGACATGTCCTCCGTAATATGCATTACGAATATCATCGTAAATTTTACCTGTTAATACTGGCAGTGTAACAATTTTAGATAAAAAATGAACTCTGAAAATTTTAAATGCAAGACTCGGTAAAGTAGAGACACTTGAAATGTTTATTTGGAACCAGTCAAATATTATGAGACCAAAAGTTTCTATAACTTTATATAATGAGATACAGTCTAATTCACAATATTTAACAGCTTCGGTTTTAAGGTTCCAATCTTTACCGACGAATGCTTCTAAGTAAGAATTATAATCTAAATCTGAAACATCCTCAAAAAACTCTAGGCTTGGTATAGGTCCTACATAGTTAAGATTTTCTTTGGTAACAAAATTATATGGGAAGATACTTTTTAAGGTGTCCACTTTAAATTGTTCAGCCAAATTTCTTAACGATAAGGGCAATAATAAATATGAATCTTTAAAATTAATAAAATAAGTTTTATTTGAACCATATTTAATTTTTAAGTTAATAAAATTACCATCCTTAATTATAGGTTCTATTTCTACTCCAGGGTAGTTTGTTATATGTTTTAATAAAATTATAAGATCGAAGTTACTAGAATTGTGAATATATACAGATTTACTAGAGTTAGCTTTCGTTAGCAATCTTTTTAATGCATGGGACATAAGTTCTTCTACTGAGCTGTAATCTGATATATAGAAAGATTCTGTTTTAGAACCATTAAAAAATGATAAGCAAAGTAATTCCATTTTATTTTCGGCATTAACAAAAGTTTCAATATCTAAAGTAAGTATATTAAGACTAAATTTTTTATCTTTTCTCCCTTTAGTTATTTTTTCTTTGGGTGTATAAAGTTTTTCGAAAATAAAATGTACTTTACCATTAATAATGTGGAAAGATCTTTCACCAATTTTACGTATGAATTCACCGTTAACAGAGTTTATAATAGTATCAGTAAACCGTTGAATTTGCATACCTGCAATATTTGAATAAATCTCAACAATTCTAGTATTAGCATCAACATGTGTTACTCTAACACGTCTATTATAGATAGTACCATTATCAATGTATAATCCAAAAACTTGTAAAGTTTTAGAATCTAACCATTTATTTCTGTACCCCCAAGTAATATAATCCATATTTACTGGTAAATTAGAAGGAACTTCATTTCTGAAGTCTATATTTTCTATTGCTTTGATAGTTTTACTTTGGTTAACTATTTTAGCTTTACTTGTCAAATATAGTTCTTCACTAACTTGAGTATAATTAAAAAAGATTCTTTCTGCTTTAGCTACTTTGTAATAATTATCTAATAAGGCATATTTATTATTTAAATAATCAATATATGCTAATTGTGACTCCGGATCATTCAAATCCAAAGGGAATCGAGATCCTAGAGAATAAATATTACCATTAATTTGTTTAACGTTGGCTATTACAGAGACAAATTTTTTATCTTTGATTTCAGAGAAGAATCTTCTAGTTATTTTAGTAAGATCCAATTCTAATTCAGAGATCGGATAAGTTAAATTAAAAAATTTAAAATTTGTTTTAGTTGCGGAAGAGATAGTAGAAAAAAATCTTCTACTCGCACCTCTGACTGAAGATAAGAATCTTCTACCTATACCTTTAAAACTATTTTTATAGTTATTATAGTTTATAGAATCAGATTCAATATAGAAAATAACTAATTTATCCCCACTATTTAATGAAATTTCTCTTAAAGTTAAAGCATCTAGTAAACTACTTATTATAGTTTTCACTTCTGCTTTCTCTTTACGATTAATTAAGTTGTCTCTAAGTAAAACTGTCAATTTATTGTTACTAATTAAACTAATATTAAGTTTAATAAAATGACTATTAAATAAATCAGTTCTCTTAAAGAAATTTTGTAAATTAATTCTAATCTGTCGATTAGATATTTTATTTGATCTAAATGTTATATTGTATTTTTGCATAAAAATTTTATATGTAAATTATTTTTACTCTTCTTAAAATGAAAGAGCTATCTCTGTTTATAAAATAAACAAGAAAAAGTAATTAAACTTACGTGTAATTACTTTAACAAGATGAGATACTACTGGTTAATTTTAGGCTTGGTACCTATATAATTTGTTATTTTGTTTTGTTTTTTTTCTTTAATTTAGTCTCCAAAAAGGTGAGTGCGACGGTTCTTTATTTAAATTAAATATTTAAATTACTTTTAATTAAATTTGTTTTTTAATTACTTGAATTTTATTAACAAAAAGTTGAGTGCGAGCGATTTTTTATTAATTTTCTTTTGTTCTAAAGCAAAAGTTTATGAATTAATTCATAAGTTTTTAATTAAGGCGTTCTTTTTATCTATATTGAAAAGGTAAAATTAAAGGGTTTAAACAATTTCTATCATAAAATATATGAGAAAATTGATAAAATACTGTTATAAAAAGCAACAAATAATAACACCGCTGTACAGGTCCAATATAATTTATCTTCGTCATAAGAAATATATTTACCACTTATATGTTTAAGGATTATATGTAGCATAAAAAAACAAGCAATTATTACTAATAAATCTGAAATATTAAAAAATAGTGTGAAGAATATTTTAATTAAAGTTTCGGTCATTTTAGTTAATTTAGAATACAATATATCATAAAGTCTTAAATTTTTTTAATGAAAATTAACAAAAACATACACTTTAAAATAAGAATAACAAATAAAGGGTTACCATATTTATTTCTTAAATATTATCAATTCGCTATAAACTCTTAAGAATCATTTATAATTAATTGAATTACATGGAATAATCTTAGTGCCCTCAATCTCTGATCCAATTACTGAATATAAATGTATTAAATACACCGAGACAAATGTTTTTGCACAATATAGTATTCGCTATAATTTACGGAGGAAGTAAAAACCAAATGAATTGGGGGATGAATAATTGTTCATAGAAAATAGGGTTTTAAACTTTAAAGTTTTTTAATTTCTTTATAATTGTACCATCATATAATGTAGCTAGATAATAAGCATATTTGTTATTAACAGGATCTCTTAATACTTTTGTTTGATAAATTAAAGGATCATATAAAGATTCAAAATCTCCTCCTTTAACTTCAATTGTTATCTGTTTAAGACAAATTTTTTCATTAAGATCAAAATCTCTTTTGATCGCTTTTTGTATTGTTTTTAATACTTTTCTAAGGAATGCTTTTTCTAAATCTCTAAAATAGGTGAATATAAAACTAGCTATTAAATCATTATTGTTAGAGTTAATTGTAGATTCGTTTAATTCTTCTTCTTTTTCTTCTAAGGTTGATAGATCAATAAATCTAATAATGGTTTTAACGTTTTTACCATCAATAGACCGTCTGATAAATTTAGCTATTCTTTCATCTAAAATAGAAAAACCAAAGCTAGTTAATACTCTAAAAATACCTTTTGCTATAAATTGTGTTGATAGTAAACTAAAATATATTGAAACTGGTTTAAACTTTAAAATTACTACCCCATTTTGTATAGATACGTGTTGTAATCTTATTATTTCCATATTTTTATATTTATTTTAAAAATTAGATCGTAAAGTCACACTATTTAATGTTAGTGACCACCATAGTTGTTGTATTTAAATCACCAGTATAAACCTTAAACAATAAATAATTTCTAATTTCTTTTCTGTTATTTATTATTTAATATTTATCTTATTACAACCACTTATAAATTATATTTACATAATAATTAAAGATTATTTATTATCTCTATTTTGGGAATAAGATAAATAGTTTTCATAGCTAATATATTTATATTCAAAGAATAAATCAACTGAGGTACCATATTTTATTGTATCAATTTTAATGCAATAATCATAAATTAATTTAGAAAGATAACAAGTTAAATCTACATTATTTTTATCGTCAAATAAATCAACAGGAATATTATTAATAACAAAAAAATTATTATTTGTATTAATAGTTTCATAGAATGCATAATCATGTTTATTGCCTGCAATAATTTTATAATCACAAGAATTAACTTTCACCTTTAATAGAATATATTCTCGTTCCTCATCAATATAATCAATATTATTTAAGAATTTAAATATTATTTTAAATGGGAAATCATACTCATTAAAGTTATTAAGGTGGAAATAAGTAGAATGAATATCTTCAGTTATAGTTGTTAAACTTTTTAAATATTTTTGTATTTTTTCAATTAAAATTTTCATTTATTTGTTTTGTTTTAAATTAAATCATTTTTAGATTGAAATAAATTAGAAGTACTTAGTTATAGGGGTGAAAATTGTTATTATATACCTAATTCTTCATATAATTCCTTTAAGAAGTTATCATGGAATTGTTTTCTATGTAAAAGTTCTTTATTTTCATATAAATAAGCTTTTACTTTCCAATAATCCCATTTATGTGGTTTATATTCGAATTCCCAAGGTTTTGGTGATTCATCCTTTAGAATCCCAAAGCTAGTGGTTCGAATTGGAGTCCACCACCACCTGGATATGCAGGAGGATTTACTGGAGGGGGACCGGCTGGAGTACCACCACCACCACTTCTAAAGAAATTAATTATTCTAGCAATTATTCTATATGTCGCTGTCATTGGTCTGTATAAAGTGTAACAATAAGCTACAATTGTTTCTATATATGGAATATTTTCAATTAAATTGTGAAAATATAAATCTATACCTATTAAACTTAAAGTTAAAAAAACTATTCCTAATAATATAGTACTAGTTTTTTTAGCTGGAGTATCTATTAATTCCTTAGGTAAGGGTAATTCGAAACCAATAGCAAATTTAAAGAAATTTTTTATAGATTGTGCAAAATTGAATAAAAATTCTACTCCTCTTAAAGTTTCTGACCAAAAGATACCTAAAGCTGAACATATTAAAGTGAAGGACCATCTAAGCAATGCAAATGTTATAGGTCTTAGAGCATAAAATAAAATTGAACAAGCTACTGTAGTTAAATACTTAACTAAAGCTACTCTGGATCCAATTAAATCTCTCCAGATTGGCCCTAGTTCTTCAACTAAGGCTCTACCTACTAGAGGCGCATGTTGTGCTATAAATTCAATAGGATGATCATGTCTAATTGCTTGTCTTAAGGCCCATATTCCAGCTAAAGTTGGATAGATTCCATAAACTGTTACAAAAGTAGATATAACACTCCATAAACCAAAAATTACAGGTTGTAAACTATTTGGTAAGCCTAACATACGTGCTACAGGAACTAAGATCATTCTTGCTAGAATAAAGAAGGGACTAGGACGTCGGTAATTCATACTCAAATTTGATAGATTTGATAGTATTGATGCTTGATTATTGTTTCTTCTCATATATTTTGTTTTCATTTTATTTCAATCGTAAAGTCTTGGTTTTTGTTTTATCAAACCAACAAAATTATTTATAGATATTTTTATAGAGATCTATACTTTTAATACAAGTTATAAAATCCTCCACATTACAACTTGGTTTAATTAAATGACCTATATTTTATATAATCTTTTTATTATTTAATATAAGAGTGCATTATTTTAATATATTTTTTACATAAACACTCAAATTATGTAATTTTTGTATTAAAATAATGTATACTCAAAGGTTTGGATAGTTTAATTGAGTATAAATAGAATAAATATTGACTTTATGATACATTGTAATAGACAAATAAAATGATAATCAGAAAATTTATTATACCAACAGATTTAAGTAGACAAAGATTAAGAGCATATGTATTTAGATTCTTTAGATAAATTAAAGGTAAATATCAATACATTAATATATTCTTAACAATTAAAGGTAGTATTAATTGTTCTTTAGGTAATAGAGTAATTTTAAATACCAATAGTACAGATGAAGTTAGAAGTTTTGTTGAACATTTAGCTGAACAATTATATGTAAATAGAATTACACCTAAACCTAACGATATACTATATATAAATTATATTGAAACTGATAAAGAAGCATATACTAAGTATATAGCTAAAATTTCAAAATTTGATTAATTTTTATAGATAATTAAAACTACAAAACCCCATTCTTTCTATTTGTTTTACATATTTGATTTGTTTTATAAATCACTTGTTTTATAAATTCAAGTTATATCTAAGTTCCTCAAAAGTTATTTACTTTCAAATATGTTATAAAAGTAACGATGTGTAATATAGAAATTTTCATCACAATTTTTGTTTATTAATTGTAAAAGAAAATAAACTTGGAATAGGTTATTCGACACTTGACTTAAAACTGCTCAGTTAATGAAAACTTTTCTTTTTATATTAAAGTTTGTTATTACCAAGTCCTGAGTATGACTTAAAGATTGTTAGTCCTGAGTACAGATCTTAAACTATTTATGGTGGCAGCCACATTAAAGACTGTGATTTTATAATTAAATGTAAATTTAACCAAAAATGCAAAAAACTAATTTGTCAAAAAATTTAAAACTTAATACTTGGTATGATTTCTCATACTATTTAGAAGGAAAAATATTATTAGCTGAACATATAGAATTTGCAATAAGAGATTTTTGGATTAATTTAGTAAATTATTTAGAAGATAATCAATATATTTTAATTCAATTTAAATTGAAAACTATTGAAGGTGAATTCAGATCTATTTCTTATGTTCAAACAGTAAATAAAACTGATTTAAATAAATTAATTATTATTTTCCAAGAATATTGGAACTTGAGAACTGATGCTTATCATCAATATTCAATAGATTCTATTGTTTTTACATATAAAGTTTTATTGAAAAAGGGTTCAATAGGTGAAAGTAAGTTAATTAAACACAGAAAAGTTTTACTGAGCGAATCTAAAGTATTTAGTTTCGAAGGTTATAAATTACCTACTACAATGGATATTACTAATTGGAGTGGGAATGTACAATTCAATGAAGATTATACTTCAGCAGTTGTTTATATTAACAATTCACCTAGAGAATATCACGTACAATTATTTGATAACTATCAAAAAGTACAAGTAGTAGTTAATAAAGATATCCTATTAGAATTTATTGATTCAGTAGATAATATAAATGATTTATCTTCATTTACTCGAACAATCAAAGCTCATAAATTTATTTTTGCTAATGGTGAGTTAGTTGTAAAACAACTAGAAAGAAAAGTTAATTTCTTAACTAAACTTGAAAAAGATACTTCAATAAGCAATAAAATAATAACTATGGATCTTGAAACCAGAAATATTAATGGTATATTAGAACCTTATTGTGTAAATACTTATTTTGTTGATTCAGATGGTTTAGAAAGAAGTCAACCTTTTTATTTAACAGATTACAATTCACCTAATAATATGTTAAGTGCTGCAATTAATAGTTTATTATATCCTAAATTTAACGGTTACACAGTTTACTTACATAATTTTTCTAATTTTGATGGAATATTCTTAATTAGAATCTTTAGTGAATTAAAGGTTAAAGTTAAACCAATTATTAGAGATGGTAGAATTATTAATATTACCCTTAAATTTGGGTATAATTTTAGTCAAACTATCAAATTTAGAGATTCTTTATTACTATTAACTGGCTCTTTAGCTGATCTTGCTAAAGATTTTGAGATCAATTATAATAAAGGTATATTCCCTTACAATTTTGTGAATAATCCTGAAATTAAATTAAATTATATTGGAGAGATTCCAGAATTTAAATATTTTGAGGAAATTACTTTAGATCAATATAATGAATATTGTTCTACAAAAAGTAAACATTTTTGGGATTTAGAATTCGAAGCTAAATACTATTGTCATTTAGATTGTAAAATTTTATATTTAGTTTTAGTAAAATTTGGGAAAATTATCTTTGATTTGTTCCAAATTGATTTTACCAAGTATCCTACTTTACCTTCTAATACAATGGCTATTTTCAGATCTAATTTCCTTAAAGATGAATTTAAAATACCACTAATTAACGGAAGTATCTATAATGATCTTAAAAAAGCTTATACAGGTGGAATGGTCGATGTGTATAAACCAACTAATGATCCTGAGACAAAAGTTAATATTTATGATGTAAATTCTCTTTATCCTTATTCTATGGATCATTTTGCTATGCCAGTAGGTACACCTGTATTTTTTGAAGGTGATATCTTTAAAGTTAATCCAAATGCTTTTGGTGTATTTGAAGTAGAAGTGGAAACTCCTAACAATTTAAAATACCCAGTATTACAGGTTAAAGTTAAAACAGACAAAGGAGAAACAACAATTTCTCCTTTAGGTACTTGGACTGGATGGTATTTCTCTGAAGAAATATTTAATGCTATGAAGTTTGGTTATAAATTTAAAGTCTTAAGAGGATATTTATTTGAAAAAGGTTATATTTTTAAAGATTTTGTTATAGAATTATATAAAATTAAAGCCAACAGTAAAAAAGGTACACCTATGTATTTAATAGCTAAATTACTATTAAATTCTCTTTATGGGAAATTAGGCATGGACCCAGATACTGTTAGCCATTTAATCATTAATTCAGACAAATCTCAAATATATAATCATAAAAATATTGTAACTAATGTAATAGATCTTGGTAATAACAAAGAACTAATTACATATTATAATAAATCAAATAAAGAACAAATAAAACCTTCATCTGAAATTACTTCAGTTTCAATTGCATTAGCTGTTACTGCTTATGCTAGAATTTATATGTCTCAGCTAAAACAAATTGCTTTAGTTTTAGGTTTAATTATATTCTATATGGATACAGATAGTTTAGCTATCTCAGGTTTATTACCACCAGAATTTGTAAGTAAAGAATTAGGTAAACTGAAATTAGAACATGTGTTCAATGAAGTTGTCTTTTTAGCACCTAAAGTTTATGGAGGTAAAACTGATTCATATGAAAATACTAAAGTTAAAGGTTTAAAAAATCATATAACTTTTAATGAACTTAAACCTTTATTAACTAAAGACAATTCTCTTACCTTAAATCAAGAAAAATGGTTAAAAAATATTGGGAAAGGACATATCTCTGTAAAAAAAGAATTGTATACTCTTATGATCACAGAGAATAAGAGACAACTAATCTTTAATAAGGATAATGTATTCGTAGATACTAAACCATTGGTATTATCTAAGGGAGAAGTCGTACAAGATTAAGTTACGTAATGCTTTTAAATAATTTAAGACAAGCAAAACTATACGTTTAAAAAGTATAGAGAAGTTTTTAGCCCAATCAAAAACCCCCTCAAAACTCCAAACTCCAAACTCCAAATGTAGTATAACAGGTAAATTAATTAGTATATATACTAAAGAATATTGGTTCGATTCCAATTACTACAAATATAAAAAGATAGAAAAGAAGTTAAATTAATAACTGAAATCTCTATTATTTTGTAGAGAATAATTCCAATCTAAAATAAATTCTAAATTTTTATAGTGTTTGGGGGAGACCCTCCTTAAATTTTACGGTTTAATATCTACCTACCCTGAAACAGCTTACCTTTTATGTCGGGTTTTACGCTTTTGGCCAAACACTCTCTATTCAAAGGCGACTGCGAGCGATCGCGACTTTTTATTTATTTTAATTAACTAATTTTGCCAACTTCTTCTCACCCATACTCGAACGCAGCTGAGCTTTTAAAAACTTTCTGGTCCTCGAAAGATTCTCTGTGGCTACCAAAAGGGGACTGCGACGGTTACTTGATTTTAATTAAATATTTATTATTAAAAAACAAAACAAAAAATATTTTTTAAATTATTTGTTTACTTGTTGGTTTTTAATATCTTATTAATTTAAATTTGTGTTGCAATTGGAATCGAACCAACAACTTTTTAGTTAAAAGCTAAACACTCTACCAATTGAGTTATACTACATTATGGGGCTAAAAAATATAATAAATTACATATTTTGTAGTTCAACAGTATCAACGTTTTGTTGTGCCTCTAAAGGCAATTGTAAATAATTATACAGTAAATAAACTGTTCCGCACAAAACAACTAGAACTAGTACAGAAGTTATTGATAATAGCGCAATAGTCGCTGGATCTTTCAAATCTGTGTGATTTGTTGAATCAGTAATGTTATTTGTAATTGTATCAGTAACATTTTTTAAATCTCTAGCAGAAATTTGGTTATTAATGATTACATTATTATTTTGAGTTGTAACAGTAGCTAAATTCTCAGAGTCTAGATTAGTTAACAAATCATAAATAAAAATAGTAAGCATTGAAGCAGTTACTAAAATAAATAAAGTACAAAATAATTGTTTTAATTTCATTTTTGTAAAAATATTCAGTTTTTCCCTAACTATATTACATAAATAGTATAATATACTATTTTCTCACTAACTGAGATTGTATTTCATAGATTACAGTCTCCAAATAATTTGAAGATTAGCACAAAGGTGCAATTCTTAAAAATAAAATTAAAGATTCTATTAAAATAAGATATTATAAAGCCCCTATATTTTATGAAATCTTATATAAGATTCTTTTCTAATATAAGGAGAGATAGTAAAGCTGTTAGTGTAAAGAGTGCACACTAGAACTTTAGGCTAGTAGAGTAAGTTTAAATCTTACAAAGGCTTAGAAATTAAAAACATATAGATAGTCTTAAAATTATGACTATTCTATCTTATTCGTCATCAAAATTGAACTGTTTCTATAGGTTCCTTCCTTAATTTCTCCAGTAATATCTCATCGTGCTAAAGTAATTATCCTTTGTTTTATTATGTATATAGTATCTAGTAACACAAAAGTTTAATTACTTTTTCTTGTTTAAATAATCTGTATCTATTTGGATAGTTAATTAATTTAATTACTTACTTTAAAAAGTACAGAAGTTAATAAACAGAGATAGCTCTTTCATAATAAGAAGAGTTTTTATATAAAAAATATTATTAAAATGAAAATATACAACATAATCTTTAGATCCTTTAAATTAATTAATAGAAAGATCAGAATTAACTTACAAATGGTTAAATACTTTTTTGTTAAATTACTAAACAGAATTAATTTATGTATTAAATTTATTAAAATTATGGTAATAAAACTTTTATCTCGAGTTAAAATTAAACTAGCTTATGTCTTTTTACTAATTATTAATACAATTAATAATTTATGGGACTTTTATTCTACAATTCTTAGTTTACCTATGATTTACATAGCTAAAAATTTCAAAGTCTTAATATTTATTTTAGTAATTGCTTCCACCTCTATTTATTTTAATTTTAGTATTAGATGGGATATTTCCTTTAGTAATGAAATTAGTTATTTTTTAATAACAGGTGTTATACTAAACTTATTATTAATAAAATTTAATTTATTAGTAAGGGCTTTTAATGTATTAATTAAAACAACTCTTTATTTTATTAAAAACAATACTAAATTTAATATTATTTCTAGTTATTATTTGTTTAATATTATTTGTTTTATTGTACTTGGTTCACTAGTTAATTTAATTGAAAATAATTTGATTAATTATGATATAACTATTGGTGAACATGCTCAAATTTATACTTATTTAATATCAGTTATAATTGCTATGATTTATTTAGATCATACAGTTAGTGATAATATTGAAATTAATAAAGTTAAAATGAATAAATTAGGAAAATTATTAAGCATTATATTTATAACATCTATAACTTATTCCTTTTTTATTTATATAACAAATGTATTTAATCCAATATTATGTGATACAACTAATGATAACCAACAAATTAATAATCAACAAGTTGAAAGTTCTAATACTTCAAATAATGTTAATAATCAAACTAATACACAAATTACAACAACAAATGAGATAGAGAACTCCAATGGTAATATTGCGAATAGAAACATTCAAAATAATAGTCAATCTGTTTTAAGTTCTAATTCTACAAATTCTCCAAATGTTGAAAATAGTATAAATACAAGAGCTATTTTACCTAATAATAAAACCATTGTAAATGGTAAAGAATATAACCCCACATTAAAAGTTCCTAATATCTTAAATCTCCATAAATATGCAAAAATAACTACAAATATTTCACATTCCTCATCACATCTTAATACTAATAATGTACAAATTAATGTTAATTTACCTTCTATTTTTAATGAAACTTTGATTATTAAACCAAACTTTAACCATAATATTTCATATTATTATAGCGTAGAAAGTTTACTAAGAAAAGTTGCACCTAAGTTAGATGCGAATGTGCAATTAAAAAGTCCTAAAATATTTGAAGTTTTTAACAATTTAATTCTAACAAATCAAAATAATTATGAACCTTTTTCTTTTTATGATTTAATATTTCAATTAAGAAATAAGGCATATTTTAAAAGTATTAGTTTTGTAGATTATAATGTTCATTTTTCTCACATTTTAGATTATACAATAAATCACGATCCAAGCAATAATTTTTTAATTAATTTTAAAGAAGTATTACTACAGGAACCTACAAATTTACATTGTTTACTAAATAAATTAATTTTCTTGCAAAATAATTATTCTGTATTAATCAAAGATGATTATACTAATTTAATATTACCCTTAAATTGTAAGGCATCTAATCTATTAGAATTATATTTAAATAATTTAGAAAATATAAAATCTCAATTAAATGACTTTTCCCAAAATTATATTAAGTTATCTAATAATTTATTGGTAAAAAATAGAAGTAATAGTATAGATTTCTTAGATCAAATCTCTGAGGATTTAATAAAATTTAGATGTAGAGTAAATTTAAATAATTTATTAACTGAATTATATTATCAGAATATAATAGATTTACAAACTAAAGCTAAATTAGCAATAGATTTTATAAATCTTAATATTAATGATTTACCCGTAAATAAATTTTATTATTCATCTGATTTAAATCTTTTTATTTTTAAATTTGTTGACTCTAATGGTGATTTCAAAATCTTTGTTGATACAGTTGAAACACGGAATAGATTAGTTGATATTATCCTTTCAGATCATTTAGCTTATGAAAAACTAAGACAGGATGAATTAATTTTTATTAGATCTCCTAAATCTCTTGAAGATAGAATTATAGGTACATATTCTCTAATAGAAAATTTAGATCATAGTAATCAATATAACTTAATTAAGGATAGTACCTCAGTATTTAGTCGTAAGTTAGATAATAAAGATTTTTTAACTTTTATCCATAATAATGCTTATAAAACTTCTGAGAGCTCTTCATTAATTAAATTTAATAATTTTAGTAGTAGTCATTCTAGTTTTCTTAATAAATCTAATGTTTCTGCTGTTAATGTTATTAATCAAAGATATGCTAATCAAAGTCATTGGTCAACTGATTCTTCTTTGATTATACAAAATAAAACAAATATTACTAGTAAAATTAACAACTTTATTACTAATTTTAAAAATAAATTAATCAAAGATTAATCAATTTTTAATACAATAGTTTTAATAAATAGTCCAACAACCCCATGTAGTATAACTCCTCAGGTTAAAAACAAAAAATTTTTTTTTTTAATTATTTGTTTACTTGTTGTTTTTACTACTTTAAATTTTATTTTATATTCTCTTTTGGATTCGAACCAAAATTTACACTTTAGAAGAATGATGTTCTACCATTGAACTAAGAGAATTAAGGTTTCAATTTGAAGTTTTTTAAACATAAACTTTTAATCTGACCTTTAAATTTTAATAAAAAAAATTTAATTAAAATTTTACCCAAAAGAATTTATACGAGTAATCAGATTCGAACTGATGATCTCTACTTGGAAGGTAGATGCTATACCAACTTAACTATACTCGTTTTCCAAAATATAAATTTATTTATTTCTTTTAAATATAAAATGTAAAACAAAGAAACATTGATAAGATGACACTTTAAAATAATAAATTTACCTGCTAAAATTTAATGACACCTTAAAATATAAATCTTAATAAAAACCAATTAGACAAAAATTTTTGTGGTTCTTACGAGCCCTTCCAGATTCGAACTGGGACCACCCTAATTGACAATTAGGTGCTCTACCTGTTAAGCTAAGGGCCCTTTCTGATAAATATTTTGATAGAAAAAAAAATTGCAATTAAAAATATTTTCTCCACAATTTACTCACATTTGCTTTGTGAAACGTATGTAAACACAATAGCCGTGTTTAATACTCTTATATGTTACCAAAAATTATATAAAATTGTTTAAACTCCCTTGAAAACACGGATTTTTCTTCCTTTTGTTTTTAAAAGTAATTAAATTTAATTTTGTTGTACTTGTAAAAAATTTAAAAATCAAAACATTGAAAAAGTTGAAATTTGACAAAATGAAAAGCACTTTTTGCGTTAAGAGAGTAAAATGTCTTCAAGTGTTGTATTGTTGATAATTACATTTTTTGTCAAATAATCGCTTGGGAGAATATTTTACAAAAAAGAATTAAATTATATATAAATATTTTTAAATTTATGATAAAAGATTTATTCTATCGTTTAATGAATAAACTAGATTTTGTCTATTTAGAAATTATTGATTCTATTAATAATTTATGGAATTTTTATTCTACAATTCTTAGTTTACCTATGATTTATGTAGCTAAAAATTACGTAGTTTTATTATTAATTATAATAATTGCTTTGAGTTCAATTTATTTTAATTTATGTTTTAGATTAGATATTTCCTTTAGTAATGAAATTAGTTATGTATTAATAGCCGGTGTAATTTTAAATCTATTATTAATAAAATTTAATTTAATAGTAAGAGCTTTTAACGTATTAATTAAAACAACTCATTATTTTATAAACAATAAAACTAAATTTAATATTATTTTTAGTTATTATTCATTTAATATCGTATGTTTTATTGTTTTAATTTCATTAGTTAATTGTATTGAAATTAACTTGATTAATTATGATTTAACTATAGGCGAACACACCCAAATTTACACGTATTTATTCTCTATAATCTTTGCTGTGATTTATTTAGAACATACAATTACAGATAATATTGATTTTAATAAAGTTAAAATGAATAAATTAAGCAAAATATTAAGTATTGTATTTATATTTTCATTGAGTTATACAATTTTTATTTATATAACAAATGTATTCAATCCAATATTATGTGATTCTACTAGTAGTGATAACCATCAAATTAATAGAAATACTCAAAACAGTGATATACCAAATAATGATCAAAGTAACGGTAATAATCAAACAAGTAACAAAGATTCAGCACTATCTACATCTAGAACAAATGATAAAAAATTCTTTCAAAACAATACTCAAGCAAATGTTAATATTCAAACATTTAATAGTAATTCTATGAGAATAAACGGTAAAGTAGTCTCCCCTTTCACAGGTTCATCTGATTTAATAGAAGATGAAGATATTAATTTAGACAATATGTTAATAAAATTTAATTATTATAAAAATCAATACCCGGACTTTCCAGCACATGATTTATTATTTAATAAACTTAGATTAATTAATCCTAATTTGATTCATTACAAAAAAAATTATGAAGTTCATTTATTAACATACAACTTAAATTTTAAAAATAGTCAGTTAATAAGTAATTCAGAAGTTGATTTTAAAACACTCTCTTTTTTTGATTTGTATTTTTCTTTAAAAAGTACCTTTAATAATTTATTAATTCCATTAAATTATAATGAATCTTTAAATAAATTATTAAATTATACTATAGAACAAGATCAACACAACAAATTTTTAGTGGACTTGAAAAAACATTTACTGAGTTCACCTAACAATATTTTAATTTTCCAAAACAACTTTATATATCTACATAATTCTTTTTCTACTTTAATTAAAGACCCTTTCACTAACCTGTTTAATCCTATTTCCATTAAAGCTTCAAATTATTTAGAATTATATTTAAATAATAAAGATATAATTAACAATTTATATGAACAAATAACTGAAATTAACAAATATCCTATTAAAATTGAAACATTCGATATACCATCTCAATTAACAAAATTTAGAACTCATATAAACTTAAACAATTTATTAGTAAATAAATTCAGTGATGAAATAAAATTTAATTTTTATACATTAAATTATTCACCAGATTTTATCTCAATTAACTATAATCAAATAAAAGCTAATACTTTTGTTCATTTTCCTAATTCTGATTTATTTATATATAAATTGAGTGGAAAAGAGGAATTTATAGTGAAAATCGTAAATTCTGAAATGAGACTATTTAATGCTTTATATCAAGAATATAAAGATTTTAATTTTTATAAAGAAAATGAAACTTTATTTTATATTGAAAATCCTCCTCATCTAGATTATTTTTATATGAAATATCAATATGTTCTCAATAATTCTAAAAACAATTCTCAAAACTTTAGTGTTCATTCTAACAATAATACTAATATACAACAAAAAAATTACAATTGATTTTAACTTTAATAAATTACTTAACATTTATATTCAAAATAAAAAATCTAATCAAAATAATACTAATAACACTGTTAGTAAATGGTCACCTGATTCTTCTAATGTGAATTTAAACAATGAGAATTATACTATTGGAAAATCAATTATTAGCTTAATAAAATATTTTTAAATTATTTGTTTACTTGTTGCTTTTTAATATAGGGGGGTACGGCTGGTGCCGATCACTGTTTGTTTTAAATAACTTAACTATTCTCGCTGTTTAAATTAAAATCTCTAGAGTTTATGGTAGAGCTTAAAAAGTCTTTATAGGCTTTTTCATCAGTTTCAATAAAAAGGATGTTAATTTTTTTAGCTGGTATTGTTTTTTTATTTTGAGTCAATAGTCTTTGAAAACTATTAGTGGTCAACTCTACATAAGAATAAATTTCTTGTGTGTTGTTAACATTAATCAAAATATTTCTACCAATGTTATGTACTTTGTTGTCTCCTTCTAGCACAACTTGAGTGAAGAAAGAAACATATTTAGCATTAAATTTGTTAATTCTAAAAAATTCAAACATTCTAGCTCTGAATTTAGCTGCAGTAAGATTAGTTCTAAGATTAATACTTTTTGTTTTCATTTTGTTCTTTATATTTAAATTTAAAAATTCCAAGATTCTACTACCTTTTTGGAGTCTCTCCTACAAACCAAGAAAGAGAAGAGAAGGAATGTATACTCATCTTAGACTATTCTAAGCTCCCCATGGAAGTAAGATATACACTCCTTATATATCACATCTGGTGTCTTGTCACACAGAGCAGCCACCACGCTCCTGGTTACATTGCAGGTTTTTATAAGAGTTAGTAGTAAAAATTTAATAAAAAATAGAACAAAAATTTTTAATTTAACTAGAAATTTTATTTAAAATAACTTTAGTTTATTATTTACAGAATTAAAGGTAAACTAAAGTTAGCTAACTAGTCTTTTTTAGATTTTATTACATAAAATTCTTAGAGTTATAAAAATATAAATTGAATATAAAAAATGTTGAGCAAAGCACCTTTACTTTTTGGATACTATTTAATCATATTGTTTCTAATATTTTTAATTATTTCTTGTGTTTATGTAATATATTCTTTAATATGTTTAAGTTTAGGTTATTGTTTGTTACCAAATCAGTACAAATTATTTACCTTGACTTCATGTTATATTTTATTTACAATAATAGTAGAAAGTTCGCTAAAAATATATTTTTTCATACTAAGTGCAATAGATTACCTACTTCTAATATAAAAGTGGTGGTTTGTTAGTTTACACTAAATTTAAACTAACTAGTCTTTTTCTGGTCTTATCACATATAGACCTTAGATTTTAAAACTTATAATATAAAACAAAACAAAATGATCAAAATAATTAAAAACTTAATTAAACAAATTAAAACAAATAAAACTATCTTTGTTTCTTCCTTAAAATCAGCAGCACTCTCTTTAGCTCAAATGCTATTGTTAAACCGATTACAGAAAATTAGATTTTTCAAACCAATGGTTATTTTGTTTAGAATATTCTTAAGATGGAGTGCATATACTTCAATGTTTGGTGTTGTGTACTCAATAATCTGTAAAATATTTGATTTTCAATTTGATTTAACATTCTGGTTCGCCATTCTATATGGTATTTGGCTTGTAATAAGTGAAGGTGCTCTTGATTATATTTTTGAAGCATTTGATTTAGTAGCTGAAAAAGCTAGAAAATTATATGCGAAAGTATTCTATAAAGTCTACACTAATCCTCAAACTATTGAACAAGCAAAGAAAATTAATGATCCTAACTTACAAGATTACTTTGATAAACTTAACGAAAAAGAACGTTATAAAAATCAATTAAAGGAAGAAACTTATAAAGCAGAACTAGCCAGAGAAAAAAATAAAATTAAATATTATGAAAATTTATTTGAAGATAAACAAGAAACTAAAACTAATTATTGGAACTATGTTTTCTATGGAGCTCTAATCTTATCCGTTCTTTTTGGAGGATATGTTGCTTATGCTAACTATGCCCATTGGGGCGGTGGACCGGACGGTGAACCAGACAATAAAACTCTCTGGGAAAAAACTAAAGATGGTTTTAAAAAAGTTGGTTCCTATATACCTACTCCAATTAAAAATTATTTTTGGAAAAAAGTATGGCCTTTTGGATCTTTTGAGTATGAATCTCCTCCTGCGGACCCTAAACCTTCAGTTGATCCTACAACTCCGTCTGGATCTGAACCAGACAAACCTATAGTGGTTATTGGTGAACCTAAAGATGAAAGTAGCACTAAAAATAGTGAAACACCCAAAAGTTCTACTGTAGACAGTGAAACTAAAGGAGATACTAGCTCTAAAGGTAAAGCATCAAGTGAGAAAGGTGAAGTAGACCCTAAAGGAAAAGAGACAACCTCAAATGAAAAAGGGAAAGAAAAGGATAGTGAATCTAGCCCCTCTAATCCCGCTAAAACCGCAGATGGCTACAAAGAAAGTGCTTTTGCCAAGTATAATGGGAAAATGGTTCAGTTTGGATCTCTTTCTACGGAACAAATGTTTGATTATTTGATTAAGAGACATGGTGTTACGCTTGGTTTCAATGATGAAGCTTCACTTAGAAATTATTTGGAAACTCATAAATTAGATTCAGATCGTGTTGTAGATGTGTATTTACGAATTCTTAAACACAAATTAAGTTCTCAAGGTAACCTTCTGCCTAATATATTAAACCCTTTGAATGCTGATGAGGACCCTGTTTTCTATTCCCCTGGTGGGAATCAAATAGATAGTTCAACTTTAAGTGCAGGAGAGCTTAAAGAATATATTAGTAATGTTTCTAATTTGTCAAAATCAGACGATATTGTTAAACACTACTTAAAAACTTTAGAGGATAAAAATCCAAGCTGGTTAACTAGATTGATTAGACTTTATGTAAAAGCTCTTGGTGGTAACCCTGAAGCTTCAATACGTTTACCGGACCCAGAGCCCGGAGAAGATTTATTAGCTCCAGCTGAAAGTACCTTTAATCCCGAGGAAAGATTTGCTTCTGAAAAAAGAATGCTACAATTTATAAGTCCGGAATTCGAAGGAAAAA